ATGTCTGGTTCTACAGGTGAACGTCCGTTTTCTGATATTTTAACTAGTATTCGCTATTGGGTAATTCATAGTATTACGATTCCTTCTTTATTTATTGCAGGTTGGTTATTTGTTAGTACCGGTCTTGCTTATGATGTATTTGGTAGTCCTCGACCAAATGAATATTTTACAGAAGATCGTCAAGAAGCACCATTAATTACAGATCGATTTAATGCACTTGACCAAGTAAAAAAATTATCAGAAATTCGTTAAGGAATAATTTCAATTATGGCTACAAAAAAATCATCATATACTTATCCAATTTTTACAGTTCGTTGGTTAGCTGTTCACGCTTTAGCTGTTCCAACGATTTTCTTTTTAGGTTCAATTACTGCAATGCAATTTATTCAACGTTAACATAAAAATAAATTCAAAAATTTTTGTTCGTATTTTTTATGGTGCAAAATATCATTTTTAGACGGTAAAAAAATTTTTCTTTCGTTAATTTCATTTTATTTTTAGAATTTTATTGAAAAAAAATGTCAAAGGCGTACGCCATAACTTAAGTAAAATTTAAATTTCATCAAAAATCAAAAGAGTAAATAAAAACAATTCCAATGTAATTTTCAAAAATTTTTTATTGTAGATAAGCTTTGAATTTTGATATTTCTTAATACGATTTTTTCGGCGTCCGCCTGCATTACTGTGCGCTAAATCAATAAAAGTAAGATATTGGGATTGGATTAAATTTCATGCGACATGAAATTTAATAAAACTCAGTAAATGTCTTCTGAATGAAAAGAGTTCTGGATTTTATGTTGGAACAAATTTTAGATTTTTATATCATTATTCTAAAGAATTTCTTATCGTTAAAAAATCGAGTTTATTACAGGGGAATTTCTTTTTTTAATTTAATTAATAGGTAAATATATGTCTAATACTGGAACAACTGGACGTATTCCACTATGGCTTGTGGGTACGGTTATAGGAACAGCTGCCATTGGTCTTGTTGCAATCTTTTTTTATGGATCTTATGTTGGTTTAGGTTCATCATTATAGTTTGAATGATATCTTATTTACGGTTCCAATTAAATTTATAATTGGCTTCGCCTTTAAATGCATTAAATTATAAAAACATTTTTTAATGTTGATCTTTTGTCGTACTCAAGTTGATAAATTTGAGGTTTGTATTAATTTGACCCGTATGGGTCAAATTAGAGGTGTTTACTTTGTGGACTCTCTAAGTTGATTTTCTTTAAACCAAATGTTTTATAGTATTTGGGGCTCGAATCAGAGGTTCGAGTCCTAATATTTACAAAACAAATAATATATCTTTAATTTTTTTTATGTTTTAATGTCTTATTAGGAATTAATATAAAAAAAATTAAGAATATAATATAAATCTATTATTATTAAATGACGATGGCTAAACCAAATCCAAATAAACAAAGTGTTGAATTAAATCGTACAAGTCTTTACTGGGGTCTTTTATTAATTTTTGTATTAGCTGTTTTATTTTCAAGTTTTATTTTCAATTAATTCTTAATTTTAAAAATTACGAAGAATGTCAAGTCACCGCGACGGAATCCGTACGGGTCAAGACTTAAGTAAAAATGAAATGTCAATTTTTAACATAAAAAAATCAATTGTATTTATTTGCTGAATTCGAAGAATTCAGGAATAAAATATTTAAAAAGAAACTTAACTGCAGCGAAGCTGCAGTTGAGGTTCGTTGGAGTACGCCTTAAATTTAATGACTTTGTATTAATTTCCCATTTAATATGAAAAATTTCTTGACAAATCATTTTTATCTAAGCATAATTAAAATATATTGGGATTGTAGTTCAATTGGTTAGAGCACCGCCCTGTCACGGCGGAAGTTGCGGGTTCGAGTCCCGTCAGTCTCGTTATTAACATCTTTTATAAACAAATTTAAACTATAGTTAAAAACGTTAAGTTTTGTTTAAACTAAAATTTTTAAATAAAAAAAAATTAAATATAATTTTTCAAATAGTTAATTAGAATAAAAAATATTGACAAAAAAGGAAGAAATTATTATCATTATAGACGATTTATACAAATCGACTGGCTTGGAATTGGAATGATGTTCAAATTATCTCACACAAATCAATTCTATATTTTTTTATAAATGCGGGTATAGCTCAGTGGTAGAGCGTAACCTTGCCAAGGTTAACGTCGCGCGTTCGAATCGCGTTACCCGCTTGAAATAAAATGGAAATAAGTGTATAGGTATATTAATAGTTACTATTTAAAATACAGAGGAGCGGAGAAATGGTAAAGCCAAAGAATAACTATTTCAACTCCAGAGATTCGAAAAATCGAAATCTTCAAAATTAGGGCAAAGCCCCTTAAAATTCGAGTTTTTTTAATTCCCTGCAGCAACAGAATTCCATAATTCTAAGAATTAAGTAAAACAAAGAATTAAGTAGAACAAAAAATTTATCTTTTTGAGAAATTAAAAACTTGAGTTCCGACTCGCCCCATATCTGTTGTTCCAACCAGAACGTCCAGAATGTGGTTTTTTAACTTAAAGTTTATTTTTTATAAAATAAAATCAAATATCAGTAACATATTTTCAAACATTTATTAATTAAGTATTTATTAAATAATTTACATTGTAACTTTAATTACAAATCGAGAAGTTCAATTTGGTAAATTAAAAAATTGAGTGAGTAAGTCCTCAAGTTCTTGAACAACTGAAAATCATTTTTAATTTTTATCTTTTAAGGAGGTATTTATGGCAGTCCCTAAAAAACGTACATCAAAATCAAAAAAAAATACTCGTAAAACTATTTGGAAAGAAAAAGCAAAAAAAGAAGCTTTAAAAGCATTATCTTTAGCAAAATATATTATTAAATTTAAATAAATAAACTGCCGCTTCGCTGCAATTTATTCAACTTATGTCTCCTGCAGCTTCGCCGAAGGCATGGACATAACGTCTCAGCTGCAGTAATTTTCAAAGAAGTTTGAAAAACTTTTTAATAAGAACATTTTCCAAAACTCGGAAATTTTGAAATTAAAGGATTTTGTAATCCTTAATTTTTCGAATTCATACGACCTTAAGAAGACAATAACTTCTGGAGTATCTCTATGTTAAATACAAGAATTTTTGAGATTTTAACACAAATGAATTTAAATATACGGAAAAAAAGTGTTCTATTTCAAAAAATTTTCACAATTTCTCTAATTTGTTTATTTAGTGGATTTAGTATTGGTAATTTATTTGGGACTTTTTTAAATGATTTACGCAATTTTCAAATATGGGATGGATTTATTATTTGTTTTATTCTTTTGATTGTAGAAATAATAAATTTTTTAAATTATAGCACTTCAAAAATCCATGTTATATATGTTGTAGATTATGTTAAAAAAGTAAGCCAATGTTTAAATTATTTTAAAATTGGTCTTTTATTTGGGTTTTTTGTTGATGCTTTTAAAGTTGGAAGCTAAACTGCAGCGAAACTCCAGTTTAATTTCAAACTTATATAAAATATTTCAATTATGGACGTAACGTCATTGTTCTTTAGTAATAAGGTTAATTAACCTTTCGAATATTTCTGATAAAATAATTATAGGTTAGTAAAAAAATTGCGTAAAACTTTTGACTTTATTTATTTTACCATCTTTCCAATTTATTCGAACCTCCAGGTTAAACTTGTGTTTCCAATTTAATAAAAAGAAAGAAAAATTTTTTAAGTCAATAAGAATTGTTGCTCTAAGTATTTTTGCGATATAACATGCCATGTCAATTTAAGGAATTATTAGCACAATAGCCCGTCACATCTTTGGCGAAGCCATAAAAAATACATAACCTGTTATTTCAAATAAAAGCCTAATAAGCTATTATTATTGAATAGGAGTTCATTTATAACAATGGAAGTAAATATTCTAGGTTTAATTGCTACAGCATTATTCATCATTATTCCGACATCATTCCTTTTAATTTTATATGTAAAAACAGCAAGTCAACAGAAATCTTAAATTATTCGATGGCAGATATCAATAAAAAAATATTTTATTTCTCTTGATTTCCTTACAAATTAAAAAAATTGATGTCTAGAGTAAGTTCAACGTACATTTGTAAACGAATGATTTAAGAAGTATTTTAAACTTTTGAACGTAACGAATTACTGCAGCTGAGCCTTCGGCGAAGCTGCAGTCATCCAAAAGTTTAAAGTCACTTTTTTTAGTTTCAACTTTGCCAATAATTTCCAGGTATTTGTCTTGAAGCGGCGGTTAAGGGAAATTTGAGTTGAAAACTGAAATCAAACGAGTTATAATTAAAACATATAAATTTAAAATATCACAATTATTTATTAAATTGATTTTTTAAACGCCCTTAGTTCAGTTGGTAGAACGCAGGTTTCCAAAACCTGATGTCGTGGGTTCAAGTCCTACAGGGCGTGAAAAGATTCTTTTGCAGCATACATAACATCTAAATCAATAATTTTAATTGAATTTTGATTCGCATATTTTTCAACATTCGATTTCACTTTTTCACGTACAAAACTTGGAATTTTCTTTATTTCCTCTTGAGCGTCAAAAGTCCATTCTAACTGTAACTTCGGCGTCAGCGCTGCAGTTAATCCGTGGTTTTGTTGGCGTCCGCCAAAACTATGACTCACTTTTTTATAAATTGACGAATGTGTCGATTTTGGTATGATTTCTTTAGAATCATGGCCACCAAACATATCAAGTAATTTATCCTCCATTCCTAAAGTAAATGAATTATAAACAAGATCAGCAATTTGATTCGTACCTTCATAGCCAAGAAAAGGTCGATAACCTAAAGTAAAGTTTTGAATATGCACTGGAGCAGAAATGACACCACTAGGTATATCAAAACGTTTGCCTATATGCCTTTCCATTTGAGTACCAAAAATCGCGGCAGGTTCAAGACGAGCAATCATATCACTCACTTGAGTATGATCGTCAGTAATTAAAACTTCATCACAAAAACCTTGAACTTGTTCTCGAAACCAATCTGCATCATGAGTACAATATGTTCCTGAACAAGAAACTCTTAAACCCATTTCACGTGCTAATATTCGTGTCATCGAAGCTCCATGAGTTGCATCTCCAAAAACAACAGCCTTTTTGCCTGTTAAATTTTGGCAATCTATTGATCTAGCAAACCAAGCGGCTTGTGAAACAAAGCGTGTTTGCTGATTGATATAAGATTCATAATTTTGAAGTTGTAAAATTTGAGCAATTTCACGAATCCACGTTCCAGTTTCAATAACACCCATAGGTGTTGTAGCAATATAAGGCCTATTAAAGCGATCTTTCAAATATTCGGCTGTCATCAAACCTACTTCACGATAAGGAACAATATTTAACCACGCTTTAGGTAAATGTTTTAAATCGTGAATAGAACCGCCCTCTGGAATAACTTGATTTACTGTCACTCCTAAACCATTCAATAATCGTTTTAATTCACGACAATCATGTTGATTGTGAAATCCTAAGGTCAACATTCCAATAATATTAACTGAGGGTTTTTTTGTTAATGTTAAGTCTAATTGATCAAGTTTGTCAGCTTTTTCTATATAATAACGAACAATTTGTTGAAGAGTGCGATCCGCAGCTTGTAATTCGTTCACTCGATAGTGATTAACGTCTGCTAAAATGACGTCCGATTTTGAATTTACATTAATAAAAGCGTTTAAATCTTCTTGTAAAATACTTGAGGTACATGTTGGGGTTAAAACAATTAAATCAGGAGTTTCTTCTTTATCCTTACGTGTGATATTTTCTATTACTTTTTGTTGAGATCCACGTGCTAATACATGTCGATCCACAACACTTGCTGTCACAGGAGTAAAATCACGTTCTCGTTCAAGCATAGAGCGCATTACATTAAAATAATCATCACCTAATGGTGCATGCATTATTGCATGCACATTTTTAAACGAACTTGCTATCCTTAATGTACCTATATGAGCAGGACCAGCGTACATCCAATAAGCTAATTTCATAATATAAGAGATCTCCTTTTTTCAATTTAAGATCTGAACGTCATAGGACATGTCTTATGAATTCCTCGAACTGTCCTGTTCGAGTAAAGTGTCTATTCAAGAATCAAAAACAATCATGGACGTAACGTCTAAAACGGGTTGAAGAGGTATTTGGCGTACGCCAAATTATTATTATTATGCTTTTTTTCTTTCGAAATAAAAAAAGTTATAAATTGTATTATTTAGGACTAAAAAAAATCAAGGAAAAATGTTATTTAACTTGAACTGCAGCGAAGCTGCCATTTTATTTTTCATTAAGAAGTAGAAGCATATTTTGAAATTTATGGGACATGTCGCTGCAGGAAGTTTAATTAAAGAATAATAATAATAAATGTCTTCTGCAGCGAAGCTGCAGGGAAAACTCCCCAGGTAGGATTTGAACCTACGACCAATCGGTTAACAGCCGATCGCTCTACCACTGAGCTACTGAGGATTGAGCAACTTAATTATTACAAAAAACAAAAAAAAAAACAAGTCATCCTAATTTCTATACTTGAACTTAACTGCAGCTGAGACGTAACGTCCATGCATGCCTTCGGCGAAGCTGCAGTTAAGTTACTTCGCGTTTTAAATAGTCTTGGCGTTTCCGTTTGTTTTGTATATAATATTTATACAGTTTGCGGTGAAATTTTTTTATATTTTGTTATTTTTTTAAAAATTCAAATTTTCTGCAGTTTAGCTGCAGCGACATTTAAATGTTCAACTTAATTTAAAACAAAACGTATTTTAATTCGCCCCGAACAGGTCACATTAATTTTGAATCTGAATTCGAAGAATTCAGTTTTCTTAACCCGAAGCGATCCGCAGGTCAAGATTTAAATTCTCGTGTTTCGTCTTCCTGTTTCGGTTGTTCCTGGTACCAGGTATTGGAAACCGGCAGTTTCTCTGCAGCTAAGCTGCAGAAGATATACAGTTTAGATTTGCGGAGTAACAAACCTTGCGGCCGCCAAAGTAATAACCTTATTTTTAACCTATTATGTTTTATGTTTATTAATGCTGTTAAAGATTACTTGGAGTTTTTAAATAATTTATATGCATCTTTTTCAACAGAAGTAAGTTTACCAATATTGGTTCAACAATCTTTTTTCTTTATTTTAACCTCAATAAAATTTATTATCGTTTACATTATAAGTTTTCAATGGGCAAGGGATTTTTCTCAATTTCCGCTTATATTACCTAAAATTAATAGTGCACTATTATCGGAAAATCTTATTTTAGAATCATTTTCACCCAATATTTTTAGTTTTTTGCAACCCCCGTTTTACGATAATAATAAATTTTTCATCGGTTTATTAAATAGTTTTTTTCTATCGCTTCCCTTTTCTATAGCTCATTTAATAGCGTTAAGACGTATAATTATTCAAGGTTATCCTGCTGGTATAGCTGCTTTTTTAGGAACTATTGTAGGTCAAATAACATTAATTGCAAGTATTCTATTCGGATTTCGATTTTTGATCTTACCATGGTTTGGTTTTGAATTTGTAAATCATTTTATTGGTTTAATTTTACTTGTAACCATGATTTATGACATTATTCATTTAAAAAAAGAAACGGAACCTATTTCTTATTCTGATAAAAAAACATTACTAAAATATTTTGCTTTAAATTTTGGATTAACTTGGACTGAACAAGCAAGCATTTTTCAATATTTAGGTAATATTAGTGTTGGGGTTCAGCCTACATTATTAGAACTAAGTACAGCAAAAACACAAATCGGTTTTTTTTCAAATCAAGCTTTTTATGTTCTTGGATTAGGTTTTGGGAACTTTTTATTTTCTAGTTTATTTGTTTTTTTAATTACAAATTTATTAAATCAAATATACTTAAGATTTTCATCAATGACTTCGAAACAATTTAAAGAAAGTTTAAATTTTGGTTCAATCATTACGATTATTGGACTTTCTATGACTTCTATTCCTTATTATAGTTTAGATTATTTATTAGCAGGGCCTCTTGGTTTTGTTTCTCAAGATAAAGCATTAGAAAAAGTCCAATTAAATTACAGTTTTTCAGATATCAAAAATGGTTTTTTACAACATTTAATTAGTAATCAACAATTATCGATCATGACTGATATTTCTTTATTTGATCGAAATGATTATTTAAAGGCTGAAAATTTAGATGATTCTGTAACTCAAACTTTTGAGAATTTAAATTACGAAGGTGAATATTTTGCTAATACTACACGTGATTATTCATCGCAAAAATTAACGGATCGAGATCAAATTGATAAATTACAAAAAAGTTTATATGCAAAAAATTATCATAATGATGATGATATTCAAGAAAATAGTAAAAATTCTTTGGCGTCCGCCGATTTCGCTAATATTGAACCTGAACAAGATGATTATTTTTTTAGCAAATATGAAAAAGCTGGTTTTCAAAATTTCTTTTATCGAAATGTTAAAGATTCGATTGATTGGGTATTTTTAAAACAAAAATATTATTCAAATGCTTTATATAAATCTTTACTAAAATTTGATATTGATCTTTTACTAGATCGACAACCCCGTTTTCAACAATTAACTCCCACAGAAGAAACGCAACTATTTAAAAATAGATTTATTTTAGCTAAATATTATGATAGTCTACGTGATTATCGCGTTATACCATATTCTGTCCAGCAGCAAAGCGGGAATGAAAATTTTGAAGATCAATCAAACATGGTTTCGCAAAGTTATGTTGATAGAGTATATAACCATCAATTTAAAGGAACTTTAAATGTTGTTCGACGTTTATTTCATATTACCCTGCCGTTAAGCGATAGCGACATTAATAACAAAAATTCAAATAAAACGATCTTAAAATTTGATCAACCTCTTTATAATGAATTTAGTTCGTCGAAAAATATATTTTTGCATGAAGAATTATCCCAATCGTCATCAAATTCGTCTTTTATTAAAGAAACAAATCCGATTCCTTTTTATGTTGGATGGGATGAGAATTTACGTAAATTAGTTATTACTAATAAGTATCTTTCCCGTGAATTTGCTGGTATTGAAATGAAAAATGAGGAAAAACTTATTCGTTTTAATGCTTGGCCAATTCCAAAAAATATTACTCATAAAGATCAGAAATTCCCTTTCGTTAATATTTTTGAACATCCTAAACTTATTGATAATTTTGAACTTAATTATTTAAATGTAGAAATGGATAAAATACCTGCTGTTAAGCTTCAAACACAAGAAGGGAAATTGATTTTAGATCTTTTACCTCCAAATACTGGTGGATTTGTTTGGCCTGGGCAAATAAATAAAGTTTCTTTATTTTAATTTCTATGTTATAATAATATTGAAAGAAAGTAATGTTATTTTTTTTTACGGAAAATTTGAAATGGGATTACCTTGGTACAGAGTTCATACAGTTGTATTAAATGACCCCGGTCGATTAATCGCCGTTCATTTAATGCATACTTCTTTAGTTTCTGGTTGGGCAGGTTCGATGGCGTTTTATGAACTTGCCGTTTTTGACCCTTCTGACCCAGTTTTAAACCCTATGTGGCGTCAAGGTATGTTCGTTCTACCTTTTATGACACGCTTAGGTGTTACACAATCGTGGGGTGGCTGGACGATTAGCGGTGAAACTGCTACAAATCCAGGGATTTGGAGCTATGAAGGCGTGGCTACGTCACACATCGTCCTTTCAGGACTATTATTCATGGCTGCTATTTGGCATTGGACGTTCTGGGAGTGCGACTCGTTTGTTGAAAATATTACGAAAAATATTTAAAAATTAGTAACATTGGAAACATAGGTAAAAAAAATGAAATTTTGCATTTTGGTTTTTTTTGCTAAAACTATCTATTTAACGTGGGTGAAAGTCCCACAGTATTTTAACGCGAATACTAAGGCATACAAAGCACCTAAAAGATATTTGTTTTTATGGGTGTCCCTTACGACTCGAGAATGGTTATCAAAAGTCGTAAAGCAGGGGTAAAAGCGGTCAATGGGAAAATGACTGAAAACCTCAACCGCAAGCCAGAGCTTTATAATCGATCTGGACTGAAGCTTTTTTTTAAGTTGTAGGAAGAGAAACTCGTGGGGTAGAAAATGAATATACAAATTATCGTCAATTAACCGTCGTAAAGGTCCAACTCCGGCAACAGGTTAGCCTCATAATTCGATGAGGGCAGGAGGACATTTTTAAATGTCGGATAGAATCTGATACGTTTTCCCAACGGAATCAGCGCGTGAATTCTTAATCCCGGCGGACAGATAAGCCCTAACGAGCTCAAGTTAATAGATGGAACGAGGAAACCCTTAGTTGCTCCGGGAAAAACTTTTAACGTCCGCGTTAAATTTCACCGGTAGGAACCACTATAAGCAATTAAGGAATAGGATGCTCGAAAATGCGAATGCTTAACTCGAATAGACGAGTATTGCCGAAAAAGGGAAGGGGTAATGCCCGAGATATGCGGACGTCGAGCGCAGTAAGAAAGAAAAATATATAAGTTAAAAAAAATTAAATATGTCGAAATCATTAAAACATGACGAATTATGGGCAAATATCGATTGGAAAACAATTCGCATATATGTTCACAAGTTACAAAAACTTATATATATGAACGCAAAAAATGGTAACATAAAAGCGGTCCGAAAAACACAACATTTGTTAATCAATTCTTACTATTCAAGGTTACTTGCTATAAAGCAAGTAACCCAAAATAATAAGACCAAAAAGATAGCGGGAATTGATAATATAAAAACTCTTCACCCAAAAAAACGTATAGAATTGGCAAAAACAATTAATATAACAAATTGTGTCAGTCCTTTAAAAAAAGTGAGAATGGCTAAACCAGGTCAAAAAAGAAAAGAAGAATTTGGTATTGCAACAATTCGCGACCGAGTCCTTCAAACGCTTTTTAAATTTGCCATTGAACCTGAATGGGAAGCTTATTTTGACCCAAATAGTTATGGATTTAGAACTGGTAGAAATAAGCACGATGCAATTAAAGCTATTCTAATTGGTATTGAAAAAAAACCAAAATACGTTTTGGTTGGTGATATAAGTGAATGTTTTGAAAAAGTGAATCATGATATTTTATTAAATAAAATGAACATGATAGGTAAATTTCGAAACCAAATAAAAACTTGGCTGAAAAATGGGGTTTTAGATCCAGTTACATTCAAGCCCGAATCACAAAATACAGTACAAGAAGGTATTTTATCACCTTTACTTGTTAATATTGCACTTACTGGACTTGAGACTAAACTTAAAAATTATATCAGCACGGTATCATTACGAACTCCGAAAGGAATTGCAATGGGTAAAAGAGATAAAAGGCGAAGTCTTCAAATCATTCGTTATGCAAGTCATTTTGTAATTTTACATTATGATGCTAAAGTGATTCAAGATTGTAATGATATTAGTAAATCGTTTTTTTCTAATTTAGGTTTAAATCTTGAGAAATATAAATATAAATTTTCACATACTTTTGAATTAACTTCTTTAGAAAATCTTCAGATGCCATTTTTTCAAAAGAAACCAGGTTTTGATTTTCTCGGATTTACTATTATTCAAAAAAAAACAAAACATTATTCGGCGTTTAAAAATAAAAAAAAATTATATTTTCGAACTTTAGTCTTTCCTTCAAAAAGTTCGTGTGTATTACACCAACGTTATTTAAAATATATAATTAAAAGGGGTAATAATTTAGATCAAGATATATTAATTCTCACTTTAAACCCAATTATTTCACATTGGTCTCGGTATTTTAATTGCAGTGATGCAATGACTCTTGGTATACTTTCAAAAATGGACCATTTACTATATTTAAAACTTCGTAGATGGAGTAAACGAAGGAATAAAACAGCAGCACAAGGGATAAAATATTTTCGAACCATTGGTAATAACAAATGGATTTTTGCGACCAACACTACAAAACTGTGTTATCATAAAGAAAATTCGTCAAGTATCCACAAATATGCAAAAGTGAGAAGCGAATATAGTCCTTATGATCAACATGAACAATATTGGACAATTCGATTATGTAATAATCCAATGTTATCAAAAACTGTTCAGAATTTATTAAAAAAGCAAAAAGGTAGATGTAAAATCTGCAATTTGTTGTTTTTGCACAATGAAATCATGGAAGTTGATCATATAAAACCCTTATTTCAAGGTGGGGGCAAAGAATACAAAAATTTACAATTACTTTGTCGATCATGCCATGATACAAAAACGCGTGAAGATTTTTCTATTTTTAAAAACTAATTTCTTACTGAGTAGCCGTGTGAGGGGAAACTTTCATGCACGGTTTCGGAGGAGAGGTAATATTTGGTAACAAATTTATCGACTCTAACTTTAGAATTATTCCGTGATCCAAGAACCGGAGATCCAGCTCTTGATTTACCAAAAATTTTTGGTATTCACTTATTCTTATCAGGCTTACTATGTTTTGGCTTTGGAGCTTTCCACGTTGCAGGTCCTGGTATTTGGGTTTCTGACCCTTATGGTTTAACAGGAAGTGTTCAATCTGTAGCACCTTCTTGGGGTGCAGATGGATTTGATCCTTATAATCCAGGTGGTATCGCGTCTCACCATTTGAGCGCAGGCATTTTAGGAATCTTAGCTGGTTTATTCCACCTTTGCGTTCGTCCACCACAACGTTTATATAATGGATTATGTATGGGGAATATTGAAACTGTTCTTTCAAGTAGTATTGCGGCAGTATTCTGGGCGGCTTTTGTTGTTGCCGGAACAATGTGGTACGGTTCTGCAGCAACACCTATTGAATTATTTGGTCCTACACGTTATCAATGGGATGATGGATTCTTCCAACAAGAAATTGAAAAACGAATTCAAACATCGTTATCTGAAGGAAAATCTTTATCTGATGCTTGGGCACAAATTCCAGAAAAACTTGCTTTTTACGACTACATTGGGAATAACCCAGCCAAAGGTGGTCTTTTCCGTGCGGGTGCAATGAATAGTGGAGATGGTATTGCCGTAGGTTGGTTAGGCCACGCAGTATTTAAAGATCAAAGCGGTAATGAACTTTTTGTTCGTCGTATGCCGGCGTTCTTTGAAACTTTCCCTGTTCTTCTTTTAGATCAAGATGGCGTTGTACGCGCCGATGTCCCGTTCCGTCGTGCGGAATCAAAATACAGTATTGAACAAGTAGGTGTAAAAGTGACATTCTATGGGGGTGAATTAGACGGCGTAACTTTTACAGACCCGACAACAGTTAAAAAATATGCAAGACGAGCTCAATTGGGCGAAATCTTTGAATTTGACCGAGCAACACTACAATCTGATGGTGTATTCCGTAGTAGTCCACGTGGTTGGTTTACTTTTGGTCACCTATGTTTTGCTTTATTATTCTTCTTTGGTCACATTTGGCATGGGGCACGTACAATTTTCCGTGACGTTTTTGCTGGTATTGACGATGATTTAGATGAACAAATTGAGTTTGGTGCTTTCCAAAAACTAGGTGATTCTTCAACTCCTCGACGTCAATCTGTTTAGTTAAATCGAATTTTTTAGTTCCAGAGACCCATGCGTCGGCATACTCTCTTTAACTGCCGCGAAGCTGCAGTTAGTAAATGAAAACAAAAAGTCCTATGCGTCGGCATGATTTCGTTTATATAGGTCGAATGAAATGCAAAATTCATCGGCGTACGCCCGATTGAATTCCTGCAGCTAAGCTGCAGCGACAATTTGGTGGAATAATATTAAACGAAAACAGTCGCTTAGCTGGCCGTCGGCTATGCAATATGAGCGCATTACACTTTTGCAGCTGAGCCGTCGGCTCAGCTGCAGAAAACATATAAATTCAATACATTTTTAATTTAATTTTTATGGAAGCTTTAGTTTATACTTTCTTATTAATTGGTACTTTAGGGATTATCTTTTTCTCTATCTTTTTTAGAGAACCTCCACGTATTGTAAAATAAATATATTATCTATACGCTCCAGAGTTTTATCTGGAGCGTTAAATGATAGGCGTACGCCTAAACTCAAATCTAATTAAACGGAAGTGAATTCGACTTATTTTTAATCCTGCAGCGACATATATATACAATTAATCTTCATGTTCTTCAAATGGATCACGAAGTTGTTTTGATGGTGGACCAAAACCTACGTAAATTGAATAACCGGTAACACTAATTAAAAAACACCATAAAAAAATAGTTACAAAAAAAGCCGAACTTTCCATAATCATTTACCTTCATAAATTTTTTTTAGAAATAGCAAAGCTATAATTATAATATTATTATACCCAGTTACAGAAAGTAAACAAAGTTAATACAATTTTTTCGTATATGGCAACACCAAAACAAAAAGATACAGGTTTAGTAACACCTTTAGGAACTTTATGTGCGACTCGATAATGCGAACTAACTGCCGTTTCGGCGTACACCGCTACAGTTAGGATCATTAACTGAATAAAGTTTTGTTAAATCAATTACTTTCATAAATTAAAATTGATCATTGGGCAAACTTAACTGAATTCGAAGAATTCAGTTGATACACAATGTCTCCCGCAGCTTCGCCGAAGGCATGGACGTCACGTCTCAGCTGCAGTAAAGAGTTTAAAATTTTTATGAATGTGTTATACATTTTGAAAAATACCCAAAAAAAACAGTAATTGAAGATTTAACTATGTGTATACCCACATATGGATTACTCCAAGGGCAAAAAGGTAACAAATTGTCTGAAGCAGGAGGAAAAAACAATCTATTTGAGATCCTAAAATTATAAAAGGATTTATCTAGTCAATCGATTGTAGCCTAGCAATAGAAAGCAGAATAAAAGGTTCAATGCGTCGTAATCCAAAAAAATCAATAATGGAACTAGATCCAGAAATAATTTCGTTCATGGTTAGATTTAAATAAAAAAATCTACGGTATCAATAAATGAACCGGCGTCAACTTTAACTGGATTCTATTGAGTGAACTTTATTTAAGACGAGGTAAGTCCTATATCTCCCCATTAATTAACTCAATTGGTTAAAAATTTTTGAAAATATTATCATTACGACAGTTTTGCTGCTGTAAGGTTCGAAAATTGTTCCTCTTATTATGCAATTTAAAGAGGGCAAAGAGGGCATTGATTTAAATTTTGAAATGCAGCGAAACTGTAGTCAATTGAAAAAAGGTTAAAATTAAAGGTAATGCTAAGGTAACAAAGCAAAAGAAAAATCACATTCACGGTTCTCATTAAAAAAGAGAAATGATTGTTGTTTTGAGATGCAGGATAAAAGATTAGAGAAAAAGCGAATGCTTTATTGTAATGATGAAGATAAAGGCTGAAAAGAATGGATTACGTATTTCTTTAAATAAATTACCTTAATTCGACTCGTACGGGTAGCAACTTGATGTCTTCTGCAGCTGTCAGCTGCAGTAAAAAGTGTTTAATAGGATATTTTTATTTTTTTTTAGAATTAATGTTAATCTAAACTCAATAAATGTGCCTTTGACCGAAAGGAATAGCTGACTTCTCTTTGGTATAATGGTTATTTTTGTATTAAAATTGAACTGATTTTTTGATGTTCTTAAAAGAAAAAAATGAAATATTTTTGTATATTTGAATAAAACGGCCTTAACATCATTGGCGTACGCCTAGACGTGACGTCCATACAGGAAGTTCGTTTCTAAGTTGCTTCTTCAACTGCATTGATATGGTCGATTCTCCTGAATTCGAAGAATTCAGTTCGACATCATAAATAACTCATTTTTTTAGATATCATTATTAAAAAAAAATTGAAGAATAGCGAAATATAGAAAAATAGAGATATAATTGAATATTAGATTAAGTTATCATTTCCCACATATCGCTAAATAGACAAAAATTAACTGGTCTAGAACTATAGCTCCTGTACTAAGTGGCAGATGAAACACTCAATTTTTAATACAAAATAACTAAAACAGTATAAAAATACACCTAATAATATTTACTATGGCCACTTAATTGCCGGATAGGTTTGGCGTACGCAACGTTATTACTGGTGCATGCATTATTGCATGCACGTTTCAAATTATCGTTGTTAATTATATTGTTTCATATACAAAAAAGGCAAGACCTTCTTTTTTATTAAACAAAGTCTTTAGTCTGTTTTCGTAAGGGACTCGTGCAGTTATTTTGAAACTGTACTTGAGTTAACTGTTAATAAGTTTTGGCGTATGCCAAAACGTTCGAGTGGGGACTTTTTGTATATGTTATACTTGAGCCGGATGCGTTGAGAAGCGCATGTCCGGATCTGAGGGGAGGATTTTGAGGTAACAAAAGATCTTTACCCGATTAAGACCATTAAATTCAGAATATGGAAAAGTCGCTCCTGGTTGGGGAACGACAGTGTTAATGGGTGTTTTTATGTCCCTTTTTGCTGTTTTTCTTGTAATTATTTTAGAAATTTATAATAGTTCTGTATTATTAGATGATGTAGGAATGAGTTGGCAAAGTTTAGCTCAATAAGAATTAAATTAATTAAACTTCCTGTCAACATGAAGTTAGTTTTGACTTTTGCGTTGCATGTAAAAAAAATCATGCAACGCAAAAAAATAAAAAACATTAAAATGATAGATTACGTTAGTAGTCTTGATAGTCGAATTCTTGGCCTACGCCCAAATCAAGTTCAATCTTAAAAACATAAATAGATTGAAACATAAATAAATGAAAAGCAAAAAAAAAAGATTGACGTCGCTGCAGCTAAGCTGCAGGAATTTGAATCTGGTAAAAATTAGACAATTTTATTGTTAAGAAGTTTTCAACACTTTTGAAATGCAATAAATTGTTTGTCTTAATTTTTTAATTTAAACAAAATTTCAAGTTATTATCGAGCAACACTACAATCTGACGGTGTATTTCGTAGTAGTCCACGTGGTTGGTTTACTTTTGGTCACCTATGTTTTGCTTTATTATTCTTCTTAAAAATTTCTTGTTTAAAGAATTTGTGATTCAAAAAACGTAAAACAACTTAAATTTATTTTCTCATGAGCATTTCAACTCAAAGTGTCGGACGCATTACACAAATTATTGGTCCCGTTTTAGATGTTTCATTCCCGCCGGGCCAAATTCCAAATATCTATAATGCTATTGTCGTTCGTGGAAAAAATGCGGCAGGTCAAGAAGTTGCTGTAACATGTGAGGTTCAACAATTACTTGGTGATCATTGTGTTCGAGCTGTATCAATGAATGCTACAGATGGTTTAATGCGTGGTATGGATGTTCAAGACACAGGAAACCCTTTAACAGTTCCTGTGGGTGAAGCGACTTTAGGTCGTATTTTTAATGTATTAGGTGAACCTGTTGATAACTTAGGTCCGGTTGAAGCAAAACAAGGTTCGCCAATTCACCGACCAGCTCCTGCGTTTGTTGATTTAGACACAAAACTTTCAATTTTTGAAACAGGAATTAAAGTTGTTGACCTTTTAGCCCCATATCGTCGAGGTGGTAAAATTGGTTTATTTGGTGGAGCTGGTGTTGGTAAAACTGTATTAATCATGGAATTAATTAATAATATTGCAAAAGCACACGGCGGTGTTTCTGTATTTGGAGGCGTTGGTGAACGTACTCGTGAAGGTAATGACCTTTATATGGAAATGCGTGAGTCTAAAGTTATTAATGAAGAAAACATTTCTGAATCAAAAGTGGCATTAGTGTATGGACAAATGGTGCGACAAGTTCTTGTACAAGGTTTATAAGTCTTTATAAATCGAAATCAAGGGAGCTAATTTTAGCTCTAACTATATTATGTTGAGGTTCAATTCCTCCGAGTCACCGTCGACTCGCCTCTCAGCCTTGATAGGTCAACCCAGGTATGGGAAAACCGAAGTTTAGCAAAGGCTAAGAATAGCTACACAGTATATTACTGCAGCTGAGACGTTACGTCCACGCCTTCGGCGAAGCTGCAGGAGACATACATAACGGATCATTCCCTTAAGCCTCTTTGTCCCGAACGTAGACATCTAAAATAATAGATGAGGGAACTTTTAAATTCAAAATTTAGAATCTCGTACATGGTAGTTTCGTTTGGCTGACATGGGCGGAAAGTTTTATAACACGAGAAAGGGGTATTGGATGAGCCTAAATGTAGCACGATAAACATTTTATGGAACATTGGTAAGCTCACATAGGTTCCTTAAAGGTAGGTGATACGCCGCACGCCTATATGAGTGTAGGAGACATTCAGAAGCCAACGCCTTTTTGCACTGGTGAATTGGATATGCAGAAAGAATGTCAGCAAGAAACAAAATTCTTTAGGAGAACAAATGAGTGAATTCTTACATGAATTAACGTGGAACAAAATTGATTGGGGAAACTCATATCAACTAGTTCGAAGACTACAACGAAGAATTTTCAAAGCAAACAAAACACGTGATATTAGAAAAGTAAGATATTTGCAGCAAAGATTGATCCGAAGTCCACATGCAAAATTGATTGCGATACAACAAGTAACAACTTTGAATAAAGGCAAGAAAACTCCGGGGGCAGACAACTTCGTTGCTACTAAACCAAGTTTGAAATTGACACTTGCAAAGAATTTACATTTAAACGGAAAAGCCTCTCCGGTGAAGAGAGTATGGATTCCAAAACCTGGGAAAATTGAAAAGAGACCGCTAGGTATTCCTACGATACAAGATAGAGCTAAACAAGCCCTGGCAAAATTAGCTCTTGAACCTGAGTGGGAAGCAAAATTTGAGCCAAATTCGTATGGATTTCGGCCAGGTCGAAGCTGCCATGATGCTATTGAAGCCATCTTTTTAAATTTACGTCATAAAACCGATAAACTTGTATATTGTGCAGATATACGTAAATGCTTCGATAGAATAGATCATGATGCATTATTAGATAAACTAAATACCTTTCCACTTATGGAAAGACAAATATATGCTTGGTTAAAAGCAGGCATAATGGATGAATATGTCAATACACCTAGGGATGCAGACAGGGGAACGCCCCAAGGTGGAGTAATTTCTCCATTATTAGCTAATATAGCATTGCACGGACTCGAGGAACATCTTAAAAGCTACGTATCATCACGAGATTTTCCTAAACCACGTCCAAACGCTTCACGAGGCGCTAAAACCAAAAGAGCGGCACTTGGTATTATAAGGTATGCTGATGATTTTGTAATAATTCACGAAAATATTGAGATCATGGAAAAGATCATTCTTGAAACAAATGAATGGTTAGCTGACGTAGGATTAGAACTTTCTCAAGAAAAGTCAGAATTAAGAAAAGCAAGTCAGTCATTTACATTTCTAGGATTCCAAATAATCTTGGTAATAAAACAAGAACAATATCGTGTAAAAATCACTCCGTCAAAAGAGAATATCAAACGGCTTACAGACAAGACACGTAGGATCATTCAAAAAAATAAATCAGCAAGTGCTTACGCACTAATATATTTATTACGGCCAATCTTAATAGGATGGGGCAATTATTTCCGTTACTGCGAATGTAAAGAAACTTTTAATAAGGTAGACAACGTTATATACAATCAAATCAGAGCATGGGTGTTTCGTCGTGCGATTCGTCAAGGAAGAAAGGTTGTCCGTCAGAAATATTTTCCTGAGAATCGAACGTATGTGTTTCAAAACCGTAAATACAAAGCAAATTGGATCCTAAATGGAACAAAATGCTTAAAAGATGGAAAACCACATACAACACACCTTCCAAAACTAGCGTGGATTTCAAGCGAAAAACATGTGAAAGTTATTGAAACAGCATCAGTATATGATGGAAATCATATTTATTGGTCAAATAGGTGTCCCCAATACAGTAGCTTATCAACAAGGGTCAAAACTCTTCTTAAACGTCAAAATGGGAAATGCAAGGCCTGTAAGAAAAAGTTTATAATTGGAGACAAAATGGAAGTGGATCATATTATACCACGCTCAAAAAGGGGATTAGATCAATACAATAATCTTCAACTTTTACACAGACAATGTCACGTAAATAAAACTTCATTAGATCTCAGATCTAGCTCGGAAACTCTTGCAGGAGCCGGATGAGGGGAAACTCTCACGTCCGGATTTGAAGACAAGACTATCTATAAATGGGTATCTTAGTTTAACAATGAACCACCTGGTGCACGTATGCGAGTTGGTTTAACTGCTTTAACTATGGCAGAATATTTCCGTGATTTCAATAAACAAGATGTTTTATTATTCATTGACAATATTTTTAGATTTGTTCAAGCAGGTTCTGAGGTTTCAGCACTATTAGGGCGAATGCCTTCAGCTGTAGGTTATCAGCCAACATTAGCTACTGAAATGGGTCGATTACAAGAACGTATCACATCAACAAAAGATGGATCGATTACTTCAATTCAAGCAGTTTATGTACCTGCTGATGATTTAACAGATCCAGCGCCAGCAACAACTTTTGCTCACTTAGATGCAACAACTGTTCTTTCACGAGGATTAGCGTCAAAAGGTATTTACCCAGCGGTAGATCCATTAGACTCAACATCAACGATGTTACAGCCGTGGATTGTTGGTGAAGAACACTATGAATGTGCGCAAAATGTAAAAGAAACACTTCAACGTTATAAAGAATTACAAGATATTATTGCTATTTTAGGTTTAGATGAATTATCGGAAGAAGATCGTTTAGTTGTAGCTCGTGCACGTAAAATTGAACGTTTCTTATCACAACCGTTTTTTGTAGCTGAAGTATTTACAGGTTCACCTGGGAAATATGTTAGTTTAAAAGAAACAATTCAAGGATTTAATCTGATTTTATCTGGTGAATTAGATGATTTACCAGAACAAGCTTTTTATTTAGTTGGGAATATTGATGAAGCAATTGCAAAAGCTTCGTCTTTATAAATTCACCAACCCTTTTTGGTAACTGCAGCTGAGACGTCACGTCCGAAGCTGCAGTTACTTTAAAATTTCGTTTGTTTGGATACCGATAATCTGGTCCCCGTTTTTGAGATGGAGTTATCGGTATCCAAAAAATAAAAAATTATATAAAGTTTTGACTAAGAACTACGAAACTTGAGTATAATCTCAAAACTCAAGAACTTGTCAGCCTGAATTCTTCGAATTCAGTAATAATCACCGTTGTATTAAATAAAAATTGAAAATTCAATAAAGGAGATGATCTATGTCGTTACAAGTTTGTATTATGACACCAAATTGTATTTTTTTTAATGAACAAGTTGAAGAAATTATTTTACCAACAAACACCGGTCAAATGGGTGTATTAACAAATCACGCACCTTTAATAACAGCTTTAGAAATTGGCGTTATGTTAGTTCGCACAAAAAACGATTGGACAAAACTGGCATTAATGGGAGGTTTTGCGTTAGTTAAACAAAACCAAGTTACTGTTTTGGTTAACGAAGCCGAATCTCGCGATACTGTTGACCCTATTGAAGCCGAACAAGCATTTAACGCTGCAAAACAAAAATTAGAAAAAGCTGAGGGTCAAAAAGAAAAAGTTGAAGCAAATTTTTCTTTCAAACGTGCAAAAGCTCGTTATCAAGTTATTGCCTAACATTACAAATTAATCACATTATTGAAGTCTTATTTAATTTATAAAATTCAATAAATTGTATTTTATATATGTTAGCGGGAGTAGGATTTGAACCTACGACCTCAAGGTTATGAGCCTTGCGAGCTACCAAACTGCTCTATCCCGCGTTAGTATATAATGTAAAGATATCGAAAAAAAAAGTCAATTCAGGAACAAAATGCCTTTGCCTGGATTCGAACCAGAAACTAACAACTTAGAAGGTTGCTGTGATATCCATTTCACCACAAAGGCTTTTTATAAAAAGGAACAATGACGAAAAAACGCTCTCAAGTTGACGCGTCCCAGAACAACCGGAACAGGTCAACTTGAGGAAAATCTTAAGAAGTTTGAAAAATTTTCTTCTTTTTAAGTCGTAATAACTTCGTCATTGTTTCTCAATTTAAGTTATTCATTTTTTTGCGTACGCCGTACTATCAAATCATTTCGAACATTTCTTTTTTTACTTTCGTTGTCAGCCGTTTGTCACTCGAAGACGGACGCCGAGGAATTAACAGTAAAAACAAATCAAACTGCACTTTACTATTCTACATAATTTTTTTATATCGTGCAATAGAATCCGCGAATTGATCCAGTTGTTCGCGTTTTTCATCAAGTATAAAAATAGCTTGATTGAAACAACAAAGTAATAAATTCAAATACATTAAATCGTTAAAAGAAGATCGAAAATGTGAAGGATTTGACTGCAGCGAAGCTGCAGTGTTCAACCATTGGTTTTGTTGATATTGATGATATTCATCTGATGGAACCCATTCTTCATTCCAATCACGTTCATTCGGGTCAGATAAAAAAATACGATACCAATCTACGTTTTTTTGCACATCTCGCATAGATTCAGCAACGTTGTGTTGCCATGAACTTCTAGGAAACCAATTTTGATTTTTTATAGATTGATTTAATTTTAAAAGACTCGCTTTTAATTCCTGCAGCGAAGCTGCAGTTAAAAAAGTACGTTCAGAATTTTCTTGAATTTCAACGAAATTTCGATTATTTAATAACAAATAGTTATTGATTTCGTTTGAATAAAATGAACCTTGATTTACCATAAAACGAGCTAGTGAATTTGCGAGACTCAGTTCATCTAAATGACCAGCCGATTCAAAAAAATTTTGAAATTTCTTTTTATTGTTGTCGTCTGAATTCGAAGAATTCACGAATTTAAATTGGAAGTTATAAAATACTGATGTAAAAATTTCGGCCGCTTTTGGAGCTAATAATCCAATTAAATATTTTTCAAATTCATTTTTATTACTTTGTTTATGTGAAAAAACTTTAATATTTTTTGATTTTTGTCTTAAATTTAAAAAAACTGATGAAACGTGTTGATCTAAAATTTTCTGACCTGCTTTTGAGTAATTTTTTAAGTTTTTTGAATTTTGTTTTTTTAACTTTAAAAAATGAGAATTCGATTTTTCTTCAAAAAATAAAGTTGAATTTGTTAAAAGAATACGCGTATAATTACATTTTTGTTTAAAACGTTGAATATATTGAGATTGATTCAACCAAAAAGAATGTTTTATAGATTTTCGATTTAAATCAAACGAACTCAAAGATGTCTTCTGAGGAACTTTAGTGGGTGATGAAAATGGTTGGATTTGCTTAGTTTTGCGGGATGCCAAAATTAATAAGACATTTGTTTTTAATTTCTTTTTAAAAACAAGTTTTTTACGAATTTGATCGAAAACGGGAACATTTGTCGATATTCGATTTAAAGTTACGAATGAATCATTTTCTAATTCTTTTTTTAATCTTCTAAACATAGGTCGCGGAGGTATTCGTTTTCCATAAATTGAGGGAATATTTTTTAAATATTGAAGATAAACCCATTCCATTTCATATGACGTTGCTAAAAATTTATGTCCCTTATAATTTCCTTGAACAATTTGAAAAATAGCTTTTGATTCTTGATAACTTTTTAAATTTCTTGTTGGAATTTTTGATTGCGTTACAGCATCAATACCATATTCAATAGTATATTTATTATGTGTTGGTTTAGCGTAATTCATTGATAACGCCTTTATTGAAGAACGATTCATTATTGCGGAAAGTTCGGCAGCACTTAATCCGGACGTTTTATTTGAAAAATCATTCCATGAAACATTCGAATTCAGACGAATATTTTGACTATATAATTTTAAAATCTCAATTCGTTTTTTATGACCAGGAAATTTAATTTGAAAAACACGATTAAAGCGACCTGGTCGCGTTAAAGCTGAGTCTATTGTTTCAGGACGATTTGTTGCACCTATAACGACAACGCCTTTCTGCGATTTTAAACCATCCATTTCAATTAAAAATTGAGTTAAAATACTCCGTTCTTTTTTATTTGCTATATTTAAATTAGATTGAAGATATTGGGAAGAAAATTCTAATCTAAGGTTGTTATTTGTATAAATGGAATCAAACACATCCTCTGCTCCCATAGGCATAACATGCTCACGTTTAAAACCAATCGAATCAATTTCATCGATAAATAATATACATGGAGCAAGCTCGCGTGCTTCATCGAATAAATTTTTTAATCGATATTCCGATGATTCATTTGCTGTTACAGTATTTACAAGTAAACTTGCCGATTCTACTAAAACTGGAACGCCAGCTTCCCCTGCAATGGCTTGAACTAATACAGTTTTACCTGTTCCAGGTGGTCCTACTAATAAAAATCCTTTTAATCCAAAAACTCTTTTTTGTAATTCTTTTTTCTTAGGAGCAAATGTCGCTGAATGTTGATTAACTCGAACCTCCGGTTCGAGTAACGGTTTGAAAATTTGAACCGCTGGTGTCGTATTGAAATTTATTTTTTTAAATTGATGCAAACTTTTTGGTAAACCCATTTTTTTTTGATTATAAAGAAACCAAACTAAATCTGATAATGGAGTTAATATAGGAGTTAAACCGGCCAAATTTTGAAAACGTTGTTTTGTTTTATATAAAATTCGAAATTGTTTTTTTTGTGCTAATGTATCTAATTGCAAAAATTCGATGATATCTTTTGGAATAAAATCAATTAAATAATAAATCAGTTCACGCCCATAATCTTGATAAATATTTTGAAGAATATTTAATGTAAATAAAACAAAATAAATTTGTGTTATAACCATCCATGATGAATTTAAAAAAGGTTCCCAAATCTCGGCGCCAAACCTATTTTGTTTAAAAAGTTTTTGAAATAATGTTTGCTCTAAACTGCCGCTTCGCTGCAGTTTATATTTATCAAAATGAAGATTTAATAAATCACGATCTTTTTGTGAATTTTGAACATATTTTTTAAATGGATTTTGTGTTTCAAATATAGCTATTTTTGAATGATTTTCATAAATAGGTGTTTCCTTGGTCGAAATGTTTTTTTTGCTCGGTATAAGTGAACTTAAACGTGTCCAAAGATCTGTGGAAACTAAATCTGAAACATAATAAATAACTTGGTCGTTTTCAATACCTTCAAGTTCTTCAGTTGTATAAAATTCTGCTAGAATATCATTATTTTGCGACGTGGTAGTACTCTTGTTTTGGGCGTACGCCAAATCTAAGTTAAACGGCAGTTTCGCGGCAGTTTCGTCTTTAGAAATTGAATCAAGTTGAAGGGACGCTTCCGCTTTGTTTTTATCATCAGCATCATAATTTGTTTTTTTTCGGTTTATTATATTTAGATTTTCTTCAAATCGATTTAAACCAAAAAAAGAATGTTCTAGGGGTTGATTTCGCTTTAATTGATTATATAAAAATAATGTTTGATCCAATTTTTCACCATAATAATTACCGGACATTTGTCGAGGTTGGTTTAAAAATTTATAAGGTTGAGCAAAATAATGAAAAATAAAATTCTCATTATTTTGATTCAAAAAATGAATCAATCGGACAGAATGCTTTAAACGCGAATCCCTCTTGGTTTTAGCGGACGTTTTGTCATCCGCCAAGGACGCAACGTCCATAACTAAAACATTATTTTTGAAATCGTGTATCTTTGAATTAAAAAAAAACTCGTCCTCATAAGGAGAAGCTAAATTTACTTCTTGCTGATAAAATCGTTTATTTAATAATACTTTCGAGTTCGTTTGATTTAACTGATTTATTTTATTGACATTGTCATATCTCGAAAAGTCGATTTCTTTAGTAATACTTTCAAGTTTTAAAGGTAATAAACGATTAGACAACATCGAATCTGAAACATTATACCAAATAGAATTCTGTAAAATATTATTACAAAAAATTCGTGGTAAATTTTGTTGTAATAAAGATGACCAAAAATAATTTTGATTTCGAGTGGATACTCCTAAACCATAGGCTATTGTACTAAAAGATAAAAAAGTCAAAAAATAATTTGTATTTGTTCGTTGATTATAAGAAAAAAATGTTTTTAATTTTAAAAAAGCTAATTTCCATAATCGTAAATTTATAAAAATAGCAAAAAAGGTAAAAATGATCCAAACTGGAAAAAACCAATAAATGAAAATATTTCCAAAATCACGTGGATTTTTAAAATAAGTTAATTTTATAGAAGTTGGTTTTATTTTTTCGCGAATTTGCATTACCCACGAATACGTTGATTTTATAAGTTTAAAAAAAGTATGATTCATAAATATTTTTAATATAAATATTAAAATAAATAGATATAAATTTTTGAAATCTTCAATTGAAAATAAACAAAAAAATGTTCGACTTTATTGTTAAGGTTAAACCGTTTTATTAAAAAATTTTTAAAGTTTTTTTATCAATTTCGCTATAGGCGTTTATTAACTTGAGGTTAAACGACCCAATTAAAAATTTAAAGAAAAATTAAAAATCGGAAAAGCGCGTTAAAAAAAAGTTGTTCACATGGACATAATTACAGTAAAAGTATACAAATAATTTATAATAAAATTAAATATTTAATTTAAAAAATGAAGATCATTTAGCAGTTATTTTATATGTCGCTGCAGCAAAGCTGCCGGAATAGTATATTTTATTGTTCTAATTTTGGTTGATTTTTAATGTGATATTGTTTTTTCATTCGTTTTTTTCAAAAATTTGGATAGCACTTTTTTCGTCAAATTGTTGCGCCGATTGTAAATGGACGTTACGTCCATAGCCGTAGTTGCAATATTGGTGTGCCCAATAAATAATTGAGCAGCATCAACCCCTGAAGTCTCAATAATAGATGTAGTAAGCTCGATTAGAAAGCTGTGACTAGAAAATTTTTTGTGGCAAATTCGTCCGGTTTCTTTTAAAATCGAGTTAATTCGTGCAGTAAGAAGTGTTCTTCCAATAGGTTTGGTGCTGTTAACGGGTGTAATAACGGGTATGGACGTTACGTCCATAGCCGGTTTTATCGCCAATAAGTAGTTTAATTTGTTTTTTATGTTGAATAACGAGATTTTTAATACTTTTCGTGATTTAAAATTGTTTAATGAGGTTATTTTTATTCTTAATGATAGGCCAGTAAATGTCGTCGTTTTCAAATAGTTGCAAAAGATGTGTGTCAGTAAGTAGTAATAAATTACTAATTCTTAGTCCAAATAAATAACGATACGTCCATACATAAATAGTAGGCAAACACAATCGCGAGCCTTGCAAAAAGCCGTAGCATCGTTATCAGAAATAATTTGAATAGTGGCGGCTAATTACGGGTGAGTGACCGCGTCGCGTGGAGGTTTACATTTGCGTGCTTGTCTAGTAATTCGGCGTTCTTGCGCTTCTTTCTCTTCTTGTGCTCGTAGTAATTCTCGTTGTTCAAGAAAGTTAAGCTCATTAATATTATTTTGTTATTTATGTAGCGCCTGACTTTTAACTTCGTGAACAATAACGGCGGTTTGTTCTTTTTCTCTTAAAATGGCTTCTTTTCTCCAATCAAGAAAAAATTGTACCCTGTTGCCAGCCTATAATGGACGTTACGTCCATTGCCTAATAATAATGCGTGTTTTTTCGATTTAGTTGCCTTTTTCGGATCCGGGTCTTGCAATAAGTTCAAATTTTTCAAAGGAGTTTTTATCAAGGATGACTGACTGAGAATCAGGACGTTACGTCCATGATTGCTCTTGTTCTTGGTATATAAGTGGTGATGCGGAAAAATTATTCTTATGCTTTTTATTATTATAGAAGTTAATTGCTTAGCACGCCTTCGGCGTTAATAATAAGTAAAATATTGTTTTCTTCGAATTCAGTTAAACACGAAATTTATCAAATTTGTGCGGTTTGTGTTTAAATAAGGAATAGGTCTTGTATTTTGGCGCGCACAAAGGACGTAACGTCCATATCTTTAATAGTTCGATGAAATCGTTCGTATGGTTGATTAGGAAATTTTTGAGATGTGAATTGTTTACCATCATCGGAATGAATAATGTGGGGTTTTTGATAAGTTTGAAAACTTTCATTTAAAGCAAAAATAACGTTATTAGTATTAAATTCACATTCTTTTTTTAAAATAATTCGATGTATAAGTATTTTTATAGAAGCAATATCAAGTAGAGTGAAAAGCCAACTATTTTGTATTTCAGTCTGATATTTCCGTCTGAAAAGATGTCTTCTGCAGCGAAGCTGTAGGAATTATCGCATGTAAAATAAAGAGTCCAAATAAATTTAATTCATTTTTAATTTTAGAGAGTGACTAGTTTACGGTCTGCGTGTTCCAATTAAAAATTTCGAGACTTCTCAATTTGAACAAATTTTCATTCGATTTTTTTATGTTTTTTTTTACATTTTTTAAGACAACTGCAGCGAAGCTGCTGTTATATATTATATTATTAAATTTTCATTTTGTAACTGTAGCGAAGCTGCAGGAATCAAATTGAATCACTGAAGGAAATAATACTTAATGAACTGCGATTTATGTTAAATCTTGGTGAAATAAAATTCAGTCTTTAATTTTTGAATTTTTAAATTATCATTTTTGAAATAATTTTAACAACTAATTCTTGTTTTACTCAAATCGCGAATTTAAGGTCAAATTGCAGCAAAGCTGAAGTTAACTGTAATACCGTTTTATTTTTATTCTATCTTCAAAATTGAATAATAACTAATTACAGCAAAATTTTAACAAGATTATAATTCTTATTCCAACTTTCTTTAAAAAACAAACTTCAAATAAAAAAACGTAAGTTATTATTCGGATTGATTATCTCTTAAATTATTCGATTTAAGTAATATCTTTAAATTTTATCCTAGTTGTTCATCTTAACTGCAGCGAAATTGCATTGGATTAATCGGTGGACTTGGTAATTCAATTTTGAAAATTTTGATATTAAACTGTTTCCTAATACGACTGCGGCAAAGCTGCCGTCTTAAAATACTATTCGAATTGAAAACTTGAGGAAAAAAACTTTTATTTATAAAATGAAATACTATTTTCAAAAGTTGAAAAAAATTTTCAATTTTCAAATTTTTTTATAGTAAAGAGATCAAGGGGCCCACATAGTAAGCCCCTAACTCATATCTGATATTTTTGTTATCATGTTTAACTGAATTCGAAGAATTCAGTAAAAATGATCCGCAAATTAACATTAAATGCATATTTAAGTCTTTAAAAAACTTAACGGTTTAGGTGAGAATATTTATTCTAATCTTCTAAAATTAAAATTAGAACTCGTCGAAAATGAGTTTTTCTAGAGATCTCAAAAAAATTTCAGTAAAAAGTTTTTTAAACTTTTTAATTTTAAATTCACTCAATATTTTAAAAAATAAATTAAATAACAAATGAATTTAAAATACCAACCGCAAAAACAAGAATGACCCAAAGACCAACACCCGAAAAAACGGCACTTTTATTTTCTGTCCATCCGTTAGGAGAAGCAAATACAACTGGAACTCCTACAACTAAAAGAAATGATAATGCGATTAAACCAAACAGAGTTAATTGAAAAACAAGAGTCATAAAAATTTTATAAAAAGAAAGTTGATTTTATATTCAAAAGGAAAATCGAATATTAAACTGAAGCGAAGCTGCAGTTTACTCAAGTTTATTAACTTGAAAGTTCTAGTCGAGTTGGCGTACGCCAACAATTCGAGTAATACTTGAGGTATTGGCAAAGTCGATAATTTCTTCACTATTACTATAATATCAAAATGAGCTTGTATTTTTAAACAGGTTATAAATAAACAAAAAACGGAAATAGGCTAAAATCCTATCTATATTATTCTAAATTCTGTCTCTTGCAGCTTCGCCGAAGGCATGCATGGACGTGACGTATCAGCTGCAGTAAAAGAAAAACAGACGAATCTTTTTTATTTTAAGGTGAACGACGGGAATCGAACCCGCGAAATGGTGGAGTCACAATCCACTGCCTTACCACTTGGCTACGATCACCACACATTTATTTTATCCGTTTTTATTTTAAAATACAAGTTCCGAAGTTAAGTTGACATTTTTGATTAAATTAATTCCCAAGAAGACCTCTTTTAAATCAAGTTTAAAAAATATTTGATGAGATTTTACGGCAGTTTCGCCGAAGGCATGCATGGACGTGACGTATCAGCTGCAGTAAACATATTAGCGTCTGATATCTTTAGAAGAATAAATTTCCTTAAAATCAAATATAGATGAGTCAGGTGGGACTCGAACCCACGACTAGTCGGTTAAAAGCCGAGTACTCTACCAACTGAGTTACTGACCCTGTTTTTTATAATAAAACAAAAAAATTTTTATTGCAAGATTTTTTTAATTTATGAGAACCAGCTGAGCTGTTTTCAAACAGCTCAGCTGCAAAGTTTGCATAATACAGTCAGGTTGAAAATACTTTTCGCATTTTTACAGAATTTTTTAAAAATTTTTACAAAGATTGGGCTAGACATTGTTTAATTAAAGTTGGTACTCGATTTTGTAGGGGTTTTAAATAAAATTGATTTTTATATTTTTTTAAAATGAATTTACGTGACCAATGTAATGATTGTAAACCATCAACACCACAACCTCGAAATAAATTTAATAGTAAGGTTTCAATACGATCAGTACTTGTATGACCTGTAAAAATAATTTGACGATTATAAAATAAAGCAATTCGATAAAATACACGTAATCTCCAATTTCGTGCATCTCGTTCATTAAAAATTCGCTGAATTGGGAGTGAAAAACTCGTTTCGACTTGTAAAGCAAAAATAATTTTTAATGTATGATTAAATCCACCAAATGAAGGCATTTGCCATAAATGATTACACCAAACAAATTGAATATTCCAACTCCACTGTTTTTTTAAAATAATGATAAAAAATAATAAACAAATGGAATCTTGCCCGCCAGAAAATGTAATTAAAATTGTCTGATAAGGCTCGATAATTTTTTTGTTATAAATGCATTTCTGAATAATGTTAAAAAAATCCAGACTTTTACATGTTTTCAAAATCATTTAAAAATATGCTCCGCATAATAAAAAAATTTGCGCAAATCTATTCTAAAAATTTGCGCAAATTTTTAGAAAATCTAAACGGCAGTTTGCTAAAAAGGATAAAATACACCCAAATAGGCTAATAAAAAAACAAAAGAACGAACAAATTTTTTAAATAAAGTTAAAACGATTTTTGTTTTTCGAGTCGTTTTACTTTATTTAAAAAATAGGGTGAAATTGAAATTCAATATATCTGCTACTATCGAGCAAAGGCTTTATTCGCTTTTGCCATTCGATGAACTTCTTCTTTTTTACGAATAGCATTACCTGAATTTTTTGAAGCATCAATGAATTCATTTGTTAATTTTGAAACCATTGTTCGACCAGATCGATTTCTGCATGAACTTAGAATCCATCGAATTGCCAAAGCAGTACCCCGTTCTGGTGGAACTTCTAATGGAACTTGATATGTTGAACCTCCAATTCGACGTGATTTTACTTCAAGAGAAGGTGTTGCATTTCGAATCGCTAGTTCAATGACTTGAACTGGATCTTGTTGAGTTATTTGATGAATATCCGCCATGGCTCCATAGAAAAGTCGAAATGCTAAAGATTTTTTCCCTTTTTTCATTAAACGGTTGACAATCATATGAACTAACCGACTATCATAAATAGGATCTGGTGATAAAATATGTTTTTTTGGTGTACGTCGTCGCATAATTGATTATCCTTTAATTTTTTATTACGTTGAAGATTTTTTTACTCCATATTTTGATCGACCATTTGAACGGTCTTTAACACCGGCAGTATCAAGAGTACCACGAACAATATGGTATCGAACTCCCGGTAAATCTTTCACCCTTCCACCTCTCACTAAAACAACCGAATGTTCTTGTAAATTGTGACCAATGCCGGGAATGTAAGCTGTAACTTCAAATCCTGAAGTTAATCGTACACGTGCAACTTTACGTAAAGCAGAATTAGGTTTTTTAGGAGTTGTTGTCGAAACTCGGGTACATACACCACGTCGTTGTGGACAAGATTTTAAGGCTGGTGATTTCGTCTTCGTCGAAATTTTTTGTCGTGCAGAACGAATTAATTGTTGAATTGTTGGCATAATTTGAATTTGAATATTTTTTTAAAATTTTTTTATAAAAAAAAAGAAATATTATAGTGCAACCGCAGCTTCGCTGTAATGAAACATTGTGAAGCTGCAGTTCATTTGTTTAATATAAAAGAATTTGATTCGTTGTCTAATTGCATTTTAACTTGAAAAAGAACATTAACTCAAAAATTCGTTTCTAATTTTTAACTTAAATCAAAATTTATCATGGACGTAACGTCTTCGTGCGGGCCGGGGCCAAAATATCTCAGAAAAGCGGCGCTATTCCATAAATATTAATTAATAAGAACTAAAAAAAAGGCGGACGGCAAACGAACAGAAATTTAAGTGGCACGGCGCGAATAATATTCAACAACTAAAAGCTGGTCAATTTGTAGACTTAACCAATCTTTAGGTACAACTGAATTAACTGTTCCAACAAAACTTTCTTTATTAAATGTTAAATGTGGGGGAACAACTAACTCTAGTTTTGCAGCAGATTGCGCTAACCATTCTTGAGAAACTTTTTTATGTCGAAGCGAAATTACATCTTTTGGTTTACATTGATAACTCGGGATATTAACTCTTGTATTATTTACACAAATATGACCATGGTTTATGAATTGACGTGCCGCAGGTATTGTAGGCGCAATCCCCATTCTATAAATTATATTATCTAAGCGCATTTCAAGCAGTTGAAGTAAAATTTCCCCTGTTGAGCCTTTCACTCTTTTTGCTTTACGAACATACCCTAATAATTGGCGTTCAGTTAAACCATAGTTAAACCTTAATTTTTGTTTTTCTTGTAAACGAATACTATAAGGAGATTCTGTTTTTTGTTTTTGTGATGAAGATGGAGTTATCGTTTTTCGAGTTAATCCCGGTAATGCACCAAGACGTCTTATAATGCGTAAACGCGGCCCTCGATATCTGCCCATGGGTAAATAGTATTATTATTTTATTGTCAATTTATTAAATTTGAGTGTAACAAAAATTTACAAATTTTTAACCAATTTTTTATCTAGTAATATCTGCGGCGTACGCCAAACAAAGCTGCAGAAGACATACTTTATTTTTTGGCGTACGACCAAATTAAACAAATTCGAAAATTAGAATTACAAAATTACTAAAATTCTGGTTTGCGAAATTTTTTTATTTTTTAAAATCGTACATAATATCCGTAAAACGGTAGTAATTGGCGTACGCCAAAAAATTTTTAATAGTGACAATGATGAAGTTTTTTTTGAACTTTATGTATGGACGTAACGTCTGGGCGTACGCCAATGAAGTTATTATTAAAAAATTTCGCAAACTTCGTAATGCATTAAAAATTAAAACGAGTTTCTGGCCAACGTTAAGGTAAATATAGCGATTTTAAAAAAATTTTGCAAATTACCTAAAATTTATCAAAAATCAGTTTTTCGATTAACAAATCGTTTTAATGACAAATCGTTAGCCTGCTACAGCTGAGTTACAGATCTTAGGTTGAGTCTTTAAATAGAACTGTTGCCGTAAATCAAAAAAATTTTGATGCCTAAGAAGGCATGGACGTAACGTCCAGCGCCCGTCTTGAAAAACTTTTCAAAAATATATTAATGTCCCTGCAGCTTAAGCTGCAGTTAAAAAAAACAAGGTGGAAATTGCTAGGATAAAAAAATTATAAAAAAATTTTATTAACTATGGATTAACAGTTCGTCCGAATTGTTTTTTCACAATTTATGAATGTTTTGGGATGTAATCTAGGTGTCGGGGGAACAAAGCCCCCAGACACTAAAGATTACATCTCCTGAATTCTTCGAATTCAGTTCGACATGCTTGAATCGTTCCAAAAACCGTTTAACCAAATTTTGCGGATGTAGAAGCGATCAAGAAGGCAGCATATGTTAAAACATAACCTACTGAAAAATGCGCTAATCCGACCAAACGTGCTTGTACAATACTTAAAGCAACTGGTTTATCTCTCCATTTAATTAAATTAGCAATTGGTGTACGTTCGTGAGCCCATACTAAGGTTTCGATAAGTTCTTGCCAGTAACCACGCCAAGAAATTAAAAACATAAACCCAGTAGCATAAATTAAATGGCCAAATAAAAACATCCAGGCCCATACAGATAAACTGTTAGAACCGAATGGGTTATAACCATTGATTAATTGAGAGGAATTTAACCATAAGTAATCACGCAACCAACCCATTAAATAAGTTGATGATTCATTGAATTGATTAACATTTCCTTGCCAAACACCTAAATGTTTCCAATGCCAATAGAACGTGACCCAACCAATAGTATTTAACATCCAGAAAACAGCTAAATAAAAAGCATCCCACGCCGAGATATCACAAGTACCACCTCGACCAGGCCCATCACATGGGAAACTATAGCCAAAATCTTTTTTATCTGGCATTAGTTTTGAACCACGAGCATCTAAAGCTCCTTTAACCAAAATTAATGTAGTAGTATGGAGACCTAACGCAATAGCGTGATGCACTAAGAAATCGCCGGGCCCAATATTTAAAAATAAAGAATTCGTATTATTGTTAATAGCATCTAACCAACCAGGTAACCATAAATTTTGACTAGCTGAAAAAGCAGAACTTGTTGAAGAAGCTAATAATAAATCAAAACCATACAATGATTTACCATGAGCTGCTTGAATCCATTGCGCAAAAACAGGTTCAATTAAAATTTGTTTTTCAGGAGTTCCAAATGCTTGTACTACATCATTATGAACATAAAGACCTAAGGTATGGAAACCTAAAAATAATGATGCCCAACTTAAGTGAGAAATTACAGCTTCTTTATGATCAAGCATACGAGCCAAAACATTTCCTTTATTTTGTTCTGGATCATAGTCCCGAATAAAGAAAATAGCACCGTGAGCAAAAGCTCCACACATAATAAACCCAGCAATATATTGGTGATGAGTATATAGTGCGGCTTGAGTTGTAAAGTCTTGCGCTAAGAAAGCATATGGTGGTAATGAGTAAGTGTGTTGAGCCACTAATGAGCAAATTGTACCTACGGATGCTAAAGCTAAGCCTAGTTGGAAATGTAACGAGTTATTTACCGTATCAAATAATCCTTGGTGACCTGACCCTAGACCACCAGCAGGTGGTGTGTGAGCTTCAAGAATCTCTTTCATACTGTGACCAATACCAAAATTTGTTCGATACATGTGCCCAGCAATGATGAATAAAACGGCAATTGCTAAATGATGGTGAGCAATATCTGTTAACCATAAACTTTGCGTTTGAGGATGAAAACCACCTAAAAAAGTTAAAATGGCGTCTCCTGAACCTGTACTTGTACCAAAAAGATGACTTGAAGAATCTGGGTTTTGAGCATAAGCTGCCCAATTTCCAGTAAAAAATGGTGTCAGTCCTTGTGGATGTGGAAGTGTTGTTAAGAAGTTATCCCAGCCTACACGTTGACCTCGCGCAGCCGGAATCGCGACATGCACTAAATGACCTGTCCACGCTAATGAACTAACGCCAAATAAACCAGAAAGATGATGATTTAAACGAGATTCTGCATTTTTAAACCACGACAATGATGGCTGAAATTTTGGTTGAAGATGTAACCATCCAGCAAATAAGAAAAAACCAGCTAAAAGTGATAAAAATAAAGAAGCTGTGTATAATTCTTGATTTGTACGAACACCAATCGTAAACCACCATTGATAAACGCCAGATGTTGCAATATTCACCGGACCGGAAGCGCCACCACGAGTAAACGCTTCAACAGCATTTTGACCAAAATGTGGATCCCAAATTGCATGTGCAATTGGACGAATATGAAGTGGATCTTGAACCCATTGTTCAAAATTACCTTGCCAAGCTACATGAAATAAGTTTCCAGACGTCCATAAAAAAATAATAGCTAATTGCCCAAAATGTGAGGCAAATATTTTTTGATATAAGTTTTCTTCAGTGACACCATCATGACTTTCAAAATCATGTGCTGTTGCAATACCAAACCAAATTCGTCGAGTCGTAGGGTCTTGAGCTAAGCCTTGACTAAACTTCGGAAATTTTGTCGCCATAGTGAAAAATGATTCAAAATTATGACCTGTTCTCTAATTAATTATTTTTAAGAACATTTTATTGTAAATCAATTGATTTGAAAATTTTGTTCTTCAATAAATTTGGACTTTTTCAAATTGACCCGCGCCGATCCTCACGATCGGAACGGATTTGATGTTTCCAGTAAAACTTAAGTAGAGAACAAACCGCAGCTTCGCTGCAGTTTTCATCTTGAAACTTTATAAACAAATGTTCTACAGAAATTGTTATCTCTGATTCTTAAAACCATAGAAATAAACAACAGATTTTAATAATACAAAAATTTTAAAAAATCAAAATACAGACTCGACCCATGCATTCGCCTGGAACGAGTTGTTTTGGCTATAGAACCTTAATAAAAAAAATAAGTATTTTGGTTTGACCCGTATGGGTCAAATCCAAGAAAAAGTTTATAAATTTTCTATTGTCCGCTCTTATTGGCTTACGCCGAAAAAACATTTGTATATTTTTGCTGAATTCGGAGAATTCAGGAATAAGTCCTCAAGTTGAGAAACTTGAATCTTGGTTTTGGCGGACGCCAAAGGCGAACGACAAAACTTCAATCTTAATTTGAATAACGAATGCCTTAAGAAGAACTTCAAATTAAACAACTTGAGCTAGAACCTTAATTTCTAAAATTCAGCGACTTAATTAAAACAACTAAATTCAAACATCCCTGCAGCTTTATGTCACAGTTTTGTCAAGTTTTTATATGTGAAGCTAAACTCAATACTTTTTATTCAAAAACTGTTCTAGTTTTAATACAAGTTGTGAATTGAAAATGAAATTAACCCACAGAAAGAATACGAGCTAAGAAGAAACTCCAAGTCGTTGCAATACCACCTAAAAGATAGTGAGCAACACCAACAGCACGTCCTTGTGTAATACTTAAAGCACGTGGCTGAATTGCTGGTGCTACTTTTAGTTTATTGTGAGCCCAAACAATAGATTCAATTAATTCTTGCCAATAACCACGACCACTAAATAAGAACATTAAACTGAATGCCCAGACAAAGTGAGCACCTAAGAAAATTAGACCATACGCAGATAAAGCTGAACCATATGATTGAATAACTTGTGATGATTGTGCCCAAAGGAAATCACGTAACCATCCGTTAATAGTATTTGCACTTTGAGCAAAATTACCCCCAGTAATATGAGATACACCGGAAGCACTCACGGTACCCCATACATCGGACTGCATTTTCCAACTAAAGTGGAAAATAACAATTGAAAGTGAATTATACATCCAGAAAAGTCCTAAAAAAACGTGATCCCAAGCAGAAACTTGACAAGTACCGCCGCGACCAGGACCATCACATGGGAATCGGAAACCTAAATTGGCTTTATCCGGTATTAAACGTGAACTTCGTGCATAAAGAACACCTTTTAATAAAATCAAAACGGTTACGTGGATAGTAAAACTATGGATGTGGTGAACCATAAAATCGGAAGTACCTAAAGAAATAGGCATCATCGCAACTTTTCCACCAACAGCAACAAGATCACCACCCCAACTTGCACTAGTACTAGATAAAGCGGTTGGCGCTGTTAGTTCTGGTGCTAAAAAATGCGTATTCTGAACCCATTGTGCAAAAACAGGTTGAAGTTGAATTGCTGTGTCTGAAAACATATCTTGAGGTCTTCCTAATGCACTTAATGGTTAAACTAGAGCCTGAGTTACCTCAGAAACCCCGTCGACAGATCCGGACGTGAGACTTTCACCTCATCCGGCTCCTGCTATATAAAATAAATATTACTTTTCAAGATAGTTTAGAATTCTAAAGATACTCTATCATTAAAAACTGGTTGTTGAGAATAGATATTGGTTTTGTTTTTGAAAACTCAAGTATGGACGTAACGTCTCGGATTCCTGAAACAGTTCAAAAATTGTTAGAGTATAGTTATTGTTTTGTTTAGTTTTTCCATTGTTTAAAGCAGTTTTTTCTACATGACATAAATGAAACGCGAACGCCAAAAGAGTAGTAATTGTAAATTTTTGAAAGAATTGTCTTCCCCATTGACATCTTCATGTTTTAAAATAATATGGTCAACGAAACGGTAAGCTACATTTTAAGATTATCGTTTATTTTGATTGGCTGTTGACACCAAGGGCAATAACCTTTTTGTCTTCTTAACAATAGCTTCGATTTTTTGGACTGTATTTGATGTCAAACTGTAGTTAATTTGCGTTTCTCCCAATATTGTTTATTTCCGTCATATATTGATGCAAAAGGTTGAATTGGGCGTACGCCTATATGTACAATCGACGGTGCCCAAGAAAATTTTGGTAAAAATATATTTTTTGTTTGACCATTTTTTAATTTCTTAGTCCCAACTAAAACCCAATTATCTCTATGAGATTTTCCGTAGTAAACATATGTATTACCTGATGGAAAATATTTTTCTTTAACTTTGTGTCTATTGTTCATTTTATCTCTGCGGAATACCCAAGCTCGAAGCATTTGAAACGTAAGGTGGTCGAGTTTATTAAAAAGGTGTGAGCATTCACAGATCGAATAATAATTACAATATCCAGTTATAATGGGTTTTAATTTTAAAATTAAATCGTAGCTCGATATCGAGCGATTTGTACGAAGTATGTTTCCAATATGATTGATAATTTTGTTAACTACTTGTTTCTCTGGGTATATTTTTAGACGTATTCGATTATAACTTTTTACGTTTATGAATCGATAACCCAAGAACTTAAATCCCTCCGTAGAACGAATTATGCTGATCGTTGCATCGTGAAATTCAATACCCGAGGTTTGTTTTAACCAAAGTTGCAAGGTAATTTTCGCGTGTTTAAGAATTTCATTATCCTTATGAATTAAGATAAAATTGTCAGCGTATCTTATAACACCTAGTTGTGACATACTATTTTTTCTACTAACTAACTTCATGTCACCAGGAAATTCAAGTTTTGGTTCAGAAAATGTTGAAATCCAATATTGTAAATAGTTTTCCATTCCATGTAATATGATATTGATTAGTAAAGACGAAATTATAACATCTGGCGGCGTCTTAATGTTATTTTTCATAATTTCATAATCTGAAGTATTGAAATTTTTTAAAATACCGGCTTCAAGCCATGCTCGAATTTGTTTGCGTATTAAAGGTGAAGTATCTAATTTTTCGAGAAGATACTGATGATTTATATTATCAAAGCAACCTTTTAAATTAGCATCTAATATATACTTTTTAAAGTTATGTTTATTTCGTCCTACTTTTAGATACCCTAAAATTGCAACGACCGCATCATGACAGCTACGACCGGGTCGTAAACCGTATGAATTTGGTTCGAATTTTGACTCCCATTCGGGTTCAAGTGCCATTAATACCAAGTGTTGTTTTGCTCGATCTTCAATCCAATGTTCAAATGGTTCAACTCGGCGATTGTTTTTTCGTTTTCCTGAGTTTAACTTCTTGTGCATAAAGTTAGGAGCAATTCTTTTTATAGTGTAATTCACAACAAAGTCGCAACGCGCCACGCCATTTATTTTTAATTTTTTAACTAAGTTAATCTTTTTTGTGTCAGTATTATAAAAAGTGTTTTCAATATGGGTCGTTTGACAGCTTCGATTCTCTGTTGTCACCCGCTTTACTGCAATAAGTTTGGCGTCCAAACTATGAATTAATAAATTTTGTAAAAATGTAACTTTCTCTTTATTTTTTTCTAAACTCGCTTTGTAAATACGTCTTTGGGTTCGATCAACTCGTTGGTGGACTTCGGTCCAGTTGATTCTTTTCCACGCAAATTTGCTCATATGTGAACCTTCTGTATTTTATTTATTTTATATAACCTTTTACACGTTAGCATATATCATAGATCACTTAATAACCCATGATCATTTGCTTTTTGTAAAAGTCCATAACTTTCTCTACTTACGGACTGGCCGTCCTTCTTTTATAGTTGTTCTACTATAAAAAAGTGTTGAAAGTCTTCCGTTGTTCCATGTATCATAATTTGTAGTGACTTAGACCTGTGCACTATACGACAGAAGCTCTTCACCAGTTCTGGGTCTGAGTATTCTAGCTGTTTATCACGACAAAAATAAACAGTCTTCTAAGAGTGGCGAGTTTGATGACATCGCTCATCTTCCGTCTTATGTCAACTAAGACAATCATTCATTTGACGGTCCATACTTAAACACATAGTTTGTTCTAAATCTAGATCAACCTTTAGTAAGTCTTATCACCAAACCTGCACCTTCGCTTAACTTCTCAATTGCCACATTGGTAATCAAGGTACAAGTGACATTTCTAGACAAATGTAAGGATTCTCACCTTCTGATACACAGTTGATTGGTTAAAACAACCTCCCCCGATTTCATTGAATTGTAGTAATTTGTTCAATTTATACGGAACACGTCACACTATCGTTATGAATGTATAATCCAAAACTGTGGAAACCTAAGAAAATAGAAACCCAATTTAAATGTGAAATCATTGCGTCACGATGACGGATAACACGATCTAATAGATTATTATAATTATTTGTCGGATCGTAATCACGAACCATGAAAATGGCCCCATGTGCTCCAGCACCGACAACACAAAAACCACCAATCCACATATGATGTGTAAATAATGATAATTGTGTCCCATAGTCCGTTGCTAAATATGGATATGGTGGCATACTATACATGTGATGCAAATAAAAAAAAGACATAATAACGGACTTTTCTCATTTATTGAACGAAATAACTTGTGCAACAAGAATTCGCTCGTTCCGGTAGGAATTTGAGTCCAACATTATGCCCATTCTCTTTTTTATTTGGACTAAATCTTCACTTTACTTTAATTGAACGGCTTGAACGAGTTTTTGAAAACGAATGAAAGCTTTTTCAGATTTTAAATTCTTATTTTTAAGCAGATTTTTATTGTAAAAAATACGTTTCCAACGATTAAAAACAATCTTTTTTTTTCCTTGTAATGGATATTTTTGAAAATAATCTAAAATGATTAAAATATATTTTTCGGTACTAATCTCTAACCGATTAATATTAGATTTAAACGTTGAAATATAACGATCTTCATTAAATGGCTTAGGTTTTGATTTGGATAAAAGATTAAACTGTAGCGAAGCGCCAGTTTTATTTAAATATTGTTCATGAATTAAGAAAATCACTTTTTTTAAAAATCTCAATTCATTTTTTTGGGTTATATAAAACTTCATTCGTAATCGATAATGGTCGCTGCTATTTGGTTGCAGAAATTTAAGTTTATTGTTTTTTGTTAAACTTGCATAAAAACCCCCTTCCGCATCAGTAAATCCGGAAAACCAAGCGGATTCTAAAATTAAACGAACCCGTTTTTTTTGGCGTACGCCTGGTATTATGAGAGAATTTTTAAAACCATAAAGGAGATTATACTCTTTTAACCATTCATGAAAACGAAAATGAACTTTATTTAAGACAATATTTCCGTTAAAAATCGAAATTAGACGAGTAATGTTTTTAAAATCATGAACCGAATATCGGTAATAATAAGAATTGTTTTGATAATATTGACTAACTTTACCAAATCCAAGTTTTTTTTTATTTTAAAAAGTAATTGACCGTCTTGTTGATTAATACAAAAAAAAATTCGATTTGGTTTTTGCTTTGTAATAATAAAGCGACCATTCCCTTCAGTAAATCCAATAAACCATTCTAAAAAAGAAATATCAATTTTTTTTATATGGTCTGGTTTTATAATGGCGTATTCAAAAAAATTAAAATTAAGTGCTTCACGTGTAGTCTCTGAGGATCCTTTTATCATATTTATATATAAAAAAAAGTATTTGTTTTGACCTGTATGGGTCAAATCCAAATTAAAAAGCTTGAGTGATATTTTTAAATATCTTAATGAATAAGTTTCCTGCTGATTAACTCTGTCTAGAAGATTTTTCCATTTGTTCTTTTTTTAAAGCTCAAAACATAAAAACTATAAATTTGTTCAATCAACTTTAGTTTAGAAAAATTCTATGAAAAAGAAGGATTGATATAATTCTTAGGACTTTAGACATGTACGAATGGGGTGTACTTTGACTCGAACCTCCGATTCGAGTAGGACATCGAAAATTTACGAGTATTAGTCGAGTTGTTCCAGCATATAGTGAAGTTTAATGTGACCCATTTTGTTAAGCCACAATAATAGAAAGTGAACCAAAAAGAGCTAAATTAATAGCAAGTTGCGCATGCCATGAAGTTGTTAAAATTTCATAAAGACCTTTATGACCTTCACCAGTAAATGGTCCTTTATGAGCTTCAAGAATTTCTTTCATGCTGTGACCAATACCCCAATTTGTTCGATACATATGACCGGCAATTAAAAATAAAACAGCAATCGCTAGATGGTGATGTACTGTATCAGTTAACCATAAACCACCAGTAACTGGGTTTAAACCACCTTTAAATGTTAAGAAATCACTATATTCAGACCAATTTAAAGTAAAAAATGGTGCCAGACCTTTTGAAAAACTTGGATATAATTGTGCCATTAAATCACGATTAAATATAAATTCATGAGGTAATGGAAGTTCTTTAGGATCAACTCCCGCATCTAATAATTTATTGATTGGTAATGAAACATGAATTTGATGCCCTGCCCAACCTAGACTTCCTAAACCTAATAAACCACCTAAATGGTGATTCATCATAGATTCAACATTTTGGAACCATTCTAGTTTTGGTGCTGCTTTATGATAATGGAACCAACCAGCAAAAAACATAGCAGCAGCCATGATTAAACCACCAATCGCTGTACTATATAGTTGTAATTCACTCGTGATTCCACTTGCACGCCAAAGTTGGAAGAATCCTGAAGTGATTTGTACACCTTGGAAACCTCCTCCAACGTCACCATTTAAAATTTCTTGACCAACAATAGGCCAAACAACTTGAGCACTTGGTTTAATATGTGTCGGATCACTTAACCACGCTTCATAGTTTGAAAAACGTGCTCCATGAAAATACATACCACTTAACCAAATAAAAATAATACCAAGTTGACCAAAATGCGCACTAAAAACTTTTCTTGAAATGTCTTCTAGATCACTTGTATGACTGTCAAAATCATGTGCGTCGGCATGTAAATCCCAAATCCAAGTTGTTGTTGCTGGACCTTTTGCTAGGGTACGTGAAAAGTGACCCGGTTTTGCCCATTTTTCAAAATTTGTTTCAACGGGATTCTTATCTACAATAATTTTGACTCTTTTTGCTTCACGCTCTGGTGGACTGATTGTCATCGATTACCTCCATTAGCTTTTATAATTCAAACAGGTTTCACGCAGCTAGAAAACTAGCTTTGTTAAACTCGTAACTTTAAATCAAATCTATTATAAAACAGCATTAAGTGCTTCAGGGGCTTCAAAATCAAATTTTAAAATTCCATAATTCCAAGAATTAAGTAAAACAAAGAATTAAGTCTCAATTTAATTAGAACGTTAATTAAGTATTTATCTGTAAGAATTTTTACAAAGTTTGAAAAATTGCTGATTTAATTTAATACTAAAAATGAAAATGAAAAATTGGGCCTCTTGCATATTTGAATCTAATTGGGGTATCTTTAAAAACAGACCTAAACACAAATCAATTATAAAAGTGAATTAGTCTTTTTTATTAATGGTGCATTATTAAAGTTTTTTTAATTTAAAGCATTATTAAAGTCGGCATACGCCAAAGACTTAAAGGTAAAGTTATTTTTTTTTCAAATCAAAATTAAATCCCATAATTAAAAAAATAAAAAAAAAACATCTTTTATTTATCAAAACAAATTTTCAAGTTGAAACTTGTCTTCTGAATTCGAAGAATTCAGAATCAACATTTTTTCAAACTTTTTAATAATATTTTTTAATTCTATAAATAAAGGTTCTTATTGAAAAGTTTTCACATTTTTTCCAATTTTTATTATTTAAGTGTTTCCAGTTTCTGGTCAAATCTTTAAAAACTTTAAAATAAACTCAAGTTTAAAACAAGAACCATGATTGTTTAACTTGAGGTCTTCTGGGAATTCAAATCTTACTCAATGTGGAACCTTTTTTTATAAACAATTGAAAAATATTTAAAATTGAAAAACTTTGATAATATCGATAAGGAGAACATTTTATTATGGCTCGTGAAAAATTTGAACGTACAAAACCACATGTTAATATTGGAACAATCGGTCATGTTGACCATGGCAAAGTGCGAATGATCTAGGCATAACTTGACGTTATTACCCCTAAGAAGGTGATTCTATTGTTTGGAAAATAGATAAAACCAATGACTTACCTAAAGGAGAAATCCGAAGGGGACTGTAGCATGTCATTAAAGCTTATGTGAGATAAAATCGTTGGAATCAAGAAAATAAGCAAGGTTAAAATATTAGAAATCGGCGTACGCCACTAAATTAGAAAATAAGGTTAAAGCTAAACTGCCTGAACTCTAGATATGATGCGGATACTGGTCGCCGTGGGACAAATAACGATCATTGGTCTCAAAAGTATTCTCTTCTTTCAGTTTTGCCGTAAGATGAGACCAAACAGTACTTTCATCTGTCCTGAAAAGGAAACAAATATCGAACGGAGAACCTAAGTTTTCTAACCTTCGTCAATCATGTAAATCATAAAGTTCGCTAAGGATATCATCCCAAATTTGTCTCGATCGAATGTCTCCTGCCGCTGAAGCTGCAGTAAAAATCGAATCGAAATTATACGTTTGGGACTTCATATACATGAAGTTAGAAAAATTTCTATGCGGAAGGAGCCCTTATTTAAAGGGCAGGAGGTTCGACATCAGAAGATTTTAGTTGTCTCGGACTGAGAATCATACGAAAAGACTAAAAAATTTGAAGTAATTTACAAAAATTTGCAAATTAATTAAAACAACTTGGTTCAAATAATCAACTGCCGCGAAGCTGCAGTTAAGGTTAAAATTCGGGCGTACGCCAATAAGACGTTACGTCCATGCCTGAACTAATGTTAGTAATTTTGAGTCATTGTTTTACTTAATTCTTGGAATTATGGAACTCGATTTTGAATTTGTAAATGAATCTCTGGAGAGCCGTATGCTCTGAAAGGTGCACGTACGGTTCGGGAACAGGCAATAATGTTTCATTTAATTGGAGAGTCGCACAATTGGCGGACGCAAAATGTTGCTTTGTTGCCAAGTTTCACACAACATTAACAGCAGCTATTACGATGGCTCTTGCAGCGAAAGGCGGTGGGGCTGCGAAAAAATACGATGAAATTGACTCAGCACCGGAAGAAAAAGCCCGTGGTATTACCATTAATACTGCGCACGTTGAATATGAAACAGAAAATCGTCATTATGCTCACGTAGATTGTCCAGGACATGCGGATTATGTAAAAAACATGATTACAGGAGCTGCACAAATGGATGGTGCAATTCTTGTAGTTTCTGGTGCTGATGGTCCAATGCCACAAACAAAAGAACATATTTTATTAGCAAAACAAGTTGGTGTCCCAAATATTGTTGTCTTTTTAAATAAAGAAGATCAAGTTGATGATGCTGAATTATTAGAACTTGTTGAACTTGAAGTACGTGAAACACTTGATGACTATGAATTCCCTGGTGATGACATTCCAATTGTTTCTGGGTCCGCACTTTTAGCTTTAGAAGCTTTAATTGAAAATCCAAAAGTCCAACCTGATGATAATAAATGGGTTGATAAAATTTATGAACTGATGTCTCATGTGGACCAATATATTCCAACACCAGAACGTGAAACTGATAAACCTTTTTTAATGGCTGTTGAAGATGTTTTCTCAATTACAGGACGAGGAACAGTAGCAACGGGCCGAGTTGAACGTGGGGTTTTAAAAGTTGGTGAATCAATTGAAATCGTTGGTTTAAAAGACACAAAAAATACAACCGTAACTGGGTTAGAAATGTTTCAAAAAACGTTAGAAGAATGTGTTGCTGGTGATAACGTAGGAATTTTACTTCGTGGTGTTGCAAAAACCGATATTGAACGTGGAATGGTTATGGCAAAACCTGGGTCTATTACACCTCACACAAAATTCGAAGCTCAAGTTTATGTTCTATCAAAAGAAGAGGGGGGTCGTCATACAGCATTTTTCCCAGGTTATCGACCACAATTTTATGTTCGTACGACAGATGTAACAGGAATTATTACATCTTTTTGTGCTGATGATGGTAGTGCTACGCAAATGGTTATGCCAGGCGATCGAGTAAAAATGGTTGTTGAATTAATTCAACCAATTGCCATTGAAAAAGAAATGCGCTTTGCGATTCGTGAGGGTGGTCGAACAGTTGGTGCAGGTGTTGTATCAAAAATTATTGAATAATAATTTTTCGGCGTACGCCTATTATTTAATCAGCTTCGCTGGCGACTGCTTACGTTTAACGATAGCTTCGCTTTAGCGTACGCCTATATACTACGACTTTAGTTGTTAAATTTAAAAAATAAATGACTTGATACTTATTCATCTTGATAGAAAAGTTTTTAAATTTTCAAAAATAAACTGCAGTTTAACCTCAAAAATTGAATTTGAATTCTCCCAACACAAATCAATAAGTATCAAGTCAATCAAGACGTTACGTCCATGTATGGCTTGGCCTTTTTATAAATTGAGACATGCAATATTTAACATTGTAAACTGCAGCTTCGCCAAAGGCATGTCGACCTGAATTCTTCGAATTCGGGGGACGTAACGTCTCAGCTGCAGTTTACCAAAACAAATAAATAAGTGATTTTATTTTACAAATTTATTCAAATAAAATTATAAAAATTATGAAATTCAAAAAAGTATTACAAATGATCCAATCGGATTATCAAAAAAAAGAAGTTCCAAATTTATCTGTTGGTGATGTTGTTCGTGTTAATGTATTAATTCAAGAATCTTCAAAAAAACGTGTTCAAGCATATCGTGGAACAGTCACAGCCTTGCACCGAGCAGGATTAAATTCGACAATCACAGTTCGACGTGTTTCAAAAGGAATTGGGGTAGAACGTATTTTTCCATTGCATTCCCCGGATATTCAATCCATTGAAATGATCTAACATAAAATTTGAAATTCTACAGTAACTGCAACTTCGCTGCAGTTCAAATCTTATTAAATTGAAGTGAAAAATTACCTGAATTCGAAGAATTCAGTTCGAACAATAGATAGCAAAGATGCAATTCATTGGTTTGACCCGTATAGGTCAAATGAATAAAAACATTGTTATTCAAACGTTATTATTGTTGTTAAACTTCATGATAAGAGAAATTATTATGGTAAATTTAAATTATGGAAAACAGTTTAATTCGACGTTATATCGTTATTGGTTCACGAAGAATGAGTAATTATTGGTGGGCTTCTGTTATTTTACTTGGAGGATTTGGTTTTTTCTTAACTGGATTATCAAGTTATTGGAAAACGAATTTACTTCCGATAATTAACGCTAATGATATATTATTTTTCCCTCAAGGATTAGTTATGTGCTTTTATGGAATTTTAGGAATTCTTTTTAGCATTTATTTATGGTTAACTATTTTTTGGAGTGTTGGTGGCGGTTTTAATGAATTTAATAAAACAAATCAAAAGGTACGAATTTTTCGTTGGGGATTCCCCGGAAAAAATCGTCGAATTGATATTTCATATCCACTTAATGAAATTGAATCAATTCGTGTCGAACTAAAAGAAGGAATTAACCCAAAACGAACAATTTATATGTGTATTAAAGGTAAACGAGAAATTCCTTTAACACGTGTTGGACAACCTATGACTTTGGAAGAAATTGAAACACAAGCTACTGAATTGGCCAAATTTCTTAATATTAATTTAATTAACTGAATTTTTCGAATTCAGTTCAAATTTATGAAAAAATCCTCCATTCTTTTCTTTTGATTTTCCTGAAGTTTAAGCTGCAGCGACATTTTGTCGAAATTAAAACAAAGTGAAAGAGGTCATAAAAAATTCAACTGTTCTGTCCGGGTCGGGTCAAGACTTGGGCGGAACCCCTGCAGCTTCGCTGCAGTTCGACATTGTACCACTATCATGGACGTAACGTCTTGATCGGCGTACGCCGACTTTAAGTTGTCCCATTTCAATCGTTCCGATCTATACGGTTCAAAATTTAAATCGTATCACAGTCCATTTTTAATTTAAGTAGAAGACGTTACGTCTATGTCTTGATAACTACCAGTAAACTACAGCTTAACGGCTGTTTAAGTATTACTGCAGCTTCGCTGCAGTAAGATTATCCTCAAGTCTTGACCTGACTGGGACAAACTTGAGAGATTTCAAGTTTTTGCGAAATAAAAAAAGTTCGTTAAAAATGCGAGGACAAATTATTTAAATTATGTAAATCGTTAGTTTTTTTTCATAAAATTTATGCAAAATTTTTATAATTATTTTATTAATACACCGTTTAGAGCATTACTTAGAGTGGAAAAAGCAATTTATCAACTTGAAACCATTCAAAACGAGTCTCAAGTTTATCTAGATTATTTATCGAAAATTAAATCCGTTGATGTTTATTTGAATTCTAAAATCCAACGAGTTATTCAAACGATTCAAACAGCTAAACTTGAATTTGAATTTAGTTGTTGGTTTTTAAAAACATTGAATTTATTACAACAACAAAATTTTATAGAAATTTATATTTATTTTCAAAATATACAAGAATATTTTCGCCAGATTTTTTTTAAAAACACAAAAAATAAGTCTCAATTTCAAGAATTAAAACTCATTTTAAATTTAAAAAATTTGATTCAAAAATGGATAACGACATCAATAATAAATTCGATTTCATCAGATTATATTTATATTTTAAATTTAACACAACAATTAGAAAATGCTAAATTTGAAAAACCGAGGAACAAAAAGTTTAAATTAAAAAATAATATAGCTTCTCGAGGAAATATTCGTACTGTTTATGGTTTAAATAATATTGAACAAATCGGACTAGTACCCAGATCTATTTTAAGAACTTTAGACCGATTTCAAAAACAACTTTTTACTAAAATTGATACTTTAGTTTTACAAGAATTTCGTGTTTCACGATTTCAGGTTTTTGTATCGATTCAATGTTTTTTTAGTCTAATCTTTATTCCTCTTGGAGTGAATTTTATGACAAAAAAATTATTATTAACTCCATTAATTGAATATTTTTGGAATATAAAACAAAATACATTATTTATCAATAGTTATCAACAACATTTAGCTTTACAAGAAATGCAAAATTATGAAGATGAATTATATTTTAATTTTCTATCATCTCATAATCCTCAAGTAATTAAAGATTTCAGTAGTAATTTATCTCAACCTTTGTCGCAACCTATTGATGAAGGCTTTTTAGTAAATTTAAAAATTCAAAAAATTACAAAACTTGCGGCAGAATATAATCAAGAAAGTATTGAATCTTTTACAAATTTACTTGGCGATTTTGTAACCATAATTACCTTATTTTTTTTATTTAAATTATTAGCCCCTCAAATAATTATTTTAAAATCATTTTTAACTGAATCGATCTATAGTTTAAGCGATACAACAAAATCGTTTTTATTGATTTTAGGTACAGATTTGTTAGTTGGTTTCCATTCGCCGCGTGGATGGGAAATTTTTTTAGAATTTTTTTTAGATCGTTTTGGTCTCTCTCATAATCAAAATTTCATTTTACTTTTTGTTGCTACATTTCCTGTTTTATTGGATACAGTTTTTAAATATTGGATTTTTAGATATTTAAATAAGATATCACCATCAACTGTGGCAACTTATCATGCAATGATTTAAAAAAAGAGGGGGTTCAATACCCCCTCTTTTTAATATTTTTTAAAGAACTGTTTTTTTATTAACGTACGCCATATTAAATAGCTTTTAATAAATTTTTAAAATAAACCTAATGTTAATGAAATATCAATTGGAAGTGTTGCTCCAATACCTAACCAAACTGCAACAACTGTACCAATTAAAAATACGGTTGTTGCTACTGGGCGTCGGAATGGATTTTGGAATTTATTAATGCTTTCGATAAAAGGAACAGTTAATAATCCTACAGGAACACCTCCCATTAAAAGAACACCAAGAAGTTTATTTGGTACTGTACGTAAAATTTGGAATACAGGGTAAAAATACCATTCTGGTAAAATTTCAAGTGGTGTTGCAAACGGGTTTGCTGGCTCACCAATAGCGGCTGGATCTAATACAGCAAGACCAATAATACAAGCAAAAGTCCCAAAAATAACAACTGGGAAAATGTATAATAAGTCATTTGGCCATGCTGGATGAAACTCGATCATCATTTCCGGATGATGTTCTCTAGCAAACCAATTATTCTAAATTCTTAGAATTCGGCGTACGCCCGAAGCCAATCGGTCGTCGAAGCGGCTAGCAGCTTTGCTGGAGAATGATGATCTGTTCCCGAACCGTACGTGCACCTTTCAGAGCATACGGCTCTCCAAGAGTTTATTTAAGGATTAAGTGGTTTGAAATTAAGGTTCCTCACATTTGAAAAAATTTAAGTATTTTGTATATATTTTTTTGGCGTACGCCCGAAACGACTTAATAAAATTTAAAAAATCAAACGTCACTTTAAGAAATTCACATCTATATTAAACTGCCGTTTGATATTACAATGACATAATGATAGAACGATTTCATTTCCAGACTATATTTTTATCATTTCCCTTTCAGGTCGACATATTAATTTATATCCGAAACGGATCCTTAAAGTTATAGTTTGTTTTCCAACGTCGATGGGTTATCGACCAAGTCGATCGATATGGAAATTGGATGAAAATAAGTTTTTTATCACGTGATGGCTTTTGTATTGTTAAATATTTTCCATATTTTTTAAAAATTTTGCGCGAAGAAGATCGGTGCCGATGTGCCAATGTCATCGCACAGGATATATGGAATAGATTGTGAATATATTGTAAACGATTGAAATTTGTGCATCCAGAATAATAGTTAGCGAGCTCAAGCCAAACTGTTCGAAAATTTTGAACAATGATGTAATCTTCTAATGGAGTATAATTACTTTTACTAATAGGTCGTAATCTATTAAAATGTCTGGTTACATAACCTCGCTCCATCATTAGTTTTGTGATTTGAGCAACAGGAATATCAAATCGAAGCCGTGGATGAAAATATCGTGCTTTATGTTCTTTCCAATTTTCCCGAAATGTGGTGTTTTTAGGTAAAAAGATATTATATCCTAAAAAAGTCACCCGTCCTTTCCTGAGATTTGTTATTTGTGTTTTTTTTTTATGGCTTTTTAAAAAATCATCAATTTCTGTTTTTAAATTTAATGCAAGTGAATGTTCTCCTACGATTCCAATCATCCAAGCATCCCCATATCGTACATATTCAAATTGAACTTGTTTGTCTGTAAAATTCGAGATTGGCCATTTTTGTTTTTTTAATTTTTTATATTTTTCAGAATTTTTCTCGAGTTTCGTTAGTTTTTTTGAAAAAGTTTTAAGTTTTTCAACTTGGGTTTTTGTTGTTTGATTGGAAACTGTAGCGAAGCTGCGGTTTAATTTATTATATGATGTGGCCCTGTTGTGATAAAATTGATTAGCTTTTTGTCGAACCCAAACATCGAGTTCATGGTAGTAAATGTTGATAAAGATAGGTAACATTATACTTCTTTGTGGAACACCGAGATTAGAATAAGAAAAAGTAGCTTCATCTAGTTTATTAGAACGTAATGATTTTCTAATTAAATTTAAAAAACGAACATCATCAATTCGATTTTCTAGTAATTGACATAGTTTAGTATGATTGATGATGTTGACTGAATTCGAAGAATTCATGAAAGCTGTATTTTCGTTGCAGTTTGATATTGATTCTACAATTAATTGTCGCTGCAGCTTAGATGTAGGAACGTCTTCTTTTATTATCCAATCGACTCGACGAAATCGCTTTTCCACATATTCAAGAGCATTATGAACACCTCGTTCTGGTCGAAATCCAAAACTTTTTTCATCAAATATAGGTTCAAAAATAGCTTCAAGAACCATTTTTATAATTTCATATACGATTTGATCATTTAATGGAGGTTGCTGCAGCTTAGCTACAGAAATATTCACTCTTTTTGTGGACGTACGCCAACCATAACCAGAGAATTTAGAGGTTCTCCCATTTTCAATCGAGGTAAATTGATATGATTCATTTAAAACTTCGTTTTTTAATTGTTGAATTTTTTTCATGAAAATTTGATCAATTCCACTAGAATTGGGCATACGCCAAACAGCAGAGACGCTACCTTCGGCGCAGTTTAAACTTGATTTAACAGGACGTGTTTTTAATGGTCCATTAAATGAACGGCGTACGCCAAACGTTCCACGTTTATTATTTGATTTATATGAGACTTTTTGATTTTTTTTTATATTATTGTACGCCGTGATCCAAATATCATCATGTCTTAGTATACGGAATAAATCTTTATGCATCCATTGATTATTTTTTTTACTTAATTCCCTTATAGCCAAAAGTCGCTGTAGTCCTTTCATAAACGCTCTCCTCCAAGATAACTACATGATTTTGGTCAAAAACTCTCTGCCTCTTAAAAAAAGGCTCTTTTTGCTTGGGGATTTCTCCCTTTAGCAAACTATACAGTTTGTTCAACAAAACGCATTGAAAACTTAGGGCGACCGTTCGAAGTATTTCCCATTTTCTGGGCTAAGGACTATATAGATCAATGTCATTAATTCAACGAACCTAAATTAATGGTATATAGTTATGACCAATAACCACCTTGTCATCCGGTTACTAGGACCCGCCTAACTTCTAGTCTTCAGGCAGTTTAGCTTTGCCCATATTTTCTTGACTTCAGAATTGTCTATCGTCATTAGTGGTTTTGACAACCAATTCTTTTAACAACATGCTATTGTCCCTTTTAGGTTTCCCTTTAAGGTGAGTTGTAGGTCTTATTCCTTTTATTTTGATCGTGGAAGCAGGGTATGACGTCTGCAACGTTTTGTTAAAATTTCTGTTCGCACTTCGCCGTAGTAATTATGACCCATACCTTTTGCTAATTTTGCACGTAATACAGGATCTGATAAATCCGGTTTTTTAGTTACTGCCATAAATCAAATCTCCTCTAAATTTTCTCAACAAAACTCAATTTGTAATTTATTGAGATTGTTATATCTTATAAAATTCAATTACAATTTATCTAAAAGGAATTTTTCGGAACTGTAGTTACCAAAAAAAACACATATGTTTTTAAGGTTGGACTTAATTTTCACAAGAATTTTAATAATTCCGTAATATTTTCATTTTGATTTACGTCTTTAAAGATGTCAGTAATAAACCCTCCGTTAAACTGCAATTTAAGTTTTTAACTTAAGAGATGTCTCCTGAATTCGAAGAATTCAGTCTTCGCAACAGTGAATCAAATCTTAATCAGTTTTTGTCGAGACAGATCAATTCATGATAGGAAACGACAAACTGAAAGTATTAAAGTGGTCCCGAAATACCTTGTTTACGAATCATTAAAAAGTGCATCAACATGAAAACAGCAGTTAATAAAGGTAAAACAAATGTATGAAGACTGTAAAAACGAGTTAATGTCGCTTGTCCAACTCCAACATCCCCACGTAATAGTTCAACAACGCCTGAACCAATAACAGGAATAGCATCTGGTACACCGGTTACAATTTTCACAGCCCAATAACCAACTTGATCCCATGGCAACGAATAACCCGTAACACCAAACGATACTGTACATACTGCCATAATTACACCAGTTACCCAAGTTAATTCACGCGGATTTTTAAATCCACCTGTTAAATAAACACGGAATACGTGTAAAATCATTGTTAAAACCATCATGCTTGCTGACCAGCGATGAATTGATCGAATTAACCAACCAAAATTTACCTCAGTCATGATATATTCAACAGAAGCAAACGCTTCTGCAACTGTTGGTCGATAATAAAATGTCATAGCAAATCCTGTGGCTACTTGAACTAAAAAACAAGTAAAAGTAATACCACCTAAACAATAAAAAATATTTACATGTGGGGGTACATATTTGTTATAGTCGATACTCAATTTCTGTTTATATGGCGTAAGCCCCATTATATGAGCACCTCTATTTCAAAACCGTACGTGAAACTTTCGCTTCATACGGCTCCTGGTAATATTAGGGGTTAACCTTGCGAAATCTTATTTATAAATGTAGAGACTATCTCTTCTTGGTGTTGATGACAATAATGATGTAATGCTACAAAATTCGACCTTTTGTTATTTTTGTTATTTCACTGAAGACATTCAATAATATCCGAGAAAATATCAACTCTAAAATACAAATTTTGTATTTTAGTTTTGTTTAATAGCTGGCCCCGGCTTTGGTAAAAGAAGACCCGTATATCTCTTACGACTTCTGCGGAACCTCGATCCCTAAGACGACAATTATGACAACCCCTCGACATTCTCGTAAGGAGATCTATTTCCAGCTACAAGCACAGGTCCGTTGGCTTTCAAGAAAAGTTTGTGTCGCGTAAATATTGACTTTATACGTTCTGTCCTATTTTTACGCGACATTTTACTATGTCGTTTTACGTAATCGTTGGTCCATGAATTTATAATCCATAGGTTAATTTGGCGCATATCACAATATTTGTTATAGTTCCACCATTCACAATAGATAGTTTCAACTTTTGACAATCTTTGTTCCATAGTATACCTAGTATCTTTCATGGTCATTTTAATTTTGTTTATAAGCTGTCTGCGGCTACTTTTTGTGGGATAACAAACAAATTGTTTATTCTTGGATTTGACTTTGAAGTGCCATTCAAGGAAGTCAAAACCTTCTATAGATTTCACGAATTTCGTTTTATTTTCTTTGATATTTAATCCTCTTTCAGTTAAGAATTTATCAATTTTCCTTCGAAGCAGAGAGACATCTTCGTTTGGTTTTATAAAATATATAAGATCATCAGCATATCGTAATCCTCTTTGACATATACGTGTTTTAGTAATCTTTTCATTCCAAATATCTTCTATTCCGTGAAGTGCGATATTACATAGTAACGGTGAGAGAACCCCTCCTTGAGGCATATTTTCGACAGTTTTTGGTCTCTCATTCATTACACCTGCCTGGAGTGCAGACCAGATAAATTTCTTGGCCTGTTTAGGAAGTTTAACCATAGTCATGAGTTTAGTATGATCAATTTTATCAAAACATTTTTCTAGATCTAATTCTAGGATTGATTTGTTATAGCCATTTGAGATAGATTGAAGATTTAAAAATATATTTTTAAGTATATCCCAGGTTGACCTTCCTGGTCTAAATCCATAAGACCCTCTTGATGCTTCGGATTCATATACTGGTTCTAGGGCATACTTTATGAGGTATTGCATTGCTCGATCTTTTAGGGTCGGTATTCCTAGAGATCTTTTTTCACCATTGGATTTTGATATATATACCCTTCTCAGTTCTTGATGCTTCCAGTTGTTAAGGTTTTTAAGTTCATCCGCTAGTTGTAAGCATTGTTTGGCACTCAGGGATTTGATACCATCAACTCCAGCGGTTTTCTTTCTCTTATTTAATTGAGAAACTTGTTTTACGGCAAGATACCGTGCGCAAGGAGAACCTAGAATTAAACTTTGTAGTCTGTAAACAAGATAAGTGTCATCTTTTTGATTCGCTTCGTATATCCTATGTTGGAGGCGGAAGAGATTTCGTTCGAAATTTTTCCAAGGTAGTTTCTTCCAGTTCTCAACAAAATGATTAGATTTTGATGTCATGAATCAACTCCTTCATAAAATATATTCTATATACCGTCTGGCAATTACGCCATTTCCTACCCGAGATACCATATACAGAGTTGATAGTTCCGCTACCCTGCAGCTCAGCTGCAGCGAGGTGTTTCTCGTTTTTATTCGTTCCAAGTGTTGATTGTTCGTTACCTTAGATTCTTTCAATTCGCCTATTATCTTCTCAGGACTGCATCTGACACAAGTTAATCGATGCGAGATTGTCGATAATTATCCTACTAGTATGCAAGCGTAAGACTGAAGGATGACATTAAGACGTTTTTTCAGAAAGTTCAGACTTAACTTAATCTTAGTAACCTATCTAGAGGCAGTGTGGTGTCTTACGTATAACCTCTGATTCCCCTGTGTCTCCCAGCTTCAGTCATTTATCAATAACTGTGGGCACGTTTGACGTCACTCCCGTCCTAGGGAGGATTGGACTAGTATAAATACTTCACCAATATCAACATTTAGTTATGCCTATGATCACTCCTTTCCGAATTACCTTGAGGAGCAAATTGATCATGGCACCCTGGATTCGTCATTCCTAATTTAACTGCAGCAAATTGGCGTCTGCTTGTCGTTCGCTTAGCGTACGCGCTGCAGGGAGGGGTAGACTTCGCCCAGGAACGAATCGCACACTTGTAATGTCATCTGCGATAGCTTGAATTTCTAAACGTTCTTCGAACCAGTCATAAACTTTACTCATTTGATATCACTCCTAGAAAGAAAAAAAAAGATAATCCACAATTTATCTAAAAAATTAAGTCTATTATACAAATCATATTATAGAAATCGGTCAAGAATATGTCAAATATTTAAATTTTATATTTATTTTGCTTTATAAACAAATGATGTCAAACTGCTTATATGGCATACGCTCAATTCAAACCACTTGACAGGAAAATAAAAAAAGTATAATATAAATACTAGAAATTATTAAAAAACATCCGCCCCCATCGTCTAGAGGCCTAGGACATTTCCCTTTCACGGAAGAAACGGGGATTCGAATTCCCCTGGGGGTAAATTTATTTGAAGTCTTACTTTAGTTTTCAACTTGAGGTAGACTATTTTTAGAACTGCAGCAAAACTGCGGTTAGTTTTAATTCTTTTAATAAAATCGGGGAAAGACATATATTTAATTTCAATGCAGTTGTCTTCGGGCGTACGCCGAATTTGAAAAATCAAATATCAAGTTTCTTCACAATCAGGAAAACATTAATTTAGCGTACGCCAGTTAAATTAATAGTGCTGCAAGTTTGAAGAGTAGATTTCCTTCGTAACTATATTAGGCGGCACCCAGATTTGAACTGGGGGTAAAAGATTTGCAATCTTCTGCCTTACCACTTGGCTATACCGCCTCATATTTAGATAATTTTTTTATTTCAAATTCGAAAGTTCACCCAGAACTTTATCTATATTTATTCTTTTTTTACGCTGCTACTCAAAAGTCCTGACGAAATAAAAACGTCATATTACAAAGTTCTGGGTATAATAATATTTTACCAAATGTTATCCAAAAAATCAAATCTGGGGCGGAAGGATTCGAACCTGCGAATGTCTGGACCAAAACCAGATGCCTTACCACTTGGCGACGCCCCATTCCCATAACAATCATTATATTAATTGAAAAATATTTTGTCAATGTATTACTTCATAGGAACGGATAGAATTAAGGTGCATTCTGAATTCTTAGAATTTGGCGTATGCTTAAAGTTATTCTTAAGAGATTCTTTTTAAACCTTTATTTTTACTTTTAAATAACTTAAAAAACTAATACTATTTTAATTAATAAAATAAACTATTTATTTTAAATTGAATATAGTATTTATTTACTACTTAATTATAAACTGCAACAAACCTGCAGTTTATAATTAAGTTTTACAAATAATGACTTGAACTAAAAAACTATGATTGATTTAGTTAAATATCCGGTAATCACAGAAAAATATTGTCGATTAATTGAAAATAATCAATATACGTTTGATGTTGATTCAAAATTAACAAAAACGCAAATAAAAAAAATTTTTAAAGATGTATTTCAAGTTGATGTGATTTCGGTGAATACACATCGACCTCCACGTTTACGTTTTAAAAAACGTGTAATTATTACAATTAAAGCAAACCAATCGATTCCGATTTTTGTTGAAAACGAATAAAATACAAATTTTGTATTTTAGTGAGGTATTTCACATTTAAAATAAAAATTTGAATAATTTGTGTTATTTATTAAAGTTAAACTGCAGGCAAACTGGAGTTTAAATCTTTGTAGTATTATTATTATTATCCTCTATGAAATAACTGCAGCTTCACCGAAGGCATGCATGGACGTAACGTCGACGTTACGTCTCAGCTGCAGTTCAAACTCGTAAATAATATTTCTGCAATCTCATATTGATTATCTGAAATAAAAAAGATCTATCACCTATGTGCAGCATATTTAGAAAATATCAATTTTTAAGTTAAATCTTAAAATTTATTTCAAAATTTTTTAAAATTCAATACTCAATAAAAACTTAAGAATTTTTGCAAATTTTGAAAACTTTTTTTGCATCGAAGCTGCCGTCTTTGTATTTGAACTTATAAAAAATTTTTTTATTAAAACATTTTGTAATTAAAATGTTAAAGCTTATACTGCAGCTGAGAAGCGGCAGTATAAGTTGAATCGAGTCTTGACCTGTACAGGTCTCCAATCAGAATAGATTGGATTTTTAACAATTAAATTAAATCAATAAGAACCCTCTTTAATTAAAAGCTATATCACTGCAGCTAAACTGCAGGCTTTTAATTTGAGTAAACGAACTGATTTTAATTAGAAAAAAAAAATATCTCAGCGAAATATAATTTGAACACATTATGGGCATTCGTTTAAAAAACAAATTTGTTAATGAAATTACTCACCATCGACCCGAAAAATCGTTAACGTATAAAATTCATCGTTCAAAAGGACGAAACAATCGCGGTGTAATTACAAGTCGTCATCGAGGTGGTGGGCATAAACGTTTATATCGAATTATTGATTTTAAAAGAAATAAGTTAGGAATTCTAGCAAAAGTTGCGACGATTGAATATGACCCAAATCGAAACGCGCATATCGCATTGATTAAATATCAAGATGGAGAAAAACGTTATATTTTACATCCTATGAATTTAAAAGTCGGCGATACGGTTTTAGCTTCTTTAGATGCTCCTATTTCAATAGGAAATGCTTTACCATTACGAAATATTCCCTTAGGGGTGGAAGTTCATAATGTTGAACTTCATCCTGGTTCAGGCGGCCAATTAGTCCGAGCTGCTGGTGCCGTTGCTCAAATTGTAGCCAAAGAAGGAAATGTCATTACTTTACGTTTACCATCGGGTGAAGTAAGGCTTGTATCAAAAAACTGTTGGGCAACAATAGGGCAAGTTGGTAATGCAGATGCTATGAATGCTAGTATAGGAAAAGCCGGGCGAATGAGATGGTTAGGACGCCGACCCAAAGTTCGCGGTGTCGTAATGAATCCTGTGGATCATCCACATGGTGGGGGTGAAGGTCGTGCTCCTATTGGTCGTAGTCATCCCGTAACTCCTTGGGGACGACCAGCATTAGGTCAAAAAACACGTAAAAATAAAAAATATAGTAATAATAAAATTATTCGTCGTCGCAAATAAAAAAAATTAACGTATTGCATAATTTTTAAATTCCCTGAATTCTTCGAATTCAGTTCGACATTAGTTTATAAAATAAAAGTTATTGACGGAAAATGGTTAAAAAACTAAAAATAACTTAATGGAGTTATTTTAGAAACTGCAGTTTCGTTTGGCGCTCGCGTTATTTACTAAGTTTAGAAAGTTTTTTAATACAATTGCGCTGAAGGTCGAACTGGTTAAGAAATTTTTTTCTCTCTTCATTAAACAAACTAAGTTCAATAAAACATTTTATAATAGCCTTATTTTATAAACAATGTAAAAAATATCTAAGGAAATCAATTTATGACACGTTCATTAAAAAAAGGTCCTTTTGTAGCAGGACATTTATTAAAAAAAATCGAAAAATTTAATGCACAAGGTCAAAAAAAAGTCATTACAACTTGGTCGCGAGCATCTACTATTGTTCCAATTATGATTGGTCATACAATCGCTGTTTATAATGGACGTGAACATCTCCCAGTGTTTATAACAGATCAAATGGTTGGTCATAAATTAGGAGAATTTGCCCCAACTCGAACTTTTCGAGGTCATATAAAAAGCGATAAAAAATCAAAGCGTTAACTGCCGTTTCGATGTAGTTCAAGCAAATTTTAATTTGGATTTGACCCATACAGGTCAAAACCAAAATTATTAGCGACGCCATTAAATATAATTAAACTTCATGTTAATATGAAGTGAAAAAAAAACGTTGACATTTTCTCGAACAATTTACTATTTTGTAAATTCGTCTAAAATTTATAACCCTGCAGCGACCTGCCGTTAACCTATAGCTTAGGTACAGTGACAATTTGTAAATTAAGTTCGAGATGCTCTAGCGCAAATTGTTCTGCAGCTTTATTAATCTTCGCTGCAGTTACGTAGTTTATTAAACAATTTACCTTTTTTTATTATGGGCCAAAAAATTCATCCTGTTGGTTTTCGTGTCGGTATAACCAAAAAACATCAATCAAATTGGTTTGCTAATCCACATGACTACTCATTTTTAATCTTAGAAGATCGTTTTATCCGAAATTATTTTAGTAAACGCTTTGGGGGTATTTCACATATTGGAATTTACCGAAAATCAAATGAAAAAAATACAGACCAAACAGAAGTTTTTGATTTAATCAAAGTAGAAATAAATGCTGTTCGTTCGCGTAGTCTAATTCAACGTGATGGTCAAGCAATTAAACAAATTCGTGATGAGTTAGAAACTCAATTAAATAAAACACGTCAAAAGCAAATAAAATCGACACCAATTCCGGCAACTAAGCTGCAGCACCATAAAGTTCGTATTGCAATCCAAGTAAATAATGTTTCAAATCCATACTCAAATGCTGGTTTAATTGCCGATTTTTTAGTCGAACAACTCGAAAAAAGAGTTGCATTTCGCCGTGCATTAAGGCAAGCATTAAAAATATCTAAGTTTGCAGGAGTTAAATTACAAATATCAGGTCGATTAAATGGTGCGGAAATTGCTCGCACAGAATGGATTCGAAAAGGACGTGTACCATTACAAACTTTACGAGCAAATATTGATTATTCATATCGAACAGCTAATACCATTTACGGAATTTTAGGTATTAAAATCTGGACTTACGATAAGCGTTAAAAATCTCGTAATACTTACTCAAATTGCAGCATCAGCTGTCGTTTAGGCGCCGTCATCAATAAGTGTATTGCATCTATATAAGAGGAAAAACTTTAATTCAAAGATTAAAAAACTTCGACATAAAACATTTAACTTCATGTCAACAGAAAGTTTAATTTCCTCATTTTTAATTTCTGCTCGTCTTAAATTTTTTTTATTCCCTGAATTCTTCGAATTCAGTTTGACAATTCATTTTAAGATAAATTTTAAATCCTGAATTCTTTTGGTGGCTGCGTCTTCTTAAAGAATTTAGAAGATTTTTGATTGTTAACTGCAACGGCGTACGCCAAAGCCGCAGTTAAGTATTGCATTATTTGCAATTCTTTTTATTTTTCGTTTAATAAAAAAAAACGTCTTCACAATATAAAAAAATGTTATTTCAATTATGCTAAGTCCTAAAAGAACAAAATATCGTAGACACCATCGTGGTCGAATGCGAGGAAAAGCTCGTCGAGGCAATACTATAATCTTTGGTGATTTTGGTTTACAAGCATTAGAACCGTGTTGGATCACTTCACGACAAATTGAAGCCGGTCGACGTGTTTTAACTCGCTATGTTCGTCGTAATGGCAAATTATGGATTCGTATTTTTCCAGACAAACCAGTCACAATGCGTCCAGCAGAAACTCGAATGGGGTCTGGTAAAGGGGCACCAGAGTATTGGGTTGCTGTTGTGAAACCTGGCAAAATGATTTATGAAATTAACGGTGTTCCTGAATCTGTCGCACGCGAAGCAATGCGAATTACTTCTTATAAAATGCCAGTAAAAACGCAATTTGTTAAATTTGCCGAAAAATCTTTTGAAATTAAATAAAATAACTCATAAGCTTGGGTAATCCATTATTTGAGAACATTATAAAAATTACTATGTCACTGTGGTGTCGCCTATGATAAACAAGACAAATTGTTTTTAATTTGGATAAAAAAATCAATACTGAATTCGAAGAATTCAGGAAACTGCTGCTGATGCCTTTGGCGAAGCAGCAGTTTATTTGATTTAAATAAAGATTTTTCATTTAATTAGGTAAAAAAACATGATTCAACCTCAATCATTTCTAAATGTTGCTGATAACAGTGGTGCAAAAAAATTAATGTGTATTCGTGTATTAGGTTCAAAACAAACAGCGAATATTGGTGATATTATTATGGCTGTTGTAAAAGACGCTATTCCAAATATGCCAATGAAAAAATCTGATATTGTTCGTGCTGTTATTGTTAGAACGTGCAAAGGTGTTCAAAGAAATAATGGCACATTTATTCGATTTGATGATAATGCAGCTGTTATTATTAATCAAGAAGGTAATCCGCGTGGAACTCGTGTTTTTGGACCAGTCGCACGAGAGCTCCGAGATCGGGAATTTACTAAAATTATTTCTTTAGCTCCTGAAGTCTTATAAAACGGTAGCTTCGCTACAGTTTAAATTTATAAAAATTATATTGGAAATTTATGGTATGACACAACGATTAAAAATACTATATATAGAAAAAATTCTTCCAACATTAATGAATCAATTTCATTATAAAAATAAATTCCAAGTACCAAAAATTGAAAAAATTGTCATTAATCGCGGATTATCAACATCTGTGGATAATAAAATTTTCGATTCTTCTTTAAATGAATTAAGTATTATTGCAGGTCAACGAGGTGTTATTACAAAATCAAAAAAAGCTATTGCTGGTTTTAAAATTCGAGAAAAAATGCCCGTTGGTATAGCTGTAACATTACGAGGTGAAAAAATGTATGGCTTTTTAGACCGCTTAATTAATTTAGCTTTACCTCGTATTCGAGATTTTCAAGGAATGAGTTCAACAAGTTTTGATGGTTTTGGAAATTATAGTTTAGGTTTAGAAGAACAATTAATGTTTCCCGAAATTGATTATGATAAAATTGATCAAATTCGAGGGATGGATATCTCGATAGTAACAACATCTAAAAATGATCAAGAAGGTAAGGCACTTTTGAAAGAATTTGGTTTACCTTTTAAATAAACAATATTTAAAACCTTTCGAAACCTACTGAAATTGACTGACTTACAAAAAAATTGATTTTGATTTGGACTGCTCAAGTCGAAATTCAAAACGACCAGAACAGTTCAGCTTGAGTCGTGCGTTTCGTTTAGCGATAGGTAGATATTTTTGGGCATACGCCCAGACGTTACGTCCATACATTGATATTAAAAAAACGTGGACGCCAAAAGACTCGAACCGGGGGTTCGAGTCCGGCATTAATTAATTTGTAGATAAATTAAATAAAAAAAAATACTTCTCATGGTTAATGATACTATTAGTGATATGTTAACGCGTATAAGAAATGCGCATTTAGTGAAAAGCAAAACTGTGTTAATTCCAAATACACAAATAAATCAAAAAATTTCAAAAATTCTGGAAAAAGAGGGGTTTATTGAAAGTGAACAAGTTTATGGTAATCAAAATAAACAAATTCAACTTTATTTAAAATATAAAGGACGTTATCAAAAACCTTGCATAACGAATTTACGTCGTATTAGCCAACCCGGAATTCGTGTATACGCCAATCATAAAGAACTTCCGAAAATTTTAGGTGGAATAGGGATCATGATTATATCAACCTCGAAAGGTATTATGACAGATCGAGAAGCACGATATCATAAATTAGGTGGAGAATTACTTTGTTCTATTTGGTAAATCTAAGCAGTTTAATTTTATTTTTTCTTAAATTATCCCCTCTAGCATTCCCCGGGCGGATCAAGACTTGAGTCAAATTTTAAGTAAAAAAAATACCAGAAACGACTGAAATAGTTCGAATCGTGTAAACTGGAGTCCCAAAAAAAAATTTTTTTAGTTATTAAAATTAAGGGGAACAAACTTTTTTTAAATAATATCAATAAAAATTTCAAGTCATTCTATTAAAAAAAGACGTACGCTAAATTAAATCAAACTTTTTTTTATATTAGAAAAAAACAGGATATTTTTTTTGTTTAAATAGCAAGTCTTTTTTATTTTACGAGTTTATAATTCAATGCCATAATAAATCAAACTAAGTTGTTACTTGAGTTTTTTTCTCGAAGTTCAACTTTATTTGATGAATTGAGTAGAACAAAACTCGTTCGAGTTGAACTTACTGCAGCTGAGACGTCACGCCCCCCCCCGAATTCGAAGAATTCAGGTCGACATGCCTTCGGCTCAGCTGCAGGAGACATGTCCCATGAAGTTACCCTTAAAAATCATGTATGGATGTAATCCATAGAGTATGACGTAGTTTTCCTGCAGCTTCGGCGTCAGCGCTGCAGTTAACATCAGTATAATTTGAGCAAAAAAACACAAGATCGGATAGAGATGAATGGTGTCGTGACCCAATGCCTTTCAAATGGTATGTTTAGAGTCAAATTAGAAAATGGTTTTAATGTACTTGCTCACGTTTCTGGGAAAATACGACGGAATTATATTCGAATTTTGCTAGGCGATAAAGTAGTTGTTGAGTTAAGTCCATATGATTTAACACGTGGTCGAGTTGTTTATCGAGTAAAAAATTAAAATATAAAAATATTATGAAAGTTCGTTCTTCAGTTCGAAAAATGTGTGAAAATTGTCGTTTAATTAGAAGAAAAGGTCGAATTATGATTATTTGCAAAAATCCAAAACATAAACAACGCCAAGGGTAGGCGAAAAAAATAAATAGAGAGAAAACACTTAAATATGGCACGAAAATATACAACCAAAATTCAAGTTGGAGTTGTTCATATCCAAGCAAGTTTTAATAATACAATAGTAACTGTAACAAATTTAAAAGGAGATGTTATTTCGTGGGCTTCAGCAGGATCTTGTGGATTTAAAGGTGCTCGAAAAGGAACTCCTTTTGCCGCGAAAACGGCTGCTGAAATGGCAGCGCGTCAATCCATCGATCAAGGAATGAAACAGGCTCAAGTCATGGTAAAAGGAGCCGGGGCTGGACGTGAAACAGCGATTCGAGGATTATTTGAAGCTGGTCTACATATGACTTTAATACGCGATGTCACGGCCATACCACATAATGGATGTCGACCACCTAAAAAACGCCGTGTTTAATTCGTGTTTGAACTGCTGCTGGGACGTTACGTCCATGCACGTCCATGCATGCCTTTGGCGAAGCAGCAGTTTATTTTAAGGCTTGATTCCTGGCGTACGTCAAGGATGTTACGTCCATACCTCAAATTAAGATTAATGCAGCTAAGTTACATGAATAAAACATTTAAACAAGGCAAACCACAGGAAAAATTAAACCGCCGCTTCGGCGTCAGTGCTGCCGTTTAATGTTGAATTTCAAGGACTTGAGTAAAACATTCGAGAATTTGGAAAAAATATAATACAACGAATGAATCATTGTTTACTATCTTGTATAGAATCGCGAGTAGAAAATCCGAGAAGTTTTTATGGAAGATTTCAATTAGGACCTTTTTCTATTGGTCAAGGATTTACTATCGCAAATGCTTTACGTCGAACGCTTTTATCTGAAATTACAAGTTTTTCTATTACTTCTGTTGAAATTGATGGTGCATATCATGAATATTCAACTATTAAAGGAATTCGTGAATCAGTTTTAGATATCTTAATGAATTTAAAAGAAATCGTTTTTAAAAGTGATTTTCAAATTCAACAACCATTAACGGGTTATCTTGATATTCAGGGACCGGCTGTGATACGTGCAGGAGATTTAAAATTACCTTTACCAATTCTATGTGTTGATAATGAACAATATATAGCCACTTTGTCAAATAAAGGATTATTAAAACTTCGTTTTACAATAAATCAGTCGAGTCATACCCCCCTTATTTGGACACAAAAAGCAAATTATTTACGTGATTATAAAGTTTTTTCAAAAGAGTGGAATTTTAGAAAACGTCATCGACGAAAACTGATAACTTTATCAAATTCAAATTCTTTAAAAAATTTGATAAATATTCCTTCAGGCGTACGCCAAAAAAATACATTAACCTCGTCTTCAAATAATTTCCTAAATCTTAATAATAAAAAGAAATATTTAAAAAACTCAATTAACGAAAATTTAAATAAAGATAATTCGAACAACGGTAATTCAAATCAAGGTTTATCAATTAAAAATCTTGAGGGAAATTTGACGAATGGAACCTCAAATTATAAAAATGGAGCACCTGGAATTTCTGTCAATAATATCAAACCTTTAATAGATTCTTCCTTATTAATTCCAGACCAGGGCCAAAATTATCCTGTAACTTTTTTTGCAATTGATCCAAGTTTTGATCCTATTAAAAAAGTGAATTATTTAATTGAAATTGATGAAGATTTTGATTTTAAAAAGGAAAAAATTTCATTTGAAATTTGGACAAACGGAAGTCTTCATCCAAGAATGGCTTTACATCAAGCAGCACAAAAATTAGTTCAACTTTTTTCAGCATTTCAGGAAAATCATTTTCTTGAAATATTATCAACTCATTCTTTTCAAATTTCTCAAAATTTATTAACAAAAGTCAAAAATAGTGACGTAAAAAGTTCAAATGCGGGAATTTTTAAAAGTTTACAAAATAATGAACTTAAAAAATATTGGGCATTAGATATCGGGAATTTAAATTTATCACTTCCGATTTATGTTCAATTAAAAAAAATGAATGTCCATACTCTTCACGATTTATTTCAATGTTCAAAAACTCAATTAAAAGATTCTTTTGAAACAAATCATTTAGATGAAAAATATTTTCGTGAAATTGAAGACATATTAACCAAATTTAATGCGACCTCAAGTATGGACGTAACGTCTGGGCGTACGCCAATAACTTGAGTTTGCCAAAAAAGAAAAAAAATATTATTCTTTTGACGACAATTAAGGAGGAAAAAAATTGAAACCATTTCGAGGTACAGGTAGACGTAAGTCGTCTATAGCTGAAGTCCAATTAATTCAGGGATATAATCCAGGACAATTTTTGATTAATCAAATTTCTGCAACATCATATATGCAACAAAATCCAAATTTGATTCATAAAATTCAAGAACCTCTTGAATTATTGAATTTGCAAAACGAGTTGACAATTTTAGTAAAAGTAAAAGGAGGGGGTCTTGTTGGCCAAGCTAATGCTATCAAATTAGGTTTATCTCGAGCAATTGTTGCTATGGATCCACATTATCGCCCATCATTAAAAAATTTTTTAACACGTGATGCCCGTTGCAAAGAACGTAAAAAATATGGTTTAAAAAAAGCTCGAAAAGCTCCGCAATTTTCAAAGCGTTAAGAAACTGTTTTGCTGCAGTTTACTTGACCTTATTATCAAAACTCATTAAAATTGGACAAAAAAAATATCGACCAAGAACGGGCCGGTTTTTAAAAAGGAAAACTGCGGCGAAGCTGCAGTTTAGTTTTGCCCGGTTTTTGTCTAAATTAAAATTACGAATCTATACAAATAAAAAAACTATATTAAATAATACACATGTCAACAACTACAGAAATTCTTGAAAAATTAAAAACATTAACATTAGTTGAAGCCAGTGAGTTAGTTACTCAAATTGAAGAAACGTTTGGAGTCGATGCTTCTGCTACTGGAGCTGTTATGGTTCAAAATACAGCAACAGAAAGTACAACTCAAGAAGAAGAGAAAACAACATTTGATGTTATTGTTGAAGATGTTCCAAGCGATAAACGTGTTGCTGTTTTAAAAGTACTTCGTAAATTAACATCTTTAGGTTTATCAGATGCAAAAGAATTTACGACATCACTTCCAAAAGCATTAAAAGAAGCAGTTTCTAAAGAAGAAGCGGAAGAAGCAAAAACACAATTAGAATCGGCTGGAGCTAAAGTGAAAATTGCTTAAAAATATTTGAACGTTTTTAATCGTTCAAGTTGCACTTGATAAAATTTTACTGTAGTGAAACTGGGTCGTTCTGTCTCGTTTTTTGTGCCGTCCCCCAGTAATAATAAATTTTTATCTCACATTGGCCGGGGCTTGAATTTTACTGACAAAATAATCTAACTCCAGCTTTGCTACAGGCACTAGTCTTTTTGCGTACGCTCTAGGCGTATGCAAAAGTGAGTCAATCTGCAGCAAAGTCGGAGTTAGTCATAATTTATTTTAAATTTACTTAATTTGGACGTACGCCAGAAAAACGAAAAAATCTATTTTGCTTTTGTTTAACAATTGATGAGTTAAACCAACAATACTTATAACTTATTTTAAGAAAAAAATCTATAAATAAATTTTTTAAAACAGCAACAACCAGTGGCGTACGCCAACAAAGTTGACGCACTCTTAAAGGCGTACGCCTTAGTGCGTCAACAAAAAAATCATCGAGCAAAAATTAAATATTTAATTGATCACCACGACGATACTGTAAATATGCAGTAACAAATAAACCTATAATAGTAACTGGAACTAAACCTAGTACAATCCCTGATAAAAGTGGTTCAACCATTTGTATATTTCCTCTTATTTATATTCTAGAATTTTCAATTTAAACCAAAATAACATCAATGTTATTTTTTTTGGATAAAGAATTAAATTAATTTAATTTTTACTAGAGCAAGATAAATAACTATGGTTGTTCCTAATGCTCCTAAAAGGAACGCTAAATAACTTAAAATTGTTAACATAATTAAACCTTCGATGAATTTTTTTCAAATTTCCGGTGTGGAAAAAAATTTCTTAAGCTGTCGCTTGGTTTCTACTTAACTCAAATGTGGATTTCCTGGATATGAATTTTAAAAATTCATCTCTGCCAGCTGTACTTTTTCGAATTGCTTTTTCTTTAAAACTAGGAAAATCTGTGTTAATAAAATACCAATGAAGAATACTATTAAACCTAAAATTCGTGCGGGATTTTGTAAAACAATTTCTGTTTCTTCTTGACCAAATCCGCCAACATTAGGGTTAATTGTTAAAGGTTGATCCACTTGCAGCGTTTGTCCTTCTTTGACAATTAATTCTGGTCCAGGTGGAATTTTTTCTACAATTTGGGTTCCATCGGCTGTTTCAATTGTAAGATTAAAACCCCCTTTTTTACCACTTGATGCAATTTCAACAATTTTTCCAGAACTAGATGCATTATAAATGGTATTATTACTTTTTGAACCATCTGGATAAAGTTGGCCACGACCGCGGTTTCCGCCAAGGTAAATAGGGTATTTTAGGTATGCCACATCTTTTGTTTTTGCAGGATCTGGACTTAAAATAGGGAAAACCATTTCACTATATTTTTTCCCAGGCACAGGCCCTACCACAAGAATATTTTTTTTATCCGGACTATAAGCTTGGTAAGCAATTTTACCAACTTTTGCTTTCATTTCTTCTGGAACGCGATCCGATGGAGCCAATTCAAAACCTTTTGGAAGAATTAAAACAGCACCTACGTTTAAATCACCTTTTTTCCCATTTCCTAAGACTTGCTTAACTTGTTGATCATAAGGAATTTTAACGACCGCTTCAAAAACTGTATCGGGTAAAACGGCTTGTGGAACTTCAATTTCTACTGGTTTTTGTGCTAAATGACAGTTGGCACAAACGATACGTCCATTAGCTTCTCGTGGATCATCGTAAGTTTGTTGAGCAAAAATTGGATAAGCATCAGCTGATGAAATTGAGCTAAACACAGTTGCTAAAATAGCTACCTGAACTAGTAAATTTTTCAAAAATTTTTTCATTTTTTTTATTCCCGCCTGGTGGCACTTCAAACTTTAACATTTAAATTTTCTTCTCAATTTATATTGTATCTTAAAATCATATCATAAACTCTTCCCCGCCTGAATGATCAAGAACGGGGGAAAATCTAAATAAACGAAAAACATGTCGAACTGAATTCGAAGAATTCAGGAGATGTAATCGTTGTCTTCTGCAGAGAAACTGCAAGAAATTATCTGAACTAAATTAGTCAAAAAGCAATTTTAATTTGTCTCAAAATATTTTAAAAATACTTCACGAACTTTATCTCCTGAATCAATGGATTCTAATGGATCTTTTCGAAGTCGATGACGTAAACATAAACTAATTACTCGGAAAATATCTTGAGGTGTAACTTTTGTTCTTTTTTCAAATGCAGCTAAAGCTTTGGCCGCCCGATTTGTCACAATATCACCACGAAGACCATCAACATTTAATTCTGAGCAAATTTCGGAAATTTTAATTCGATCCTCATAATCAATTTCCGTATTTTTTAAACTTTCACGAGCTTCAATAATTTTTATAGTTAATTGACGCTGCATTTCTTCGTAATTTGAGCGAAAATCGTTTGGTGATTCATCAAATTCGGCACGTTGTTCAACAATTTGTACCCTTAAATGCGGTTCTTTAACAGTACCAATTTGAGCATGCATTCCAAATCGATCCAATAATTGGGGACGTAATTCGCCTTCTTCAGGATTACCAGAACCAACTAGGATAAAACGCGCGGGATGGCTTATTGAAATACCTTCGCGTTCTACAGTATTCCAACCTGAAGCTGCGGAATCTAATAAAACATCAACTAAATGATCATCTAATAAATTGACTTCATCAACATATAAAATACCACGATTTGCAGAAGCCAATAATCCGGGTTCAAAAGCTTTTACCCCTTCAGTTAAAGCTTTTTCAATATCAATTGTACCACAAACTCGATCTTCTGTTGCACCAAGGGGTAAATCAATCATTGGGATTTTTTTTTTAGCAATTTCTAAAGTTTCATTTTTTCTTAGTTTTTCAGAAATTTCTTCACTCATTAATTCAGGATCTTTTGGATCCGAATTAAAGGGGTCACTTGCCACAACATCAATTTCGGGTAATAAATCAACTAAGGCACGAACAGTTGTGGATTTCCCTGTACCACGATCTCCCATAATCATAACCCCACCAATTTTAGGATCAATTACATTTAAAATTAATGCTAATTTCATTTCTTCTTGCCCAACAATCGCTGTAAAAGGAAATACGGGTCTTGCTTCTTGTGTCATTAAATAAAATCCTTCTTAAAAAAATTTCTTAACTAGTAATTTCTTATTTGAATATTTTTCCCAAACTGTTGTTGAACTGCAGCTGAGACGTCACGTTCCCCGCATTCGAAGAATTTAGGTCGACATGCCTTTCGCGAAGCTACAGTTTAATATGGAAAAACAATTCTTAGATTATTATATCAAAAAAATAAAATGAGCAAATCACGTTTTTAACAAAAATTTGACAAAATGTTTTTCAATAAAAAAAATAGGCATAGACGTAACGTCAATTTTCCAACTCAACAATTAAATATAATTTTATAATAAACACTATGACTCAACAAGTTTATGAACTAGAACGAATATGTAACTGCAGCGAAGCTGCAGGAAGTAAAATTGCTATATTATAGAGTAATTTTTATTTATTATATAATAATAACTGGTTATTATTAGTTAATAATTTTGTTTTTAAAGACAACAAAAAATCAAAAGGCTTCTTAAGGGTTTTTTTAATTTAGAAAATGAAAATTGAACGTTAGATAGAAATTTTAATTAAGACTTTGTCTTGACAAAAAAATATGGAAATCATATAATATCCTAAACTGCAGCTTCAAAGTTGTCGATGGGGATGTGGCGGAATTGGTAGACGCTGCGGACTTAAAATTTGAGCCTTTTTAAAGAAATTTAAAAAGTGCCTGCTCACAAAATCAGGGAAATATGTTTAACTGAATTCTTTAAATTCAGGTTTTATAAATTCTTTTAAAATTTCCGAATTTTAAAATAAACACTTGGCGTACGCCAAAAAATTAATCCTGAGCCAAATAATTTATAAATAAATTAGAGGTGCAGAGACTTGACGAGAGCTATGCTGTTTTATTTTAAAGCATAAAGGTAAAGTCCAATATATATGTTTTTTGCAGCTTGGCTGCAGTAATTTGAAAAACTCTGACCAAGAACTAGAAGATGCAACGTAAAACTGTCATTAAAGTTGTGTTATTTAAATTCCAACTTCACTGCAGTTTACCCTAGTTTAGTATGTCTTCAGTTTTTTCTAAGGAAGTTAAACAAATTTATTATTGAAAATCCGTTGGTTTTTGCTAACCGTGAGGGTTCAAGTCCCTCCATCCCCACGAAGTTTCAATGCTATTAAAAAAATTTTTTTAATAACGGGTCGATGCCCGAGTGGCTAAAGGGGGGAGATTGTAAATCTCTTGGCTGACGCCTACGCTGGTTCGAATCCAGCTCGGCCCAATCAGAATAGATACATTTCGTTAAACTATAGCGAAACTGATGTTTGTTTTATTTCACAATTGACGTATTAAGTGTTTTTCGTTAGAATATCAGTAATTGAATTCCAGTTACAAACTTAAACTGCAGCAAAGCTACACAATTTAATATAATTGAGTGTTTTATTAAAAAGTTTTTTTGCAAAAAATCCTGGACATTGAAAAGATACTTTTTGAAATTTTACTAGACGGATAGAAAAACAAAATTAAATGAACTTTAAACAATAAGCGGATGTAGTTCAGTTGGTAGAACGCTAGTCTTCCAAACTCGATGTCGCGGGTTCGAGTCCCGCTATCCGCTATTTAAAAAAATAAATCTTATTATTAAAATTAAGGCGTACGCCAAAGTTGACACATTAAGATTTAAGTAAAAAATTTTTGAAATTTTTATTGGCGTGCGCCAACAATACTATTCTGCTTTTTGAACTGCAGCTGAGACGTAACGTCCCCTGCAGTTAGTTTTTTCATTTTAATTTTTTACTATTTAATTATAAAAAATATATATGTTACAATAATATAAATAAGCATAAAAAAATCAAACATTCAGTTTTTCACGAAAATATTATTCGATTTTAAATGTTTTTTTTAATAAATATAAAATCCAAATAATAAGTTAACCAAAATCTGTATTCTTTTCATCTTCGATTTAAAATGTCTTATTTAATTTAAAAAATTAAAGTTGTATTTGATTACTCCATTTTTTATAAATTGAAGTTCGTACTCAAGTTACGGCCAGAGCGCGTCAATTGGGGTGAACGCAACGGAATCAAAGTTCTTCTTAATTTTTTTATTAAATAATTTTCAATTGTTAAAAAATTTTGATTAAAAAAAAATACATCATTTTAATTCGAGTAAAATTTAGTATTTTTTTTTCTGATTTTACTGCGATTAAGCTCTAGGTTTTCTTAAGGTCGATTTAGGGCTACTTTATTTACATGAAATAAATCATTTAAATTTCCTAATTCAGAAAATTAAGTAAACTACAGCGAAGCTGCTGTTTAACAATGTGTCTTATTGGAATTTGAATTCTTTGAATTCAGGTTTATTAAAAAATTATTTTTTTTATTTAAATTCTTAATAAAAATAATTATAAATAGGCATGGATGTAATCATGGATGTAACCCTCAACTGCAGAGATTTCTTAGAAAAATATAGATTCAATTCTATGTAAATTCGAGATAATTAAATACTAAACATTTCTATTTTTAAAGGAAAAAAAAATGGCTGCTTCATACTTACCCTCAATTTTAGTTCCATTAGTAGGTCTTATATTTCCAGCAATTTCAATGGCGGCATTATTTTTATATATTGAAGAACAACAAATTAATTAAAAAAATTCTTAAATTTTATCGCAGCTTTGCGGTAAGTTTTTAATTTCAATTCTAAAAAAACCTAGTTTTACATTCATTAAGGTGTACCTAATTGTAAAACCTCAAATAGATAAACTGGAATCTTGGTTTTAAGTTATTAAAACTTGATATTGACAAAACAACCTCATAAACATTGAACTTCATGTTGGGCATACGCCAATGAAGTTAACATTTTACGTAGTTTCCCTCGAAAAATGCAGGAGACTACGTAAAATGTACATAGTACTATGTTATTTTACTCAAATCAAAAGTGTTAAATGTTTGTATTAAACAATTTTCCAAATTTCGCAAAAACTTTTATAAATTCAATAAAATGTATTACAAAAATAAAAAAAATTCGTTAAAATATAACGTCGCATATTTTTTCATTTTTTGATAAGATGAAAATACTAACTAGTGATAAATATAAGTAAAAAAATTTTAACTTATTCGACTTTTTTTTGTTTATACAAACCCACTAATACAAGTATTTAAATTCGGCGTACGCCCGAACCATTATTACTGCAGCTTAACCTGCAGGATTCAAAAATTTAATGTCTGCTAAATTCTAACAATTCAGGGACATACGTTTTTTTTAACTTTTAATAAAAATAAAAATCTTTAATCTAATCTGCAACTTTGACAAGCCTGAATTCGAAGAATTCAGTTAAACATATCTTCTCAAGAACTGGACTGTAGTTATAAAAAAGTTAGTTTACTACTGGATTTAGCGCGTACGCCGAACAAAACCAAACAAAATTTATCAATTTGGTTTTGTTTTGTTTTATATCTAAACTGGAGCTTCGCTGCAGTTTAACGGCAGTTTAAACTTTAGTATTTTTTTATAAAATAGTTTTGAGTAGTATATAACCGGCGGATGCCGAATGATAATTCATTTTGAAAATTTTTTTGAACGAAAATTCAAAAAACTAACAATTTATTTTATATGGTTATTAATCTTGATCAAATGGTACAAGTTGGGATGCATTTAGGGCATCAGTCAAGAAAATGGAATCCAAAAATGAAACCATATATTTATGGTGAACGTAATGGCATTCATATTATTGACTTAGTTCAAACTTATTCTTATTTACAATACGTTTTAGATTTTTTAACAAGTGCAGCTTCGAAAAATAAAACGTTTTTATTTGTTGGTACAAAAAAACACATATCAAAATTAGTTGTAAAAGCAGCTTTAAAATGTAATTCATATTATGTAAATGAAAAATGGTTGGGAGGTATGTTAACAAATTGGAAAACTATAAGTGCTTCATTAAAAAAACTAGAAACTTTACAAAAACCTACAATATCTACTTTACCAAAAAAAGAAGCGGCTTTACAATTTAAAGAAAAAGAACGCTTAGAAAAATACTTAGGTGGCTTAAAAAATATGAAGTCAATTCCAGATGTTGTAATTATTATTGGACAACAGGAAGAAATGAATGCCGTTCGAGAATGTCAAAAACTTGGTATTCGTACGATTACTATTTTAGACACAGATTGTGATCCGACGGTTGCCGATTTATTTATCCCTGCAAATGATGATTCCGTATCGTCAATTAAACTTTTATTAACAAAATTTATTGCAGCGATCAAAAAAGGTCAATTAATGTAAAATTTTGAGCTTTTTTTTGAATATTTTCTAAATTTAGGAATTCTAATAAGTATCTGCGACCCAATCTTGTCTTAAATAAAGTAAAAAATTAAGTTGAAACTTTTGTTTAACTTTAATTTTTACAATTCCTAAAAAACCTAAAATTTACTTAAACTGCGAGAACGCCAAGCTTCGCTGCAGCTTAGTGCTAAAGTTTAAAAAAATCAATCGTTTTCACAGTGTTAAAAAATTTTTTTAAGTTTTTTTATTTTCAAAAATTTACACTTTATTTCAAGAAGCTGCAACTTGTAGCTTAAGTGTCGCATACGCCGAAACAACCGTAACAAGTTTAAAAAACTAAGACGCGTACACCAAATTTTTATCGTTGGTTGTTAACAATTTATTCTGAAAAAACGATTTATTATGTTTAATAATGTTTTGTATGAAATTAGTGAAGTTGCAGTTGGTCAACACTTTTATTGGCAAATCGCTGGTTTTGAAATTCATGGTCAAGTTTTAATAACTTCATGGATTGTTTTCGCTATTATTTTTAGTTTAGCTTTAATTGGTAACAGTAATTTAAAGCCAACACCAGAAGGACTTCAAAATTTTAATGAATATGTAACAGAATTTATTCGTGATTTAGCAAAGACGCAAATTGGGGAAAAAGAATATTTAAATTGGGTTCCGTTTTTAGGAACGATTTTCTTATTTGTGTTTGTTTCTAATTGGTCAGGAGCACTTTTACCATATCGATTAATTGAATTACCTAATGGTGAATTAGCTGCACCTACAAATGATATTAATACAACGGTTTCTTTAGCATTATTAACATCGATCGCCTATTTTTATGCTGGTTTACGTAAAAAGGGATTAGGGTATTTTAAACGTTATATTGAACCTGCACCGTTTTTCTTACCAATTAATATACTTGAAGATTTTACAAAACCATTGTCTTTAAGTTTCCGACTTTTTGGTAATATTTTAGCTGAAGAAGTTTTATTAAATGTTATTCTTTTACTTGTTCCATTAGTTATTCCAATTCCGCTCATGCTACTAGGTTTATTTACGAGTGGGATTCAGGCATTAGTTTTTTCAACATTAGCTGGAGCTTATATTGGTGAATCATTAGAAGATCATGATTAAATTTTGTTTTTATATAAATCCTAAATAATTATGTCTTCTGAATTATAAAAATTCAGGAAAATTTTCGACTTAATTTAATATTTTTGATTCCTGCAGCTTCGCCGAAAGCATGCATGGACGTGCATGGACGTAACGTCTCAGCTGCAGTATCACTCAACTAGTTTTTAGACGAAGATATTAGTTGTTTTAATTGTTTTAGTACGAGGGCTTGCATTTTTATAAAAAAAAAAGGTAAATTTAAGTTGTAATGTTGGACTTGGTTTTTTTGTTTAATTTGGGCGAACGCCCAAATTAAATCAATTTTGGAATATTTGAACAACTCCTTTTACAATAATTTAAGACCTAGTTTTTCAAGGAAAGGGGTTTTGACCCGTACGGGTCAAACCAATAGGACTATCTTGGTTGTTATTATTTTAAATGATCATAAAATTGGAGGAACTTATTATGAACCCACTTATTGCTGCTGCGTCTGTTGTTGCTGCTGGTCTTGCTGTTGGTCTTGCTGCTATTGGGCCTGGAATGGGTCAAGGAACTGCCGCGGGATATGCTGTTGAAGGGATCGCTAGACAACCTGAAGCAGAAGGTAAGATCCGTGGTGCATTATTATTAAGCTTTGCTTTCATGGAAAGTTTAACGATTTATGGTCTAGTTGTTGCGTTTATATTATTATTTGCAAACCCGTGTGCGACTCGTAATTATGAACCAGTTATTTAATATAAAGCTTTGCTAAAAAGGATAATATAATTGGGAATAAATATCTAAGTAAAGATTGCGATATTTAATACTGAATTCTTCGAATTCAGTTAAACATTAATAATAGATCGTCATGTGTGTGTCCACATGAGGCTTACCTATAAGGCAGAAAGGAAACGGAATGTCTGAAGCAGGGGACAAGCGATTGAGTAAAATTCGATTTTTCGAATTATTCTAGAATCTCAATGGCCGCCGGTTAAGTCAGGAGCAGAATATAAGAAACAATGCGTCGTAATGCAAAATATCCTATGAAATCACTAGATATGGAGGATATATTAATCCAAGAAGTTAGAATTGAATGGGGCGTTCTACGACACTCAATTTTGGATCGGCGTCAACTTTAACTGGACCTGGCTTTTTTATCTTTACTTAAGACGAGGTAAGTCCTACATTCTTCCAAACGAAAGGCTCGAATTTCAAACGTTTGGTAATGTTGCGGTAACAAAACAAAAATAGGGTGGAGGATAAAAGATTAGAGAAAAAGCGAATGCTTTACTGTAATGGTAAAGATAGAGGCTGAAAAAAAAGATTTCAAAAATAGCTTACGAACGGAGATGAAGATATTCCGATCATTTCTGATAAATGGAATCTGATAAAATATATGCGCATCTGACCGAAAGGAATAGCTGACTTCTCTTTGGTGTAATAGTAGTTCAACTATTGAGATTATATTGGTGGATTAGAACACTTTTGAAGGATTGAAGAATAATTGGAAAAACTTGAACATGAATAAAATCAAATGCTCGAATCAGTCCATTTATCATCCATCAAAGGAAGATCAATGGACTAACATAAACTGGTCGAAAGTTGATAAAACCATAGAAAATCTACAAAATAGAATTACTAAAGCTGCTAAAAACGGAGAAATTCATCGAATGAAAAATCTTCAACGTCTTTTAACTTATAGTATTTCTGCTCGGTTAAAAGCGGTTCAAACAGTAACAAATGATAAATCAACGAATCAACCTGAACTTCATGTCAATACGAAGTTCAAACCTAAAATTGATGAAAAAATTCTGGAAATAGGCGAAAATAAACACAATGTTGCTTTAGAGTTACGAAAAAAAATGTCACTGCAGCCCGACGTGATTATAAATAAAAAAAAATTTGTTCAATTTCCATCTCTGTCAGATCGAGCTCGTTTAGCTTTATGGGATATGGCTCTAAATCCTTATTCAAAAAAAAATGGTGAATTCGATTCCATAAATTTTTCATCTTATTCAAAGCATGATTTTTTTTTATTAAATAAGCGAATTCGTAATCTGTTTAATAAACCAAATTCTTTTGAGTGGATTTTAACAATTCAAATTGACCAATTTTTTGAAAAAGTGAATTCTGATTGGTTTTTGAAAAATATCCCAATAAAAGATAAAAAACTATTAAAAAGTTGGTTAAAAAAAAAATATATAACTGGATCAGAATTATTTTCTTCGGATTGTCATTTGTCTGGGCGTACGCCCAATTCAACATTAAAAACTACTTTAACAAAAATTTTTTTTTATAGTCTTAATGAAGAAATTCAAAACTCCGGCAGCTTGGCTGCAGATCGACATTTTTCTTTTTCATTAATATCGAATTCTGGCTTTAATGTAGCAAAGCAGAGAAAACATTTTTGCATAAACACGGACTTCAAAATTTTTCATTTTTCAAATACATTAATTGTTATCGGTAAAAGACAACAACAATTAAAATATATTCAAAAAAAAATCATAAATATTTTAAAAATACGAGGATTTCAAGTCAATGAAAAAACAATATTGCTCAATCATATATCAAAAGGATTTGATTTTTTTGAATGGAATTTCCGAAAATATTCAAATGGAGTGCTTTTATGTAAAATATCAAAAAACAGTATTTCAAAACATCGGAAAGAAATGAAATTTTTAACAAAGAAAATTCATTCGCCTGAAATATTAATTCCAAAAATGAATAAAAAAATATGTGAATGGGTTGGCTATAACTATTTTTGTAATGATACAGCAAAGGTATATAGTTCTATGAATACTTATATTTTTAAATGTTTAATGAAATGGGGTCGTCGACGACACGGAAATAAAACGAAAAAATGGGTATTTACCCGTTATTGGAAACATTTCAACGGCCGGGGGACATTTAATACTATCTTAAAAACGGGGGAAATATTGACTTTAACGACCTATATGAAACAATCTCAAAAAATAAAAAAATAGATTGGAGTTACTAATTTTTTTATTTTATTTGTTTTAAAAGGATTCAATTAATTTGACCCGTATGGGTCAAATTAATAAGAATATTCGTTGATTTGTTGTTGTTGTTGTTAAACTTTATGTCAACATGAAGTTTAAGTTTGAAAAAAATAAGCAGCTTAATAGACACAAATATTTAATCGAGTAGATTTTTGTGTATATTTTATGCTTGAGCCGGATGCGTTGAGAAGCGCACGTCCGGATCTGAGGGGAGAATTTATTAGTAATATTAAATTTTTACCCGATTTGCTTCTTAAATAAAAAAAAGCACAACTTGACATATGAATAATGTCAAAACGAACGAACTCAATTGTAGGGACCAGAAGTTGGTTATTGGCGTACGCCCAAGTTAGTATTACATCTAAATATCAAGCTGCCATTTTTTGACAACTTACGACTCAAGTTGAAACATTTCCACTCATTCAAACTTTCCAACTTGAGTCGTAGTATTGACTTGAGTTTTGAAACTCGAGTTGAATCTCAAGAAACTTTTATGCAATTGGCGCAAAACAGCCATTTTTGATAAAAATCTTTTTAACTAGAACATAAATTTCGATTTATTCCTCGTTTTAGGACTTTTAATAAATGGAGTTGCCAATTGTAAGTCTTAACAAATATTTCTGTCAGGAGATTTTTATGGATTATTTAACCCTATTTAATGACATTGCACCTGGAGAAGGCTTTGGCTTTAATGGCAATATTTTAGAAACGAATATTCTGAATTTAGCTGTTGTTCTTGGTGTAGTCATTTCTTTTGGTGGTGACGCATTACGTTTATTACTTGAAAATCGTCAACAAACGATTTTAAAAAATCTTCAAGAAGCGGATCAACGAGCTAAAGAAGCACAAGAAAAACTTCTTCAAGCAAAAACTCAACTTGAACTTGCTCAACAAAAAGCAAATCAAATTAGGGAAAACAATAAAAAAGTAATAGAAAAAGAAATTGAAAAATGGGTTGAAAAAGCTCAACAAGATGCTGTTCGTTTAGAAGAAAAAAAGCAAGAAACAATTCGATTTCAACAGCAAAAAGCGATAACTCAAATTTCACAACAAGTAATTTTTCTAGCTTTAAAACAAGTACGTGAAAAGCTTAAAAGCCGAGTTGATGGTACAATTCATACCTCAATCAATAATTTTAATATAGCCTTATTTTCAAAATATAAAGCTTGGTCTTAACTTGGAACTGCAGCTGAGCCTTTGTCAAAGCCGCAGTTCAGTTTCCGGACGTTACGTCCATGTTTAAGTTATTATTAAAAAATTTTCCCACCAGGAACTGATTTAAGTCTTTTGAATTCTTAAAAATTGACCTTAAATTATTTAATTTTTTTATTTTAAATATTTGCGGTCTTCTGAATTCCTCGAACCGTCCGCACAGTATCCGGTTCGAGTACCAAAAATTAAGGGTTCCTTTGGCATACTGTAGTTTCAATGCAGTGTATTAATATAAAAATCTAAAATAAGTTAGAATTTGAAAGTAAAGGAGTCTGTTTTCTAATGGTTAAAATTCAACCTGATGAAATTAGTAGTATTATCCGACAACAGATTGAACAGTATAATAAAGAAGTCAAAATTATTAATGTTGGCACCGTATTCCAAGTCGGAGATGGTATTGCTCGAATTTATGGTCTTGAAAAAGTTATGGCCGGCGAACTTTTAGAGTTCGAGGATGGTACTGTTGGTATTGCCTTAAACCTTGAAACTAAAAACGTTGGGGCTGTTTTAATGGGTGAAGGACTTACTGTTCAAGAAGGTTCTTCAGTTCGGGCAACTGGTAAAATCGCCCAAATTCCCGTTGGGGATGCTTTTTTAGGCCGTGTTGTCAATTCTTTAGCCCGTCCCATTGATGGAAAAGGGGAAATTGAAACAACTGAAACTCGTTTAATTGAAGCAGCTGCTCCAGGGATTATTTCACGACGTTCTGTCTATGAACCACTTCAAACTGGAATCACGGCAATTGATGCTATGATTCCGATTGGACGAGGTCAACGAGAATTAATTATTGGAGACCGACAAACAGGAAAAACGGCGATTGCTGTTGATACAATTTTAAACCAAAAAGGTAAAGATGTTATTTGTGTATATGTTGCAATTGGACAAAAAGCATCATCTATTGCACAAGTTTTAAATACGCTTCAAGATCGAGGTGGTTTAGATTACACGATTATTGTTTCAGCAACTGCAGATGCTCCAGCTACATTACAATATCTTGCTCCGTATACTGGGGCTGCTTTAGCCGAATATTTTATGTATACAGGTCGTCATACTTTAGTTATTTATGACGATTTATCAAAGCAAGCACAAGCATATCGTGAGATGTCATTATTATTACGACGTCCACCAGGGCGTGAAGCATATCCTGGGGATGTTTTTTATCTTCACTCACGTCTTTTAGAACGAGCTGCTAAATTAAATGATGATTTAGGTGAAGGAAGTATGACGGCACTTCCGATTGTAGAAACTCAAGAAGGTGATGTTTCTGCTTATATTCCAACCAATGTTATTTCTATCACAGATGGACAAATTTTCTTATCTGCGGATATTTTTAACTCGGGTATTCGACCAGCTATTAATGTAGGTATTTCTGTTTCACGTGTAGGTTCTGCGGCTCAACCAAAAGCTATGAAACAAGTTGCAGGTAAATTAAAATTAGAACTTGCCCAATTTGCTGAACTTGAGGCATTTTCACAATTTGCTTCAGATTTAGATCAAGCCACGCAAAAACAACTGGCTCGAGGACAACGTTTACGTCAATTATTAAAACAACCACAATCATCTCCATTATCATTAGAAGATCAAGTTGCGATCATTTATGCCGGTACAAATGGATTTTTAGATACGATTGAAGTTGATGATGTAAAAACGTTCTTAAAAAATTTACGCGATGAATTAGCTAATAATAAACCAAAATTTGGTGAAACTATTCAATCAACACAGAAATTCACGCCAGAAGCTGAAGATATTTTAAAAGAAACTATTCATGAGTTATTAGGTGCTTAAATTTCAGCGTACGTCAAATAAAGTCGAACAAATAATTAAGTACAGCCTTATGACTTCGCCAAAAATAGTATATTTTCTGAATTCGAAGAATTCAGAAGATATACCTTAAGTAGGACTTCAATTTTTGAAAAATTTTAACGAGTAATATAACAGAGGACGCCGAGCGGACATTTCGTTTTTTAATAAAAATTAGATTCTCCTAAATCCCTTTATTTCATTCACGGAAATAATGTCTTATTGAACTGCAGCTTCGCGGCAGTTAAGGAAAGTCATCATTCAGTTCCTTTTTGTGTCCGCCACTTAAATAATAGTATTTTAAAAATCCCAAAAATTTTGGTTTATCTAAATACAAAAAATTTACATTATTTCTACAGGGATTTGGGAGAATCTCGCTTTACGTTATAATCTTAAGTTATTAGATTTAAGTCAATTTAAAAAAGGCGAAGTCTTTGAGAAACTTATTTCTTCGGGCGTACGCCCAATTCGAAGAATTCAGAAAATGTTACTTTATCAAAATTAAACATGGACGTAACGTCCTTGATGTTCCCTGCAGCTTCGATGCAGTTCAACCTGAATTTTTCGAATTCAGTTTTGTTAATATATGGCGTACGCTTTAACTCCCGGGATAATTTTTTTAAATAAATAGAAACGTTCTTTGTAATAAAAAATTGTCGCTTGCGATTAATTTCTAATTTTTGTTACACTTGAACTATAACTCAAATTGATATTTAAAACTTGTATATTGCATTTCCATTATTCAGGATTTAAAAATTTTAAATCAAATGGCTTTGCCATTGTAGCTTAACTAAAACGTACGCCAAAAAGATTTAAGCTTGCGTATTTTTTTGATTGAATGTGAAAAAATTTTTTATTAAACTGCATTTTTTTAACTTCATATACATGAAGTTAATCTTTAAAAATAAGTAAATTTCTTCGTAAAGGTCTTGTTACAAGTTCTAAAATATTTCCTGCATTTGTAAATCCGTGAATTTGAGCAAAAGTAAATTCAACAGACCATTTTGTTGAAATATTTCTAGCTTCTAGCGGATTGGCGTGTGCCATACCACAAATACAAATATCAGGTTGAAGCTCTCGAATTCGTTGAATTTGATTATAATTATCAGGTTTTTCTACAATTCGTGGAAGAGGGACATTCATTTCATGACACGTTTTTTCTAATAAATCCAATTCTGCCGATTGAAAACGCCGATCCATATATGGGATTCCGATTTCATAAATAATCATACCACAACGTATTAAAAAACGAGCTAAAGAAATTTCTAATAAATTATCACCCATAAAAAAGACAGATTTTCCGCGAATTAATTTGAGATAATTTTCTAGATTTCCCCAAACTTTATTTTCTCGGTCATGTAAATTTGTTGGTTCAATATCAAATACTTGACAAATTTTTTCGATCCAAGCTCGTGTACCATCCGGTCCAATGGGGAATGGTGCTCCGATTAATCGACATTTACGTCGTCGCATTAATGTTGTCGCCGTTCGACTTAAAAACGGATGAACACCACAAACATCGACACCTTCGCCAAGAGTGGGTAAATTTGTATATTTTTGTGACGGAAGCCATCCTGATACCTTAACACCTTGTTTTTTTAAATCTAATGTTAATTCTGTAGCAATCGAATTCGATACGGATCCAAAAAGAACGACTTCGTTGTCTGAATTGATAAATTTTTTACGTTGATTAGAAAGTAAACATCGATGTGCCATTGCGGATAAAACCGTATCTTCCCCTTGTGTAAAAGCATAATCTAAACCATTCGCCCTTGCTACAACAATAGGTATTCCTATTTCTGCTTCAATTTTTGGCGCCATTCCTTCTAAATCCATTTTTATAATTTCGGTTGTGCATGTTCCTATCCAAACAATAACACTAGGATTTCTATCTTGTTTAATTTGTAAACACAGACGTTTGAGTTCTTTATAATCATTGAGTTGAGCGGAAATATCACTTTCCTCTAATTCAGCCATAGCATATCTTGGTTCAGCAAAAATCATTACTCCTAAAGCATTTTGTAAAAAATAACCACAGGTTTTTGTTCCTATTACTAGAAAAAAACTATCTTCTATTTTTTGATATAACCAAGCAACACACGAGATTGGACAAAACGTATGATAATTCCCACTTTCACATTCAAATTTTAAAGTTTCTGAAAAAGATGTAGTCATAAAAATTTTTGTTTTATTAAAAAATTGGTTTTATTTAAGTGACTTCGCCATGCTATTATCCCTGCAGCTTCGCCGAAGGCATGCATGTACGTAACGTCTCGAACTGCAGCGAAGCTGCAGGGGACGTTACGTCTCAGCTGCAGTTAAACAAAAATTGTTTTTACTTGAGATACTAACTTCATTGGTGTACGCCCAGACGGTACGTCCATACATAAAGTTCCAAAGCGAAATAACACGTGACAGAACAAAATAATTAACTCTAAAAATTTCTTATTCGTCCAAGCTTGTCGTTTTCAAAATTTTTTATACAAAATCAAACGTAACTTCTTTTTGTATATCAAGTTGTGGGTTTGTATAAAAATCAGATAATAGTGTAAACAATTCTCGATCTGGTAATTCTGTAGGAACGACCCCTTCTGGGTGAGAAATGAGTTGATCGGCTATATTTAAATAATAATTACAAACAAAGATTAAATCGGAATCATGTTCAGCCATTTCAAATAATGTTTTCCCTTTTACTCGAGAAATCCGAATTGTTTCAATTAATGGTAAAATTTCAAGAACGGGCATTGGACACGAATTGACATATAGATGAATTAAATCTCTTTTTGTCGTTCTATTCCCAATTAATCCAGCCAGACGTAAAGGATGCGTGCGTGATTTTTCGCGCACAGATGCAGCTATTCGATTTGCCGCAAATAAAGCATCAAATCCGTTATCTGTAACGATGATACAATAATCAGCATAATTTAAAGGAGCGGCAAAACCTCCACAAACTACATCACCTAATACATCAAATAAAATTATATCGTATTCATAAAAAGCATTTAATTCTTTTAATAATTTTACAGTTTCTCCGACAACATAACCTCCACACCCTGCACCAGCTGGCGGACCGCCGGCTTCGACGCAATCTACTTGGCCATATCCTTTATAAATAACATCTTCTGGCCAAACATCTTCGTAATGATAATCTTTTGATTGAAGTGTGTCGATAATTGTTGGAATAAGGAATCCTGTTAATGTAAAAGTACTATCATGTTTAGGATCACAACCTATTTGTAAAACTTTTTTGCCACGTCTTGCAAGAGCGATAGAAATATTACAACTGGTTGTTGATTTCCCGATTCCACCTTTTCCATATATTGCTAATTTCATAATAAAATATTTCTCCACAGTGACCCGTACGGGTGAATATTTCTTAGTACGCCAAACCAAACGGCGTATGATTTGGTGTCTGCTAAAGATTCTACTAATTGCAGCTTACTGCAGCTGAGACGTTACGTCCATGCCTTCGGCTCAGCTGCAGGAGACAAGGCAGTTTTAAGTTGGTCTTCACTTATTGAGAATTTCAATTTAAAGGAAATTCAGTATTCTTCGCACGGAAGTTTTTTTTATTTAATTTGTAAATTAATAAGAACCGAAGACAAACGGCATCAATTTTGTATTTTAATAAATTATTTTTTTTAGTGTTATTTTCATTTTAATTGGTTATAAAATTGTTTTGTGTTTTTTTTGAGAATTTTGTTTTTTATTTATTTTTTTATATAATTAAAACTGGAACATATTTCAGAATAGAACAACTTATAGGTAAACTAGTTTAACTATTAAAAAATGTGTTTCATATTTTTGATGAAAGATTCTGTAAGATGTTCAATTAATCAATTTCTGAATTCTTTAAGTCAAAGATTTAAACTTTTTTTTTGGAAGCTCGAACCTCTGGTTCGAGCTCTAAACTTTATATTTAAACCGTTTAGTTTAAGACATAACTCAAGTACGGTACAATGCCTTCGTCCAAGTTTTAGCCGTATGGACATATTTGGAAATATTTCGCCGGAAAAAATTAAAAAACTCGAATAAAATATGAATTTAATTGATCTTCAAAATTTTTTCGTCAATTTCTCGTTTATTGTTTTATTTTTTGCAATGCTTTTTTATTGGACATATTTAAATAAATATGGTATTTGGGCTGTTTTTTTAGCTAATTTATCAATTGCTTTTTTTTTATTGTTGCGTTGGAATCAATCTGGCCATTTTCCGTTAAGTAATTTATATGAATCATTAGTTTTTTTATCGTGGGCATTAACGTTGATTCATCTAATTTTAAATCAACAATTAAAAACTCAATCTATTTTATTAGGGGCCGTTTTAGTTCCTATTGCTTTATTTGTAAATGTTTTTGCAAGTTTTACACTTCCAGATGAAATGCGAAATATTACACCTTTAGTTCCAGCTCTTCAATCCAATTGGTTAATTATGCATGTAACGGTAATGATGTTAAGTTACGCATCTTTATTTGCTGGATGCCTTTTTGCTATAGCTTTTTTAATTCTTCAAACAAAAGGTTTAGTTCAACCTAAGATAACAAAAAATTTATTAATTTTTGATAATCTTAGTTATCGAACTTTAGGTTTTGGGTTTCCATTATTAACCATTGGTATTTTATCAGGTGCCGTTTGGGCTAATGAAGCTTGGGGATCCTACTGGAGTTGGGACCCTAAAGAAACTTGGGCATTAATAACTTGGATTATATTTGCTATTTATTTTCACACCCGTTTAACTTGGGGTTGGCGTGGTGAAAAGTCCGCCATTGTTGCTGTCGCAGGTTTTTTCGTTGTATGGATTTGTTATTTAGGTGTTAATTTAATTGGTAAAGGGTTGCATAGTTATGGTTTTTTAAATTAAAAGATTGAACTTCATGTATGGACGGCATGGACGTAACGTCTAGGCGTACGCCAATGAAGTTTTGGTAACGTTAAACTCAGTCAGTTATGGACGTAACGTCTGACTTGAGGGTGCAACGCATTTTTTCACGATTTTGTGTCATTTTTAAAAAATTATCTCATAGAATCCACCAATTTCTGGACGATTTGGCGTACGCATTTGAAAACTAGTAAAAATTTTTTGGGTTGACAAAAAAATATCAGTAGGTTATATTAGAAACTGTTGAAAGGTCGAAATTTATTTATGACATGGATGTATGTCATTAAAAAAAAACGTAAAACAACCATGGAGAGTTTGATCCTGGCTCAGGATGAACGCTGGCGGCATGCTTGACACATGCAAGTCGAACGAGGCTCGAATATGGTTTACCATAATCGAAGCCCTAGTGGCGGACGGGTGAGTAACGCGTAAGAACCTACCCTTAGGCGGATAAAAACAACTGGAAACGGTTGCTAATAATCCATAAGCTGAGAAGTTAAAGACTTTATAGTCACCAAAGGATGGGCTTGCGTCTGATTAGTTTGTTGGTTGGGTAATGGCCGACCAAGGCGACGATCAGTAGCTGGTCTGAGAGGATGATCAGCCACATTGGGACTGAGACACGGCCCAGACTTCTACGGAAGGCAGCAGTGAGGAATTTTCCGCAATGGGCGAAAGCCTGACGGAGCAATGCCGCGTGGAGGATGAAAGCCCATGGGTTGTAAACTCCTTTTCTCAGTGAGGAATTTTGACTTAAACTGAGGAATAAGCATTGGCTAACCCTGTGCCAGCAGCCGCGGTAATACAGGGAATGCAAGCGTTATCCGGAATGATTGGGCGTAAAGCGTCTGTAGGTGGTTTCTAAAGTCGGATGTCAAAGACCAGGGCTTAACTCTGGGCAGGCATTCGAAACTCAGAAGCTTGAGTACGGTAGAGGCAGAGGGAATTCCCAGTGTAGCGGTGAAATGCGTAGATATTGGGAAGAACACCGATGGCGAAAGCACTCTGCTGGGCCGAAACTGACACTCAGAGACGAGAGCTAGAGGAGTGAATTGGATTAGATAAATCCTGACCCACTCGTTAAATATAGGTCAAAAGGTGTCCTCCTTTTCTGAAAAGTAAAGGTGAGCATCCAGCTATATCGGGGAACGTGAGAATCCCGAGGGAAGTCTAAAACGTGGCACGGACGTGATCGTAATGGACCCCGTAGAGACTATGAATGTTAGATCAATTCCTGGACCAGGTTTAACTGCAGCTTTGGCGTACGCCGCTGCAGGAACAGGTCAAAGATAGTGAGTATTCCGATCTATGTTAAATTTCAATCAAATACTTTTGTCAAATTCTTGTAAACAAGTTTTACTTGGGGCATTGTTAGGAGATGGTTCATTAAGAGTACAAAAAAATTATAAAAATGCTCGTTTTCAAATGCGACATTCTATAATTCAAAAAACTTATTTTGATTGGAAAGTGAGTCAATTAAATGAAATTGCAATAACTAAAGCTGTCGCTTTACAGGGACCAGATGGTTTTAGCACAAATAAAAAATTGCATTTTCAAAGTCGTGCTCTCGAATCTTTAACAACTTTATATAAAATAACTCACCATAAAAATAAATTGATGATTCGACGAAAATGGTTAAACCTTATGAACCCTTTAGCTTTAATGGTTTGGTGGTTCGATGACGGTTCGCTTATTAGTGGGCGTCGTCAAGGTGTCATTTGTACAGATAGTTTTGATATAAATTCTGTAAAAATCTTATCGAGATATTTGAAAGTGGTTTGGGGTATTGAAACGCGAGTTCGATTAAAAAGTAAGAAAATTCCTGATCAATATAGATTATTTTTAAATACATCCGAAACGATAAAATTTTTAAAAATAATTTTACCATGTATTCCTAAAAAAGAAATGCTTCCCAAAGTTTTAATAAGTTATAAAGATGATAATATTCAACAACGCTGGATTTCTGAGATTCAAAAAAATGTAAGTTTTGAAATAACTTGCTCTGATATAGAACAAATATTAGAATCAATTAGAAAATGATATAGTCCAATTAAATAAAATCCTTTAAGAAAATTTTGTGGATTTATTAATGACCCAAGTAATTCTAGCCGTAAACGATGGATACTAAGCACTGGGCGCCAAAACGTTCGGTGTTGTAGCTAACGCGTTAAGTATCCCGCCTGGGGAGTATGCTCGCAAGAGTGAAACTCAAAGGAATTGACGGGGGCCCGCACAAGCGGTGGAGCATGTGGTTTAATTCGATGCAACGCGAAGAACCTTACCAGGGCTTGACATGCCTCGCATCTTTTGGAAACAAGAGAGTAAAAACGAGGACACAGGTGGTGCATGGCTGTCGTCAGCTCGTGTTATGAAATGTTGGGTTAAGTCCCGCAACGAGCGCAACCCTTGTCGTGAGTTATTAATTCAACTAACGAGACTGCCGGTGATAAACCGGAGGAAGGTGAGGATGACGTCAAGTCAGCATGCCCCTTACGTCCTGGGCTACACACGTGCTACAATGGCCGAGACAAAGAGACGCAACCCCGCGAGGGTGAGCTAATCTCAAAAACTCGGTCTCAGTTCGGATTGCAGGCTGCAACTCGCCTGCATGAAGTTGGAATCGCTAGTAATCGCTGGTCAGCCATACAGCGGTGAATACGTTCCCGGGCCTTGTACACACCGCCCGTCACACCATGGAAGCTGGCTGGGCCCAAAGTCGTGAAGCCACGCCTAAGGTAAAGCTAGTAACTGGGGTGAAGTCGTAACAAGGTAGGGCTACTGGAAGGTGGCCCTGGATCACCTCCTTCAATAGGAATTTTTTTTACTTTGCTATCCTGCCGCGGCTTAGCCGCGGCAATTTTTATGTCTTGATTCGGGAGTTAATTCCCGAGTCGAGGCATGTCTTCTGCAGCTAAGCTACAGAAAAAGAAAGGGTATTATTCTTTTCTACCTACAATGTTATATTTTTTTTTAATTTATTTAATACTTTTTATTTAGTTGAAAAGATTTTCTACAAAAATAAAAAAATGTTGAATTTATTTTTTTATACTTGCAGAAAAAAATTAAATAGGCTATATTATATAATATACGTAGTTCAATATTTTTTGTTTAATTAAACTGCAGCGAAGCTGCCAGTTAGGATATAACAAAGTTGCATATAGCGATTTAAGTTAAAAAATTTGAATTATTGTCATGTTTTATCCATCGAACCTGGGGTTCGGGTTGAGGTTTTGTTTCGCCAATCAAAGATAATTGAGGTCAATTGTCGCTGACGCTTAAGCTTCAGGGAAGGGCTATTAGCTCAGTTGGTAGAGCGTTCCCCTGATAAGGGAAAGGTCGTTGGTTCGAGTCCAATATAGCCCACATCAATTTTATTTTTGAAAATACGGTATCGGAACTACAATAACGCGGAGTTTTTTATATGAAGTAGGGTCTATAACTCAGTTGGTAGAGTGCTGCTTTTGCACGGCAGATGTCAGCGGTTCGAATCCGCTTAGATCCATTTAAAAATGTGTTTATATATTTCTAATCACTGTTTGATTCAAACGTAGTTGGCGTACGCCTCAATTTTAACATTGGAATTTTTAGAATATTCAAGTTAATTTAAATTATTTTTAGTTAATTAAATGTACACAAAAATTCACCGGTGTACGCCAAATGTTTGTCAAATTTAAGATTCTTAATCTAAGATTATGTTTGATTTGATAAGAAGTTGTCGCTGCAGCGAACTGAATTCTTCGAATTCAGGGAAAGAAATATTTTGCACCCCATGTCTTTTATAGCCGAGCCTTCCGCGAAGCTGTAGTAAAATAAATTCAATACACGGACGTTTTGTTTATAAAAGAGTTTTTGCTGTAAATGTCGATTTCTTCATTATTTTAAGTCATTCGATTGAAATTGGTTTTTACGATTAAGTCAAAACCTGAATTCGAAGAATTCAGAAGACATCGTTAAATTGCAGCTTCGCCGAAGGCATGCATGGACGGCATGGACGTAACGTCTCGGCTGCAGTGACAACTAAATTTTATTTATATAAACAAATGTCAAAAGTTTTTCAAACTAATTGTATATTATAAACAAAACTTTTTCATACAAAAATTTTACTTTTATTTTTCAATACTGTTAAGTACTACAAAGAATTGGCGCCCACTGATTTGACTAACTGGAAACTCCATTTAGATTAGAGGAGTCGAAGCGCGACTCGCTCAAGAACGAATTGTTTCGAACGGAATGTTTTTAAGAGGTTTTACTTAGGCGTACGCCTTGGTATTATTCTTCTATAAAAAATTTTCCAAACTTCGTAGAATGCAAGAAAAAAAAATAAAAAAATGAAATTTGACAAACATTTAAGTTTAGGTTAATATAAAATATCGAAAGGTCAAATAAAAAAAGGCTTAAGGTGGATACCTAGGCACCCAGAGACGATGAAGGGCGTGGTACCGACGAAATGCTTCGGGAAGTTGGAAACAAACGTTGATCCGAAGATTCCCGAATAGGGCAACCTCTTGAACTACTTATTGAATTCATAGATAAGTAAGAGGCAACCCGCTGAATTGAAACATCTTAGTAAGCGGAGGAAAAAAAAGCAAACGCGATTCCCTTAGTAGCGGCGAGCGAAACGGGATCAGCCTAAACCGTCTTTTCGGCGGGGTCGTGGGAAGGAATCTAGACTTAGTTCAAATATTTTGATTGACATTAAGTGAAGCAGCTGAATCCTGCACCATAGAAGGTGAAAGTCCTGTAACTAAAAATGAAAATCAAAAAAATTCTTATCCCGAGTAGCATGGGGCACGTGAAATCCCGTGTGAATCTACGAGGACCACCTCGTAAGGCTAAATATTCCTGGGTGACCGATAGTGAATTAGTACCGTGAGGGAAAGGTGAAACAGAACCCCTGACAGTTTTCTGTCAACGAAGGGGAGTGAAATAGAACATGAAACCGTAAGCTGACAATCAGTGGGAGGACTAATAGAGTCTGACCGCGTGCCTGTTGAAGAATGAGCCGGCGACTTATAGGAAGTGGCTAAGGTTAAGAAACAAAATTCGAAGCCAAAGCGAAAGCAAGTCTGAATAGGGCGAAAAGGTCACTTTTTATGGACCCGAACCCGGGTGATCTAACCGTGGCCAGGATGAAGCTTGGGTAAAACCACGTGGAAGTCCGAACCGACCGATGTTGAAAAATCGGCGGATGAGTTGCGGTTAGCGGAGAAATTCCAATCGAACCCGGAGCTAGCTGGTTCTCCTCGAAATGCGTTGAGGCGCAGCGGTTGACGATGGACGATCTAGGGGTAAAGCACTGTTTCGGTGCGGGCTGCGAAAGCGGTACCAAATCGTAGCAAACTAAGAATACTAGATTTTGTTTTCCGTCAACCAGTGAGACAGTGGGGGATAAGCTTCATTGTCAAAAGGGAAACAGCCCAGATCACCAGCTAAGGCCCCAAAATGATAACTAAGTGATAAAGGATGTGATCATGCGAAGACAACCAGGAGGTTTGCTTAGAAGCAGCCAACCTTAAAAGAGTGCGTAATAGCTCACTGGTAGAGCGTGGTTGCGCTAAAAATGACTGGGACTAAGTTATCTGCCGAAGCTGTGGGATTGTAAAATCGGTAGAGGAGCGTTCCACTCTAGGGTGAAGCATCAACGTGAGTTGTTGTGGACGAGGTGGAAGTGAGAATGTTGGCTTGAGTAACGAAAACATTGGTGAGAATCCAATGCCCCGAAAACCTAAGGGTTCCTCCACAAGGCTCGTCCATGGAGGGTGAGTCAGGACCTAAGGCGAGGCCGAAAGGCGTAGTCGATGGCGAACAGGTTAATATTCCTGTACTTGTTTTTGTCTTGTACCGAAGGACGAAGGAGGCGTATGTTGGCTGATTTATGGAACTCAGCGGAAACGTTCAAGGTTATTGAAGATTGAAGAAAAACAATTTTTAAACTAAGGCGTGATACGATTTTTTATTCAACACATCGTCATACTTCCAAGAAAAGTTCGCACTACTTAAAAGCAAAAATAACCTGTACCCGAAACTGACACAAGTAGGTAGGTAGAGTATACCAAGGGGCGCGAGGTAACTCTCTCTAAGGAACTCGGCAAAATGGCCCCGTAACTTCGGGAGAAGGGGTACCCTTATTTTAAGGGTCGCAGTGACCAGGCCCAGGCGACTGTTTACCAAAAACACAGGTCTCCGCAAAGTCGCAAGACAATATATGGGGGCTGACGCCTGCCCAGTGCCGGAAGGTGAAGGAAGTTGGTGATAAGCTGATGACCGAAGCCCCGGTGAACGGCGGCTGTAACTCTGACAGTTAACTTAGGGCTGTCATTAAAGATAGCTATATGCTGGAACCTCCTAAAGGTTCTTCAAACTGAGTAAGTGATATGTGAAGAATTATTGGACAATCAGCAGGAAATTCGAACAAAATATGAACAGATTACAAAAACCTAAAAAGGAAACTTTTAAAAAAAGATTACAAAATTATCTAATTAAGTTTAAAACGAAATCACCTCAAATAACTGAAAAATATAAGTATTTTTTAGCAGGATTCATTGAAGGCGAGGGTTCTTTTTATGTTGGTTTAAAAAAAAACTCGACGTCAAAATATGGTCTAAAAGTTGATCCCGCTTTTAGTGTTACACAAAATAAGACAGGTGTTGTTCACTTAATAGCGTTTATGGTTTTATTTCAAACAGGTCGGATTGATTTTAAATCTGGGAGCGAAAACACTTATGTTTTTAAAATTGAAAATCGTCAATCTCTTGTTGAAAAAGTTATTCCTTTTTATAAATCATATGTTTTGCCGTTGACTTGTTCGACGAAAAAGCAGATTTTTAATAATTGGGTCAATGTTATTAATAAATTAGATCAGGGTGTTCATAAAACATCCGAAGGTTTAGCTTATGAAATTTTGCCTTTGGTTTTCGCGTCGAGAACCAAGGGGAAACGAGAAAAATCTTTACAAGATTATCAAAAACTCGTACTGTTGGGCGTACGCCAATAAATCGAAGATCCTCAGAGACTACACGCTATCCAACAAAACTCATAAGGAAAGAATCTCGAGTTATGTTGAAGATATAGTCCAACTTTAAATGAAAGTTTAAAGATTTTATTCAAATTTTTGCCTAAGGTAGCGAAACGCCTTGCCAAGTAAGTTTTGGCCCGCATGAATGGCGTCACGATCTGGGCACTGTCTCGGAGAGAGGCTCGGTGAAATAGACATGTCTGTGAAGATGCGGACTACTAGCACCTGGACAGAAAGACCCTATGAAGCTTGACTGTAACTTGGAATTGGATTTGGGCTCTTCTTGCGCAGCCTAGGTGGGAGGCGATGAAGGTCCCCTTTTGGGGGGGCTCGAGCCATCAGTGAGAGACCACTCTGGGAAAGCTAGAATCCTAATAGCGCTCCTTGAATCAGGACGCTTGACAGTTTCAGGTGGACAGTTTTACTGGGGCGGTAACCTTAATTCGTGGGGTGCTTATTAAGTGATTAATAAGTTGAACTAAGCTATATGCTGGAACGTCTGTGCTTAAAATTTTTGAAATTATTACATTATTCCGTTGCCTTTTCAAAAATTGAAAAGCTGGAGATTTAACTTTACGAGGGCTAATCCGTAAAAATAAGTTAATGCAGATAATCAGCAGGGAAGTCCTCTGACTTTAATTTGCAAATTCTAGTTATGACCCCTCAACGACTCAACGCTTGGCTCTTTAAATTTCAACTGACATTTAAAGATGATGATATAGTCTGAACTTCATGGCGACATGAAGTCCTTAATGTTTTATTGTTAAGGACGTTAATTTAAAACATTTAATTTGACGATGAATAAATCCACTTTAACTGATATTCAAAAAGATATTATTATCGGTTGTACTTTAGGTGATTTACATATTGAACAGAGTCCAAATGGGCAAACCGCCAGATTAGTTTTTGAACATAGTATTAAACAAGAAATCTATCTTCGTCATTTATATACTATTTTTAAAGCTTGGATTCCAGGTGATTTACGTACTCGAACCCGATCTGGGTCTAAAATGATTGGTTTTAAAACACGGTATGAAGGAGTTTTTCGTTATTATAGATATCAATTTTATAATGAATATGGGAAAAAACGAATACCCAAGTTAATTCATAAACTTTTAACACCAACAGCATTGGCTTATTGGTATATGGATGATGGTTCAATGAAGTCAAAACAATCAAAAGGCGTGATTTTAAATACACATAACTTCTCCAAAAAAGAGGTTCAACAGTTATGCTTTATATTAAATGAAAAGTTCAATTTGCAATGTAAACCTAGAACACAAAAACATTTGATAAAAAATACCTGGTGTATTTATTATCAAATTTATATATCTGGATACAGTTATGATACATTAAATGAATTGATTTTGAATCACTTATTACCAGAAATGTTTTATAAATTTCCTCCACCAAGGAAGAAAAAGAAATAATTTAACGAACATATTTGCCTAAAAGGTAACGGAGGTGTGCAAAGGTTCCCTCAGGCTGGACGGAAATCAGCTGTAGAGTGTAAAGGCAGAAGGGAGCTTGACTGCAAGACCTACAAGTCGAGCAGGGGCGAAAGCCGGCCTTAGTGATCCGACGGTTCCGAGTGGAAGGGCCGTCGCTCAACGGATAAAAGTTACTCTAGGGATAACAGGCTGATCTTCCCCAAGAGTTCACATCGACGGGAAGGTTTGGCACCTCAGACATCGGGGCTTTTGAATAGTAATATTCAAAGTATGCATTTGGCTATATGCTGGAACACCCGTTTCCTTTGAGGAATGTAGAGTTTATGTGGTTAGAGCACTGTACAAAAAAATTCAGATATTTGTGCGGTTCACGAAAAGCGCGTTCTAATTAAAACACATAAATGCGGGCAATCAGCAGGGAAGTCCTCTGACTTTAATTTCAAAATTCGAGTTATGACCCCTCAACGACCATACGCCGAACATCCGTTAGGATGATGATATGGTCTGAACTTACAGGCAACTATAAGTTAATGAAGAAAACATTCATTAAAAAAACAACATCAAAACTCATGTTACATAACCGACCAAAAAGACTTTTAAAAGGATCCGCTTTAATAAAGTATAAAAAACAACTCAAATTACAAAAATTTCAAAGAGAAATACTTGTTGGGACTTTACTGGGAGGCGCGTCAATGATTTCTTCAAAAACGTCGTCTTATAGTATTAAGTTTGAACAAAAATTAATGGCGGCGGAATATGTTGATCATTTATATGAAATGTTTCAGGAATTCGTAGGAACTCCACCCCGAGTACGAAATATTACCGGAGGAGGTGCTAATGATCGCCAATCTATTTGGTTCCGTACTTATAAACACCCGTCTTTTAAATTTTATTACGATATTTTTTATCCAAAATTAAATAAAGATGAACAAAAACGATGTAAAAAAAGTGTTCCAAAAATCATTCATCGATTGCTAACATCAAGAGCTTTAGCTTATTGGTTTATGGATGATGGTACTTTCAGTAAGTTACATAAGTCTTACACTTTTTCGACTCACGGGTTTGATTTAAGTGATCAAAAAATACTTGTTAACGCATTAAAAGTGAATTTTGGTATTAATGCCAGTATTCACAAAGACGGTTCCTATTACAAACTATATATTAAATCTGAATCAAAACAGATTTTTGTTTATCTTATTCGTCCTTTTATTCATATTACAGCAGCGAAGAAGCTGCTGGAAAGTTAGATCTTTTTTAAGAATGTTTTTAACATGATTTTTATTGTTGATAACACTAGAGCGATGTCGATTTATCGCAACCTGGGGCGGTAGTACGTCCCAAGGGTTGGGCTGTTCGCCCATGAAAGCGGTACGTGAGTTGGGTTCTACTCAATCTGAGCTCAACGAAAATTTCACTATATGCGGGAACCTCTTCAAAAGATAAAACTACGTTCAATCACATAACTTTTGATCGTGAACGTCAAAATGTTTTATACAGGGAGAAAATCCGCAGGAAACCAAATTCAATGTAAAGTCAATGAAAAGTAGGATCCTCAGAGACTACATGTGAAACAATTTTTAGCTTATATTATGAAAAAGTTAAATCAAATTCTAGAAAAAAACTGGATAGTTGGGTTTATTGACGGGGATGGTTATTTTGGTTTAGAAAAAGTTGTCGTAAAAACAAATCAAAACCGTCGAGTATATTACAAACCGGTTTTAAGTATAACTCAAAAAGATCCTAAAGTATTATATAAAATTAAACGAACTTTATTAGTGGGTTCGGTGAAATCAAGGAAAACGGATGGGTATTTTCATTATAGAGTTCGTTCAAAACAACTTTGGAGTAAAAATATTATTCCATTTTTTAATGAATTAACTTTTCATACCAATAAACAAACTCAATTTAATCTTTTAAAAAAAGCTGTTCTTTTTCTAGAAACCAGATATGACTCACTTAATGAACAACATGAACAATTTTTAGACAATTTAACTCATCAAATGAGAGAAAGTAAAATATTATATAATTCAACATTGGACATCGATTTGGCTTGGTTTGTTGGATTTTTTGAAGCAGAGGGTTGTTTTTATATTGGAATTTCTAATAATAATGTTAAATTTCAGTTTAAAATAACTCAAGCGAATCCGATTTTACTTGAGAAAATAAAAAATTTTTTAAATTGTGGTAATATTTTTCTAGAGCGACCCGGAATTTATAGTTATGATATTTCGAAACGCGATGATATTTTTGAAAAAATTGTTCCAATATTTCAACAAGTAAAATTAAAAAGTTCAAAAAAATGGGAATATGTAAAATGGTTAAAAGCTTTAAGATTAGTTAAAAACAAAAGACGTTTAACTGAAGAAGAGTTTAATAAAATTGTCAAAATTAAACAACATTTTCGTAAGCTAGATTTGAAGATATAGTCCAACCCAAATTGAGAAATTTGGTTTTTTTCTTAATAAAAATAAGATCAAAACGTTCGTCAGAACGTAGACAACATTGCGTTGGTTGGCAGTAATGATCAACCTAGTATCGGCTTATATCGGTGAAGCCTTCCTCAGCTGCGAACTGGTTGAAATGGTAATACCGAGGGAAGATTTCATTTAATTCAAGTTACAATATTTGCAAAATTAAAGAATACCCCGTAGAGACTTAAAATTATGGAAACGTGCTGTGCACAGTGCCAATTTTAGATTTCTTGAATTCCTGCAGCTTCGACGAAGGCATGGACGTAACGTCTCGGTTGCAGTAAGATTTAATTTGAGGAATAATACGCCGACTCCTACAATGAAAATTTAAAGGATGAAGATATAGTCCATGCTTGGTGGAAACATCAGGATTTACATGCGTGAGACAGTTCGGTCCATATCCGGTGTTAGCGTAAGAGCATTGAGAGGAGCTCGACATTGTACGAGAGGACCCGAAGGGACGTACCTATGGTGTACCAGTTCTTGTGCCAACGGGAAACGCTGGGTAGCTATGTACGGAGCGGATAAGTGCTGAAAGCATCTGAAGTACGAAGCCCACCTCAAGATGAGTGCTCTCTATTAGGTCACGGCAAGACTAGCCGGTTATAGGTATCAGCTGAAAGGCCAGTAATGGTTGAAGGTGAGATATACTAACAGACCAATTGATTTTGACCTACTTTTTTTAATCTGGGTGCGCTGGCTAAATGGGACCCACACCAATCCATCTCGAACTTGGTTGTGAAATCATTTAGGGGTCACAATACTGCACTCTGGGGGGTGTGGAAAGATAACCTCGTGCCTGGATTTTCTTTATAATTGAAAAAGAGGTTCGTATTGGTTTTGGCGGACGCTAAAACACAAGAATTTATCTAAGTCAAATGACTTAAGATTTTAACATAAATATTTTCTAGAGATCATATTTATAAAAATTTATTGATCAGGAGTGTTTATTATTTTTAATGACTACTCGAACCGGAGGTTCGAGGGCGCTACCGCGGTTTCTCACTTTTTTTCATAAAAAAGTTAAGTGAAATATGAAAACTATATCGAATATCATATATTTGTTATGTAAACCTGAATTCTTCAAATTCAGTTTTCCTTAATTTATAAAAAAAATATTGAATACCTTTTTAAGTAGCTTATAAATCTAAATCTTTTGTCATAATTAAATTTCTATGTTAACACTTAAAATTTTTGTATATACAGTCGTAACATTTTTTGTTTCTTTATTTATTTTTGGATTCTTATCAAATGATCCAGGAAGAAACCCTAATAAATAGTTGTTTCCCAGAAGCGTTTGCTTCTATTGACATCTATGATGTAATTAAGTGATTAACTTGGAATCAAAACTTAAACTTTTTCTCAAATAAGATAAATACTAGTTGTTTCTCAGAAGCGTTTGCTTCTGTTTACATCTATGATGTAATTCAACTAGTATTTCGATAATTTGAAATTAAACTGCAATGAAGCGGCAGCATAGCCCAGCGTTGCTGCCGTTTAGATTTAAATTTACGAATAAAAAAATGTGAAACATATTTTTAGATGGTAAAAAAATCGATAAGAGTTTTTAATAAAGTCTTGTAAATTGGTTATTTTATATGTTATAATAAATACAAAGTTTTACTATTTTTCAATTTAGATATTCGAGAAATGTCATCTCATGATCATTATTGAATTCTTTTTTTTTTATTAAGTTATTACTTAAGAAGTTTTTTTATTTCTTAAGATTTTACTTAATTTACAAATTTAAATAAGAAGGAGAAATCAAATGCCTCGATCACAACGAAATGACAATTTCATTGATAAAACCTTCACTGTTATCGCAGATATTTTAATAAAAGTTCTGCCAACATCGAATCGCGAAAAAGAAGCTTTTAGTTATTATCGCGATGGTATGTCAGCACAGTCAGAAGGGGAGTATGCAGAAGCATTACAAAATTATTATCAAGCACTTCGGTTAGAAATTGATCCTTATGATCGAAGTTATATTCTTTATAATATTGGATGTGCGACTCGAAAGAAAAAATCAATTTTTTTGTTACATTCAACTACGGCGAAGCTGCCTTCGCTACAGTTTAGGAAATGAAGTATAACAAAAAATTCATTTGAACTTCAATTTAAACAAGTTGGAAAATTATCAAATTAACGATTTGATCTAACTGATTATAGTATTGCTGTAATAGCTACGTATGGCATCTACGTATGGATCACTTCTAAAGCGATTTTTGTAAAAAAACGTGTAAAGCGAAGGACAAAGCTTTTAGACGATATTTTCTTTTTGAATTTATCATATGTGTGGTCTACAAATTATTTTTATATCAATGTATTCCAACCCATAAAAAGTTGCCAAAGAAATATGGAGTAGAATAGAAGTTCAATGCGTCGTAAATTATAATCTATGAAAATTTTTGGATTTTTTTATAAATCAATAAGAAAATGTTAATATTGTATTTTAGTTTTTGAATTACTGCAGCTTTGCTGTAGTAAGGTTCCTTAATTCTAGAATTAATATACCTTGCAGCTTAAGCTGCAGCGACATATTGATAAATTTAACAAAATTATAAACTGTTATCGAACTGCAGCGAAGCTGCAGGGGATCCGAGTTAAAGGTCGAAATATCAATATTGAATCAAATTTGTTGTTTTTTACTTATTTAAATTTTTCTAAGATCGTTGATCTAGGTCTCAATCCAAAGCCCTAGGATGCTATCATTAAGACGGTCGGCGTCAATTCTAACTAGAACATATTTCAATTATACTATAATAAGACGAGGTAAGCCCTACATAATCTCTTATTGACCATTGACCCGTTTCGGTCGGAACTGGTTGGCGTCCGCCCAATCAATGAGTAATCCAAACGTAAGGATGGAAAAATGATGTGGAGGGTAGAAGAGTCGAGAAAAAGCAAATGCTTTGCTGTAATGGTAAAGATAGAAGTTGGCAACTGCAGCGAAGCTGCAGGTCTTAGGTTTTGACATAAAGTCTTGACCCGTCCGGGTCAAAGACGTTACGTCCTTACCAAGGATATTGAATTTTTCGATAAAAAGGCTTCTGACCGAAAGGGAAGCTGACTTCTCGTGGTATTATATTTATTTTGAATTTAAAAGTTTTAAAATAAAAAAGGTTTTCAAATTATAATATAATGCTTGAGCCGAATGCGTTGAGAGGCGCACGTTCGGATCTTTGGGGAAAATGTTATAGTAATATAGATATTTTTACCCGATTAATTCATACAAGTAATGGGGAACATGGTCGAGCATTAGAGTATTATTATCAAGCATTAGAACGGAATCCGTCCTTACCACAAGCCCTAAATAACATTGCTGTTATTTTCCATTATCGAGCAGAGCAAGCTTTAGAAAATGGTCAATCGGAAATTTCGAAGATTCTTTTTCAACGTGCTGCAGATTATTGGAATGAAGCCATTCGTTTAGCTCCGACAAGTTATTTAGAGGCCCAATCATGGTTAAAGCAAAAAACGAATTAAAATAAAAAAGCGGCTTATTACTTAAAAAAAGAAATAAGTCGCATCACTTTTCAAATTATAGGAAGATTAAACATATGTCGTTGCAAAATCAAATAGATATACATGAAAAGCGAATTATAGAATCTAGTTGGCTTGTCGTTACTTGGACGTTAATTGATCCTAACGTAATTAAACTCTTGTTAATAATAGATCTAAATACGGGCGAAATTATTGATGTCTATATTTTTTCTCATAACACTCAATTTTATGAACTGGAATTTTTATCAGAAGAAGGGAGTTTTATCGAAAGACCATATAAATTAATTTTAGATTCGTATTCCAGTAATAGGCCTTACACAAACTTTTGGGGGTATTATGGTTATGATAATCGCAACCCTCAATTTCTCAATTTTGAACTTTTATATTCAACCAGAGATAGATATCGAGCCAAAGTCAATCCCGATAAGTATCCAATATTCTGTTATTATCGTTTACCAGAGTATTTTTATCAAGATACCAAAGAGAACAATCAAATTTTAAAGCAAATTTGTACTCGCAATTGGCGAAAAGATTTTATCCCCTTCGTTAAAGGTACCGAATTTCAACCAGTATTTTTTAAAAAAATGGAAACACATGTATCATCTTTTTTAAAACGCGAGTTTAAGACACAGCTTGGGTTATCCACTCTGCAGGAACAATTGAAGTTGGGAGAATTTTATGATCGTGACGATCCTGATTATATTTTGATGTTGGACCCTAAGAGAGTACGTTACGTGTTAATAAAGAGTATAGAGAACTATAATAACACTGCCATAACACAACGTTCGTCCTTTTTCCCCAACTTGAATCAATTGAGTGTTACTAATTTGACAAACGAACAAATTCAGGATTATAAAATTCATCAAGCTTTTTATTCTCACTATTTTTATAGACCTTTAACAAATGAAGAAAAACAGGATTTAAGTAACTCGACGTCATGTTCGTTTGATATTATGGATCACAATAATATTATTAAAGATCTAAACTGCAGCGAAGGCTGTTTCGGCGTCAGCGTTGCAGTTTGCCCTACAGCTGAAAAATATCAAGAAGAACCCCAATCAAAAGAGCTTCTGACAGAAACACCTCAACTCGAAAAACTCGAAAATAAAGTTCAAAAGGATGTACCTAAGTCTAAAGTTTTTAAGGCTAGTACAAGGAGTCAAGACGCACCTTCAGAATCTAAAGAATCTAATATAATAACAAGAGATCGTGATAAAAGTTTTGAGGTACAACAATTTTGTGAGAATCCTGATGTATCGGCGGTTTCACTTCCGGAATCTAAAGAATTTCCATTATCAAGTAAAATTACTCCCATTAAAGTGGATAATGATGACACAATCATTACTGATTCGACTTCTAAAATGACAGATCAAAATTCCGACGTCAATTCTCGACTTTTAGAAATTAAGAATCAAATTTCAACAATCGATGATTACTTTTTAGAAATCCACAATCGAAATTCAAAAATCGATGATTACCTTTTAAAAGTCTACAATCGAAGTTCAAAAATCGATGATCACCTTTTAGAAATCGATAATCAAATTTTAAAAATCACTGAAAAAATTCCCGAAATGAATGAATTAAAGGAGGTATTTCAACGATTATTAAAACATTTTGAAAACTTAGAAACTCGAATTCAATTAATTATTGAAGATAAAATTCAACAAATTATTGATGAAAAAATTCAACAAATTATTGATGAAAAAATTCAACAAATTATTGAAGATAAAGTTATAAGTAAAAAAGATATAAAAATCGAGATGGATTCTATAAAATTAAAAGAAAAAAGTGATTTGTTTCAACCCACCAATGCATTACAAGTATCGCCTCAAAATTTTGAAAAAGAATTAAATGAATTGAACATTCTTGTTCAAAAACAAAAAAATCAAATTCATAATTTAATGAAACAATTGAATTCTTATAAAAAATCGGAAAATTTAAAAGAATTTAAGTCACATGATAGCAAATTCGTTTTTCAATCTTTTGAAACTCACCGAAACCTGTGTTTTTTAGATTTTCGTGAATTATATACCGCTTTTCAAATTGTTGATCAAAATGGAGTTTCATCTAACTATATAAAAGCACGAATGAAAGTTTCTTTATTCTTGTTATATATTTCTGACATGACCCTTGAAGATTTATTAAAAGTAACCGCGCATCATTTACGTCAACTGTTTGAACAAAATTCAATTATTCTTCCAATAAGTTCTTCTTCTAAAGAAAAAGGTAATTCGCAAATTGAGTTTACAGATTCAATAAAAATTATAATTCAACAATTAGAAAAAGATATAAAAATACTTTTGAATGGAAAAAAAGAAACAGATTTTATAATAACACCTAAAGGAAAAACAAGTCCTTTAAAAAAATCACATTTTTCAAAAACCGTAACGAACGTTTTCAATTTAACAAGTCCTTTTTTAACGAAAAAAATAAAATAAGTTTTTATGGAACGCATATAAATTTGACTTAATTTGCGTAAAAAATTTTCGTCATTTCCTTAAAATCAATGTATTTTAAAAGTTTTTATTGAAAAAGTATCTTGATTTGAGGCGGAGTGATAAAATGTTTGTTCAACAAATTGGATATTGTCAGTGTTTTTCAATTATCTAAAATATTTAATCTTGCCCAAATTTAGAAGGAAGAGGCACCTCCCGGCAAAATTTTACGTACATTTAATTTGTAAAAAATAAAACTAACATCAAAAAAGGTTTGTTTTGGCGTCCGCCAAAACCAAACTGTTTGGTAGATGATTAAATAATCATATAATAATTTTGATTTGTGCTGGTGTCTTCCCCTATTATATCACAAAATTTTATTTTTTTGTGATTATGTTGTGATAATCACATCACATTACGATTTTATTTTTTGTGACTAATCTGTATTTCTAATAAAATGTTCTGTTAAAAATTTTTTAAAAAGTGTTCGGAGGACGACTTTGTCTCTATTCCCCCCCCCCCTTGATGACGCCTTAAAAGGAGTGGTGGAACCCGTAAGATACCCCTACTATTTTTTTACTGTTAATTTTTGCTACGCAGAGGTTTTACCTTCCAGTAAAAAAATAGTAGGGGTCATAGTATACCTAAAGTAGGGTATTAAACCCTTAATTCATATTTTCGTTTATTGGGTATTCGGGAGAGAGTACTCCCGCAAATGTCTTCAAGAAAAAGTCGAAAAAGTGTGTAAAAATGAAAAATAAAATAAAAAAGAGAAATTTTTTAAAAAATATCAAATAAGCGAGGAGGGGTTTCTCGTAAGGGGGAGTGCAAGATCGTTAATTGTCATTCCTCACCACTTGACGAAGCCCCCTACATAAAGATGAAATTATTATGTAAATATCAAGTTGTTGGTTTTAGAAGTATTCCGTTAAGTTTTGGAGTATGTTTTTTCATTTTCATTAATAAAATTTTAACGATAAAAAAAATAAAATTACAAAAAAAACCACGTTCTTAATACCTATTCGGGTTATTACAGAACATTTATTTTGTAATAATTATATTAATATACCAAACTGAAAAAGTAATATAACTAATCTATATGATATATTAAACTTTATTTTTTGTTAGTTATGCTTTTATTTCAGCTGTTTTAGTTGCTTTCGATTCTTTTGCGGAAGAGAATAAAATTTATGATGATATTTTATCATTTTATGTGATTTTTATTCGCTGCAGAAGACATCGATTCTTTATGTAGCGGGTCCAGAAGAGTTAAAAGTCTCGAGTGTGTCAAAGAATAGTCGAAAGAAATTATCTAATAGAAAAAAAGTTTGCAAAAAAAAAAGAAGTAGTTTAACAGTGTAAATATTTTTGAGGGTTGGGGTTGGAGTCCGGCGACATAAATATGGGTTCTCAACCCCTCCCTATTTTCTTTTTTACGTAATTATTATATAATTTTTTTTTAAACGATGACAGAAAGTGTATTGTTGTTGTATTCAGCATTTTCGTTTAATTTTTCAATTCGTTTTTTACGTTTTTCCTCACTTAAGTGATTAACATAAATAGCTGTTGATGAGGTTTTGGCGTGGCCGATGTCTTGTCAAACAAATTTAAGATCCCGGGTTGCTTTCCAAAGGTTTGTAATATATCCAGCTCGAAAGCTGTGACTTGTTATGTTGGGATGCCCGGGTACCTATTTTACAATTTTTTTGATAGGATTATTAATAAATTTGGTAAAGCTTTCCCTTTGAAGTGGTTGACTTGGAGTTTTAGGCGTACGCCTAAGATTCAAAAATATATGTCTTCTGAATTCGAAGAATTCAGGCATTATCTTTCGAAGATAAAAGGGTGATATCAATATCGTTTTTGATTCGATTTAGTATTGATTTTCCTTTTTTACTGAGATATGTTGCATGTTTTGGAAGTCCATTTTTTGCTCGACTAATACGTGCGCATCCAAAACATGAGTTTTTGAGGTTCGTAGGTGTTGACTTTTACGGGTGCGAAATTCGCCGACCTGAATTCCGGTAATTAATAATAAATAGTAAGCGATTCGTAGTCGTCGGTGATTTGGGGTGTTTATCTGAGATATCTGCCATTCATAGATTAAAAAAACCGTTTCTAAAGATGTGGTTAATTGTTCTAGTTGATTAGCGAAATGGTTATTATGTTGTAATAAATGGGCGTTTTGGCTGTTACGAATGTTAAAACCTAATCGTAAAAGGATTTCTTGTTGGCGTACGCCGAATAAACAACTAGTTTTTTAATTTTTTCGATTTTTGTTTCAATAGGGTCGTTTGAATTTATAATTTCATTCATTTGTTGTTTTACGTGTTGAATTGGTTGCACGTTTTCTTTTTAAACATTTTTTAAATTTTCAATTTGGTAGAAAGAATTGTATTAATCCAATCCCCGCCTCAAGAGATGACAAAAGAACCTGTTTAGAATGGTGAGTCCAAAGAGGCGGATTTAAATCAAACTTTGAGAAAGTCATTTTTCACTGAATGTCTTCGCGATTTCTTTAGTGAGAAAGATAATTAAAAATTGTTAAAATTTTTACAAACATTGATCAAAACGAGGTTTTCAAATATCATTAAAAGCGATTGTACAACGATGGTTGAGAGCATTTCTATTAACTAAATGTGGTTTTAAAAACGTCCAGAAAAGTCTGTCGTACGATAACAAATTTTGTGTAAAGAGATAATTTCATCTTTAATTGTTTGTTTGGGTTGTCACAGAATAAAGTGAAATAAATATACGTTTATTAGGCTTTTTTTGGCTTACAGGCGTAAGCCAAAACCAAGAGGAATTGTGCTAACATGTTGAAACGGGTGGATAACTGAGCCTTGGACGTAACGTCTAATTTGGGGTGTATATTATAATATCTAATACGAGATTTTCTACGTATTAAAATAAATCAATTTTTAATGTAAGACAGGAGAATAACGTCGCTGAAAAAGCCTAAACAGTTATCTAACATCAGAGAAGATTCTAAAGCTTAATCAAGAAGAGAATTATGTTTTTATTTGATTATTTGTAGGTCTTGGTTTTATGTCGCTGCAGCTTAAGCTGCGGGGTATTCCGAAAATCTACAAGAATCCGAGGGGCATTATTTACAAGTAGACAAACACGGTGAAGTTTAGGCGTACGTCATAAATTAATAGCGCTTATATTTTCAAAATCGGGGTGTGACTTTTAATTTTAAATATTTTGGCGATGTTGCCATTCTAATTTCGAATGAAGTTTTTTATGACTTATCATGCCCACTTGAAACTTATAAGTTGTTTAATATTTAAAGTGTATTATCGGTACATAAACTAAACGAGATCAATAATTTAACTTACATTAACTGCAGCTTTGGCGTACGCCGCTACAGTTAGCTGTAGGAAAATACCATGTCAATTAGATTAGAAATTTGTTATTCGAATGGATGTATAATTAAAAAAAATTTTTTATCTATAATTTTTTGTTTTATTTTATAGTTAAAAAAGGTTTCCATGCTTGACATGAGGTCTTATTATTGGGGAACGACGTAAAACGAAACAACTTCGCCAAAAGCATGGACGTAACGTCTCAGCTGCAGTCAAGGAAAAGATTATACGAACGGGATTTGAAATGAAATACTATAAAAAGTTATTCAAGAAAAAAAATATAGAGTAAAACGCGAAAAGTAATAAAATTATATATATATATATTATACACATTAAAAATTGTTAGAATTTTTCAATCTTTAAAATAAAGTAAAATTTCACTATTTTGAAAAGTTGTTTTTGCTTTTTTATAACTTTAACATTATTGATTTCAACTGTCGTTTCTTTGTAATATTTTTGATGATTATTGAGCGCTTTTCTATGACGAGAAGCGCTCAATAATAAAATTAAAACGACTTAAAGTAGTCGAGGAAAACTAGTCAAGAGGTCGTAGAGATAACGCAGGTTCATTATCACGGTCAATACCTTTTTCAAATCCAGCAGCTGCCGCACGTGCACGTCCAGCATGCCATAAGTGACCAACGAAGAAGAAGAACCCAAGAACAAAGTGTGATGTAGCTAACCAGCTTCGCGGTGATACGAAGTTTACAGCATTAATTTCAGTTGCAACACCACCAACCGAATTTAATGAACCTAATGGGGCGTGAGTCATATATTCAGCAGCACGACGTTCTTGCCAAGGCTGAATATCATTTTTAAGTTTATTTAAATCTAAACCATTTGGTCCACGAAGAGGCTCTAACCATGGACCTCGGAAATCATGAGCGTAGAAGGCCAGATCTTTTATGTGGTATATAAATAACGTACGCCAAAGAATCGTAACCTTCCCCTCCCGAACCGTACGTGCGTCTTTCAACGCATACGGCTCTCCAGTTTACTAATTTGTTGTTTTAATATATTTCCCACTATTAAATTTTAATCGAGTTAATTTTTTTCCATTATAACGACCCTTGTGAATATTATTATGACATTTTACACATACTGGAATTTGTTTACGTTTTAGTAATGAATCAAAATTAAAGTTTTTACTCTTTTTAACATGTTTAATGTGATGACTTTGAATATTTTTGTAACTTCCACAAATAACACACGGATCGTTCAATACAAAATTTGTTAAACGACAAGAGTAAACTTGAAATAAATCTCGTGTAGTCATTTCTTTTGACTTTGGTTTAAAACTTTTAAACGTTGGCATACTTGTTTTTACTATTTTACCTTGTACATTGACTTTCTGAACTGTAAGAGTTCGTCCATACTTTTTAAAAATTTGATGACACGTAGTTTTATGTTTATGTGCTAATGTTTTTGCTAATGAATAACGTAAAATGTAATCAATTTGGTGAAAAGCGTGACTATTATCACATAGGCAATAATAGTTGATTAAACCTGATCGTACCGAATTGAATTGTAGCAAAATAGTATAGTCATCAAAACTTGTCAATTTTTTGTAAGAAACAGGGAAACCTTTTTCTGTACAAAATCCTTTTTTGTAAAGACGCTTGAGCACAAGTTGTTTTGGTAAATGAAGTTTTATTTTGTGACCAGTCGTACCTTTTAAGAAATGAATTTTACTAATGGGATGCATTAGTTTTAGAATTTTAGAACGTTTTTGTAAGCGAAGCTCATATCCTAAAAATAATGTTGGAGTTTTTCTAATTTCATTGATTTGTGTTTTTTCTTCCGATAAAGTGAATTGAAGTTCATTAGCTAAAAATTCATGCATTTCGGATTCTAACCTTTTTGCTAGAGTTTTTGGACCATTGATTCCAATAATCCAATCATCGGCATAACGAACATAATAAATATGGATTTTATTACGAATTGTTAAAGGAATTTTCAATAGTTTTAATTGAGTTATTTTTAATTCCTTTAAAAGTTTATGTCGCTGCAGCAAAGCTGCAGGTTTTTGAATTGCATTTTCTATTTTATTTAACTGTTTTTTAATCCTTGTGATCTTTGTTTTCAAAGATGCAACTTTTGGATTATTGTGTTTCTTATTTTTCAGTATTTGATTTTGCGAAATTCGTAAATTAATAAATTTGTCCAATTTATCCAAATAAATATTACAAAGAATCGGAGAAATAATCGACCCTTGTGGGGTCCCAACTTTCGGGAAAACTTTTTTGTTTGTCGTTTCACACAAATAACCTGCTTTTAAAAATTTATTGATTAAACGAATAAATCGTTCATCACTGATTCGTTCGCGAAGAATTCGAATTAAGATTTTATGATTAATTCTTCCAAAACAATTTTTAATGTCACTTTTTATAATATAAGAAACACCATCGAAGTTTGTGCGGACGTAATTTAATGCAGTATGACACCCTTTCCCAATACGAAATCCGTGTGAGTTGGAATCAAATGAGTCATCAAAGACGGCATTTAGAATCATACGAATAATCTCTTGAATTAGTTTTTCCGTGGGTCCTTGTATAACAATTGGACGTTTTGTACCATTTGGTTTAGGTATTTGTTTTAACCGATAAAGTTTTGGTTGAAAACTTTCATCACGAAGAGAACCAATGATTTTACTGACGCGTGTATACGAGAAGCCGTCCAATGTTTCAAATTCCGTGGCTGGTGTTAAGGCTCCTACATTATTTTTAAGTTTGTTAAAAGCAATAATATATAACTCTTGTTTAAAGAATAATCGGTATAAGTCTTTGTTGACAAATTTTTTATTCTTCATATTTAAAACTCGAATTTGTTCTAATCGTTGTAGAACTTTTGTATCATCCGATACGTTCGTGAAAAAGCTTTGTTTCATTTGATACGTTGAATAGAACTTGTAAACTTGTCTTGCACTTAGAAATAAATTTCTATTTCAAGACTCTCCTGCCGGATTAATATTATTTCATCCATAATCCTTATACTTTAACCAAATTCCGACTAGAACAGGTTAGCTTTCAGATTGAATTTAGCAATTTCTTGCCTTAGACAGCACAGTTGATTTAATCTAAGCCCGCTATGTATTACTTAGGTCCCCAACTCATCTCTTTATGATTGAAGTTCTTCAACCTAACATTGTTCATTCTCTTATACTAACCTTTTGGGATTGAAAGTATAGAACAATTATGACTTTTCCCACCAAGTCATAGGGTATGCGATTCCCGTCTCGAGATTTGGATTTAAGCAGTATAGCTTTAACCATATAATACTTTACCCTTGCAAGCGAAGTCACTTAGGTGTTTAATGAATCGCTCACTTTTAACAACATGCTATTGTCCCCTTACAGGTTTCCCTATAAAAGTAAGTTGTTGGGTTTACTATCATTGAGAATAGATAGAGAAAGATTTGCACTTTCTAAGGACATAAGATTTAGTCAACTCGCAACCAAAAACGCATTGTTTCACCACCAAAGATGATTTCACCTGTAGGTGATCTCATTAAATATTTACCTAGCATATGTGTTCAGGTAAGTCGTAAATTTACCTCGCAAATTATATTATTTGCAGCTTTAAGTTTCCTTAAAGATCAGACTATATCTTGCTCATCTTCAAATTCGTTTTGCGTAAGCCGAAAATTATTAGAGACGAGCTTTTATTATTTCGAGTACAACGATTTCATACTCTACTCCCTTTCAGGATAGTCGTTAGACCTGTCAAATTCATCAAAATATTTATAATCAGGAAATTTCTTCGATATTATTCGATTTTTTATTGTTGAGTGATTAACGTGAAATACTTTAGCTGCTTCGTTTAAACTATTATAAATAATTCCGTTAATTTGACAACGACGTGATTTATTAAATTTATATTTTATTTTTGAATCTTGTTTTATAAATTTATAATGCATATTTGTTTTATCTAAACATTTTCTAACTAAATTTGTTCTTGATTCATTAAGCTGTTTTGCAGCTTTGTTTAAACTAGAATAAATTTGATTGTTAACGTTAATACTACGAGCTGAAAAAGATTCTGTTATATAAATTTTATTATAACTGTTTTTTTTTGGAATTTGTTTAATTAATAAAATTTCTTGTTTTTGTCTAAAATTGTCATCATTATATTTTAAACCAAATTTTAGAACTTCAAATTTAAAATATTCTTTACCAAATCTATTACAATCTTTTTGTAATTTAAAACAGTCATGTCTATTTTTATCTAAATTATCTGCATGTCTGCCAAGTCTACTTAAAAGATTAGTAGATTGTCCAATATAAATTTTACTATTTTTTAAACAAGTGATTTTATATAAACCTGGATTAAATAAAACAGAAATATCCATTTCAAAAAATGCTCCAAAACTCTCCTGAAGTTTTTGCGTACGCCAAGGACGAGACGTCCATAACTTATTGAGTACAATATGAAATAAAAAGAATGAATTTGTTTGGTACGGGATTCTCATATGCAGAACTAAAAAATTCACTTAGATATTCCCCGTTTAAATAAAAGTAGTGTAAGATGTTACCACCTTATCGAGCCGTAAAACCCGTAGGACCTTGAGCTGATGCAATGTTTGCACCAAGTCGTTGGTCACGTACTAAGAACGTGAAAGCTTGTGATTGAGAAGCTTCTGGCATATATGTTCAGAAGAGTCGTGACATCTTCCCGATTAGTTTAAGCAATAAAATCAAGTATGAAATGAATTTTTATTGTTAAAAACTTTTCCGCTTTATATTTCTATAAAGATCAGACTATATCTTACTTCTTTACTACAATTAAAAAGAAGTCTCTACTGTTTCGAATACAACGATTTCGTATTCTATTTCTATAAAAAAATAGTCGTTCGACCGATTATTGAATAAAAAAACATTGGGTATGAACTTTCAAGTTTTTTTGTCTTTAAAATTACGTTAATTAAATAAGTTAGTTTAAAAAACTTTTTAACGTTCGATTTGACCTTAAATCATTTTATTTAAGTTAGGAATTACGGGTTTTTTTATTAAAGAAAATAACAATCTGAAAAATGTTTTGATAAACAACGTTTTTTTACTGTATAAAAATGCATTTTTTGATCACGAGCTGCTTCATAGCACTTCTTTTCGAATGACGAGTTTCATCAAAAATTGTTTCATAATAAAAATATGTGGAATTTTTAGGATCATCGCATTTACGAGTTATATTGGTACGAGATTCTTTTAAAATTTTCGCAGCTTGACGTAGACTTGGATATAATTTACCTCGAATTTTTATTGAGCGCCGATAACTTTCCCATTTTTTATTTTGAGGCAAATTATATACGCGTTGTTGACCAAAATTTTTTATATAGTTTTGTATTATAAGTTTTTCAGAGTTAGTTCGTTTTTGTTTATTTACAAAATCTTTCCCATAATACAATGGTTGAAACCGAAAAAATTTGAAACCCTGAATTCTTCGAATTCAGTTAAATACGTATTAAAATCGGTTTGCAAAATTTTACATTCATGTTTGTTATTAATTAAATTAACCGCATGTTTCCCGAGACGATTTAAAATATTGGTTGTTTGCCCGATATAAAATTTATTTGTACGTGTACACGTTATTATATAAATACCGGGTTGAGCAAAACAACTTAAATCAAATAATTTGGTTTTTTTATTAATCGAAGATTCGAGTTTGTTCATTTTTTTACGAGTTTTTATATCATCATTCCGTTTTTGAGTGAAAGTAAAATCCGTGAACTTAAATCATTTTGCGTCTGCCGATTTAAGTAATCCTTAACTCATTTATTTATTCAATATTTGGTACGGAATTGTCTTAGTTGAATAAAAAAAGGCATGTCGCCGCAGGATTCGACAACCTGTTTCTTGTCGTTGAACACTCAAGATTAAACGTAAACTTCACTGTAGTTTAAGCATGGACGTAACGTCTTTGGCTAGACTAAGTTTTTCCTATTTAAATGAATGTTACAGATTAGTTACAATACCTTTTTTTTAATTTATTTCAACCATAGAAGTCCTCCGTTTAAGTAGAGTTTAACACTATAGATTCCGTTAATTCGAGAATAAATACAACATTGGACGTAACGTCCATGACTTATTTATTTTAAATCAAAACTTTGGATAAAAATTCTTGATTTTGGCGTATGCCAAAAAAAGGCGGACGCCAAAAGAAACAAAATTATTAAGAAATCGTATGAGTGGAGCCGAAAATAATCAACCCGTAGGACCATAAAATTCACTAGGATATGCAGTATTGTTAAACCAACCCATACAACAAGCAGTAAAGCCCATTGTAGCAATTGCACCAAGACTGTAAGAAAGGTAGGCTTCACCAGACCAAACAAAAGCACGACGAGCCCAAGCCCATGGTTTTGTAAGAATGTGCCAAATACCACCTAGAATTTCTAAAGTACCAATCCAAATATGACCACCAATAATATCTTCCATATTATCAACACTACAAATCCATCCATCGCCCCCAAAAGGAGATTTTAGAATATAACCAAAGATAACCCCTGGGTTAATTGTAGGGTTTGTGATAGTACGAACGTCTCCACCACCAGCGGCCCAAGTATCATAGACACCACCAAAATACATAGCTTTCCATACTAAGAGCCATGCCCCTATACCTAAAATAATTAGGTGGATACCTAAGATAGTAGTCATTTTATTTTTATCTTTCCAAACATAACCAAAGAATGGGAAAGATTCTTCTAATGTTTCAGGTCCAATAAGTGAATGATATACACCACCAAAACCTAAAACAGCAGAAGAAATCAGGTGAAGAACACCTGAAACAAAATATGGGAATGTGTCAAGAACTTCACCGCCTGGGCCAACACCATAACCAAGAGTAGCAAGGTGTGGTAATAAAATTAAACCTTGTTCATACATTGGTTTTTCAGGAACAAAGTGAGCTACTTCAAACAGGTTCATAGCACCTGCCCAAAAAACAATAAGACCAGCATGAGCAACGTGTGCACCTAGTAATTTACCAGAAAGATTAATTAAACGTGCATTACCAGACCACCAAGCGAATCCTGTTGATTCTTGATCACGACCACCAACAGTTAAAGTACCATTAAAGAGCGTTTCCACGTGGTAATACCTCCTCTGGGAATACTAGTTTTTCATGTGGTTGGTCTTGAGCCGCCATCCACGCACGAATACCTTCATTTAAAAGAATATTTTTTGTATAGAATGTTTCAAATTCCGGATCTTCGGCTGCACGAATTTCTTGAGAAACGAAATCATATGCTCGTAAGTTTAAAGCTAATCCAACAACACCAATGGCACTCATCCATAAACCAGTTACTGGTACAAATAACATGAAGAAGTGTAACCAACGTTTGTTCGAGAAAGCAACACCAAAAATTTGAGACCAGAATCTATTCGCTGTAACCATCGAATATGTTTCTTCTGCCTGTGTTGGATTGAAGGCACGGAATGTGTTTGCACCGTCACCATCTTCAAATAATGTGTTTTCTACAGTTGCACCGTGGATCGCACATAATAAAGCTGCACCAAGAACACCCGCAACACCCATCATATGGAAAGGGTTTAACGTCCAGTTATGAAATCCTTGGAAAAATAAAATAAAACGGAAAATTGCAGCAACACCAAAACTTGGTGCAAAGAACCAACCAGCTTGACCTAAAGGATAAATTAGGAAAACAGAAACGAAAACTGAAATTGGAGCTGAGAAAGCAATGGCGTTGTAAGGACGTAGTTTAACAGATCTTGCAATTTCGAATTGACGTAACATGAAAGCAATAAGGGAAAAAGCTCCATGTAGTGCAATGAAAGTCCATAGTCCCCCAAGTTGGCACCAACGTGTAAAATCACCTTGTGCTTCAGGACCCCATAATAAAAGTAGAGAGTGACCCATACTGTTAGGTGGAGTTGAAACGGCAGCTGTTAAGAAGTTACAACCTTCAAGATATGAACTAGCTAAACCATGAGTATACCACGAAGTTACGAAAGTCGTTCCTGTTAACCACCCACCTAATGCAAAATACGCACATGGGAATAGTAATAAGCCCGACCAACCAATAAAAACGAAACGATCACGACGTAACCAGTCATCTAACAGGTCAAACCAACTACGTTTTTGTTCAGATTTACCAATTGCAATAGTCATGTATTTCTAAAAATTTTTTATAAAATTACCTAAAAAGGTTTCTTTCAATTCATATCACCCATTTTAAAAGGTACCGTTTTTATCTTACTTTAGAAAGAAAGAGAAGCCTGTTTTAACTGCAGTTTTACTGCCGTTAAAAACCTTAATTGAAAAAATTAAGTGAGACATTCTTTAAGAATCAATATGAAAAATTCTTAAATATATTTCCTTTTTTTTTATAAATTAGGTTAATATGTAAATATATTCCCGCTTTAGCGATGTTTTTTTTTTGTTTTATTTTTAATCTGCGGGTCGTCGTTGACACTCAAATTCTTAACTCGAGTGGTCTAAGGGCTTGTCGCTGCTAAACTGCATTATACTTTTAAATAAAACAAAAATTTTAACGATTCGATATTAGCAGGTGAAATATTAATCAACCTCAAAGAATTAGTCTCAAAATGTTCCTCGAATTGCAGTTAAGGAGACATTATTTCTTTGATTTTAATTTCAATGGCGACGCCATCGAAGAATAAGACCTGAATTTTCCGAATTCTGAAAGACTTAAAAATCGGCGGACGCCAAAAAAACTTAAGTCAAATACATTTAAAATGCAAATTTTATTTTATTATATAAATATTTTAAACCTAAATTCACTTGGCTTTTTAAATTGGTAGTTTCTTGTTGTTAAATTGTTCTTATGTCAACAGAAGCAAACGCTTATGGGATTCGACAATTTTTAATTTTATAATTTTATCTGCAGCTTCGCTGCAGAAGACAATGATCTTATTATTACAAGGCGACGCCATCCGGGGAGAAACGAATTATCCAAATTTTTTTAAGATATAAACAAACGAAAAATGGTGCGAAGCATATCTTTGGCAGCAGCGAAGCTGCTGGTATAACATTTCCGTTACGTCCATGCCTTAATGTTGACAAAAAAAAATGCTTCTGACTTTTGTTTACGATTTTACGCGGTGTTTTTAGTTCAGAATATTGAGGCAGGCGCTTCGTAGAACTCTGCGGAAAGTGTTGTGAGAATCGGATCCTGGCCCGGCAAAAGTCTGCCCAAAGACTCTTTGTCTTCGGGCGTACGCCGAATTCGAAGAATTCAGGATAAAAGATGATAAAACGCCGTCGATCGTGTATATTAGACCTCGGACATCGTCCAGACTAGGCGCCAAGTATGAAATTATCTCGCTGTGATTCTCCTGAACTAACAAAGGTAAATCATCCAGATTTAACTGGAGAGAGTCTCCTTTTACTTTTATTATAGAGCTGTCTTCTAAGATTCGGGTCGTTTCCCCTTTTATTTCTTCCACCACATTTTTTGTGTTACTGCAGCTGAGACATAGGAGAGGCAGAACGGACCCCTCTCCCAGTTACAAAATAATGTACCCCCTTTTTCGTGCTGCGGAGTTTTGAGTCAGCGGAGAATCCTTTCTCATACCATTAATTATTTGTCAGGGGAGAAACTAGCCACGCCCCATTGCTCACGCTCACCCCTCGGCAGCTATTTCCATTATATCACCATGTTGCGAGGGTCCGAAAGTATTCGTGACATGAAGGTGGAGCTATGCGATTGACTTTTAAAAGAGAGATCCTCTTTTTGATTACCGTATGTTATTCTTCCATTTTTCTGTTTTTCTTTTTTTACACTGTTACGACTTTTGTGCGGAACCGTTTTCCGGGGCATTTCGGGCGTACGCCCGAAACGACCAGTAAATTAAAGGATAAAACAGCACCTTTCACCCTACTCCAAACCCACTACAGACCCTACTATTTTTTCATGGAAACTTTCCGTTTTTTTTACCCGAAGAAGAATTAGTGAAGGTTGACACAGCTATAGAAGAACTAAAAAAACAGTTGGGTATACTAGAAGGACAACTCGAAGAATTAATTCGAGAGAATGGAGGACTTCAAAGAGGTCTTAATAATATTCTAAAAGAAACTATGTCTTCAGGCGTACGCCAAATTCGAGTAGTTCAACAAATGGTTTAGTTTGTGAGACATGGACCATTCTAGAATGGTATGAATTATTCGGGGGAAGATGTGTGAAACTTGTCATTTTGACGTTGTTTTATTTTTATTAATGACAAACATTCCCACGTTTAATTAACGTTTTTTTACGTCCTGCCTTACTTAAAGAAATTATATTTATGGGACTTTACAATTATGAAAACATCATTAAACAAAAAGGTGTCCTTATCTGACATACCTTGCGAGGAGACGTTACGTCCATGCTTGAACAAATTTTTGTGTGCGGAAGATTAGGCTTAGACGTAACGTCTTTCAGAATGCTTTTCGGTGATCGACATTTAGACTCGATTACTGCCTTAATCCTTTGGTACACTGAGAATGTGGAAGAATCGCCAGGGAACAAATTGGCTATCGGGAGTCTTCATGTCTCCTGCAGCTTCGACGAAGGCATGCATGGACGTTATGTCTCAGCTGCAGTGAGCGTATTTCAGTTATCAAAGTTGGTGTAAAAAAAAAGAGGTGTCACCAATTTCTTAGAAATATTTCACGAAAGCTCTTATGTTAGTTTCGAACGACGTGATGTACGATACGAAGAGATCCGTCAAAGCTGACAAAATTCGAAATAACCGGGTGTCTTTCATTACGAACTTACGATTAAAAGACGGCTCATAATACATTAATGAAAAAAGGTGCCCCCCTATTTTTTTACAGGTAGGGCACCATAAAATATCATAAAAAAACATGGCATATGAATCAAATCATAGCACAGAACTGGAATCGACTCTTACTATTGACAGAACCGTAACACCTGATTCCTGCAAATTCTTCAGATCATAAGTTAGATTTGAATCGTGGGAGAATTTGCGGTTTCATAAAAATCTTAAATATCTTTTATTAACTCAAGATAACCTAAAATTAAAAATTCTAGGTCGCTGCAGCCAAGCCCCAGGAATCACGAGGTTCCACTTGAGTTAAACGTAAACGGCTTACTGCAGTTTAGCGAAGCTGCAACTATTTAATATTTAAAATTCAGTTTTGGCTTCCACCAAAACCAATTATACTAAATTAGGGATCATTCCAAATTTTTTAAACGGAGCATCTTTATAAATGGTTAAAGTTTCAGATAAGGCTTGCTTTAAAAATGAACGTGGAACAATTAAATCTAATAAGCCGTGATAAAGCAGATATTCGGCTGTTTGAAAATCTTTTGGTAATTCTTCATTTAAAGTTTGTTCAATCACACGTCGACCTGCAAAACCGATAAGTGCTTTGGGTTCAGCTAAAATCAAATCTCCTAACATAGCAAAACTCGCTGTTACACCTCCAGTTGTTGGGGATGTTAAAACTGATATATAAAGTAAATTTGCACATGACTGATGAACATATAGTGCTGCAGAGATTTTCGCCATTTGCATCAAACTTAAAATGTTAGAGTCGACGCGACTGTTGCCAGGAAACGCCTCTCTTCCGAAACCGTACGTGAGAGTTTCCACCTCATACGGCTACTCAATTTGCATATTTTTTTCAATAGAGCTTTTAAAAAGTTCAAACGGATCGTTAAAAAAAATATTTTTTTTATTACTTCGAAACGTAAGAAGTTTGTATCGAAAATTGTTTTGAATTCAACACACATTGTCGCTGCAGGAATTCCGTTTTAGCTCTTTGCAAATTGCGGTTTACGTCTGCATATCCTGGGCATTACCCCATCCCTTTTTCGGCATTACCTGTTCATTCAGGTTAGGCTTTTGCTTCTTAAACCATCCTACCCAAAATATTTCTAAGGTTGGCACCATCCTAAACGAGAGCTTCGTTGCAGTTGAGCTGTAGCTAAACTAGGAAGAATATTTTGGGTTACTTCGTTCCCTTTACCCATTTTAATCTTTTAGGCTCTACCTATCAGCCGGGGATCTGGATGACACGACACGTGCGAAGAACTCACGTGTTTCCTACCCTGTAATTCTTTTTTACATGGCGTTTCCTCAGGAAATAGAATCCCAGAAGCGTTTGTTTCTGTTGACATTCTTGATCGAGGTGATGCTTTGTTTCGCCATTGTCTGCTAACGACTGGTCTACAGTAGTTTGTTTGCTCTAGCCATGAGATACCTGCTTACGGCGAGTGTTTTTAGCTATTATCACTTTGAAACCGTGTTCATCCCCGCTTTTATTCAAGATTTGCCAAATCCGGAATAAGGGGCAACCAATTTAAGAATGTTAATTCCCAGGCGTACGCCAAGCGTTTGCTTCTGTTGACATCTTTTTTTTGGTTGATTATGTGCTTTCAAGCCCGCGTCAGGCCGGGAGGATTTCCACCTCCATGGGTAAAGAGTTAGAAACTTGTTTTTTTTTGAACTTGAATCGAAGGTTCGAGTCCAAGAAGTTTCCCTAACGTGCTTTCAAACGAGTTTTCACTTGTTTATCCTAAACTGCAATTTAAGCATTTTGGAAATCGTGGAAATTCGGAGTAAATTTAGTTAGAACGAATCGCACCCCTTCTTGCATACGTGCTCCGCCTGAAGCACAAATTAAAATTAAGGTTAACCCTTTTTGAGTAGCATATTCAATTAAACGGGTAATCTTTTCACCTACAACAGAGCCCATACTACCACCCATAAAATTAAAATCCATAACTCCTAAAGCAATAGGAATACCATCTAATAATCCTGTTCCTGTCTGAACGGCGTCTTGGAGACCTGTACGTTCTTGAGCCATCTTTAAACGCTCTGTATAATTTTTTTGATCTCGAAATTGGAGTGGATCACATGGTGAAAGAGTTTCATTAAAAGGTTTCCATGTATTTGAATCAATTAGAGAATCAATTCTTTCTTGGCTGCTCATTTGGAGGTGATAACCACATTCTAAACACACACGTTGGTGTTCTTTTAAACGTTTAATATAAAGAATAGCTCCACAATTTTCACATCGTGTCCACAATCCTTGACTTACATCGGATTGTTGATGATCTACTCTCATATTCATAAGTTTTAATTTTCTTCGATCTTCAATCCAAGCTAAAATCGACATATATCATATTCCTTTTATAAAATAATTTAAATTTTTAACTTCATATCCCATGAAGTTAAAAATATTGCAAAAAAAAAAAATGAATCAGAAAAAACAATCGAGTGGCTCTACTCAAGTTTTCAAATCGAATGACTAGAGTATAACTTGAGCTTAACTTTAAAGATGCTTATTGTATACTGGCGGACGTCAAACTGTAATTTAATGCTTTATTCAATTCATGTTGACATGAAGTTAATAAATCCTTGACTGCAGTTGCTGTGTTGTTCTGTGTTGGCGTACGCGTTGCCAAGTAATAAGACGTTAATTCGAACTCGCGACTTGATCAACTAAACCATATTGTTCTGCTTCTTTTGCTGACATAAATTGGTCTCGATCCATATCTCGAGAAATTCGACTTAAGGGTTGGTTCGTTCTTTGAGCATAAATTTGACCAACTTGTCTACGTATTCTCATAACTTCTTCAGATTCAGAAAAAACTTCCGAGGCTTGCCCTTGGCTACCCCCTTCGGGTTGATGGATCATAATTCGGGAATGTGGAAAAGCAATTCTTTTCCCACTTGTTCCACCCGCCAAGACAAAAGAAGACATCGAAGCAGCTGTTCCTACACAAATAGTAGTGACATCGGCTTGAATAAAATTCATCGTATCATAAACCGCAATACCACAAGTTACCGATCCACCAGGTGAATTAATATAAATGTATAAATCTTTGGATTGATCTTCTGCATTTAAATAAAACATAATTCCAATGAGTTGATTTGATAATTCATCATCTAAATCTTGACATAAAAATAAAAATCTTTCCCGATATAGCCGATTATAAAGATCAATCCATTGAGCCGTCGGCTCACCGGGTAATCTAAATGGGACTTTTGGAACTCCAATAGGCATAATGAATTCCCTTCATATTATATATATTTTTTATTCTGCAGCTTCGCTGCAGAAGGCATATAAAATTTTTTAAAGTTGAAATTTCTAACTTTTGCGAAAATGCGCAACTAAACGACAGCTTCGATGCAGTTTAACCACATTAAAAATTCAATTAAATTTAAAAAATATTTCTTAGAAAAATATTTGAAACTGCAGCTGAGACATGACGTCCCCTGCAGCTTCGCTGCAGTTCGAGACGTTACGTCCTGGACGTAACGTCCATGCATGCCTTTGGTGAAGCCTTAGTTTAGTTAAGTTGTACTTAATTCGACCCGGCTGGGTCGAAATAATAGAAAATAAATAATCTTGTTTAACTGAATTCGAAGAATTCAGGAATAAATCATTTGCATGATTTTGCTACAATTCTTTTATATGATTCAAATTACTTTTTATTTTAAGCTAAAATTGGGGGTTTGACAACAGTTAAAATTTTTGATTAAATGTCTTTATTAAGAAGTGGACCCTTGAACTGCAGCTGAGCCTTCGGCAAAACTGCAGTTAATCAAACTTCAAGCTACAGATTATTTAATCTTAACGGGCTGTTAGATACATTACCTACGCCAAAAAATCGCATAGACAGCCTCTTATAAAACCGATATAATAAAATAGACAGAAAATATATATAAATTTAAGCTTAAACAATAAATCATTTGCATGATTTTCAATATTTATGTCGAAAGTTTTTAAAAAACTGAAGTATGTTTAAAGAAATTTTTTTCACTTCTTGGTCAAAGACGTGAACCGTCGGCCACGCCAGCTTCACTGAGTAAAAGGTTTTTCCATCGGAATCAACCGGAATGGGGTTTTTTAATGGCATACGCCAAGGACATGTCTCCTGCAGCTTCGCCGAAGGCATGCATGGACGTAACGTCGACGTGACGTCTCGGCTGCAGTAAAATTGTCATTTTTTTTTCTTTAATTTTAAAGTTTTATTTCAATGTGAGGCTTAAATTTTATGATACAAAATAATTCTAATTTAGTTCCTAAAAATTTTGGGAACTCTATAAAAACTGATAAAATAGCATCTTTCAAATTAAATCAATCTTGGTCAAATTTCACAGTCACCCGTTTATTTTCAAAAAAAAAGTTTATATATCAAAAAACAATACCTTATTTTTTAAATATTCAACAGAAAAGCTTTATTCAATTTTTAAAAAAAGGTCTTATTGAAGAAATGTCGAAACGAATTATAAGTCCAAGAAAAGATCTTGAACTTGTTTTTTTTGCCAAATTTTTTAAATTAGCACCACCAGATTTTACTGCTCAAAAATCTATATTAAAATCAAGAACATTTTCTTCAAAATTATATATACCAGTACAATTAACTAACAAAATAACGGGAACTTATAAAGTTCATTGGGTTTTAATAAGTCATTTACCATTAATGACCAAACGAGGCCATTTTATTATAAATGGGTCTCCGCGGGTAATTTTGAATCAAATGCTTCGTAGCCCGGGTGTCTATTTTCAAAAAAAGACAACAGTTGAAGAATCAGAAATTTCAATTTATTATGCCGATTTAATTTCGGCACGTGGGGCATGGTTACGTATTGAAATTGATGAAAATAAAAAAATGTGGGCACGAATGAAGAAAATTCCAAAAATACCTATTTTAGTTTTTCTTCAAGCTATGGGTTTAGACTTTTTGACTGTACTAAAAACAATCGACTTTAAAGAATTTTTTCTGCAATGTTCACATGAAAATCAATTTGATATTTCTACAGAAGGTTATTCTGCAGCTTCTCTGCAGAATGATTTTGATTTATTAAAAAAATTGATTTATCGAAAATTTAAAAGTAATCAAACTTATAATTTAGGTGAACTCGGAAGATTGCGATTAAATCAAAAATTGGGTTTACTTATCCCATTATCTCAAACTACATTAACAGCGCAAGATGTTTTATTAATAACAAATAATTTAATTAATTTATACCATGGTATTGGCGAAATTGATGATATTGATAATTTAAAAAATCGTCGTGTAAAAACATCTGGCGAATTTTTGCAAAATCAATTTAATTTAGGATTTCTTCGTTTAGAAAAAATCGTTCGAGAAAAATTAAAAAATTCGCTTTTATCAATGACAACTTCTCAATTAGGACTCAAAACCTTAGTTCACACAAAACCGATTAATGGAGCAGTACGTGAATTTTTCGCTTCAAGCCCCCTATCTCAATTTATGGATCAAACAAATCCATTGGCTGAAATGACGCATAAAAGAAGATTAAGTTCTCTAGGTCCAGGCGGTGTAAGTCGTGATACAGCAGGAATGGCGATTCGGGGAATTCATCCAACTCATTATGGCCGAATTTGCCCAATTGAAACCCCAGAGGGGAAAAATGCGGGGTTAGTTAATTCGTTAACAATTTATTCAAAATTGAATTTACATGGTTTTTTAGAAACACCGTTTTTGAACGTAAATAAAGGTAAAGTCCAAACAAAACTTGGAGCCCACTTTTTTTCAGCACATCAAGAAGAAAACCTATGTATTGCTCCGGGTGATCTTTACCGTACTCGTCTTGGTTTTTTACCAAAATATCCTTTACCAAATAATAAATTTCGTCGAAGTTTTCGAAATGAAATCCAATTTTTAGGTTTTTCTCCTCTTCAAATGATTTCTTTAGCTACTTCATTGATTCCATTTTTAGAACATAATGATGCCAATCGGGCATTAATGGGATCAAATATGCAACGCCAGGCTGTGCCATTAATGTGCCCGGAAAATCCACAAGTTTCGACAGGTTTGGAAGCTCGAGTAGCTGGAGATTCAGGTCGCAATGCTCAAGCAAAAACAAGTGGTCGAGTTTCATATGTAAGTGGAAATGAAATTGTATTATATGCTTCGCAAAATCAAAATTTAAAAAATAAAAATAATAAATTTCATCAAAAACTGCATCGAAGTTCTCGTTTACATTTTCCAAGTGAGTTAATTAATAAAAAGAGAAAATATTTGAATAATTTTTCACAGTCTTTAACGGCAGCTTCGCCGATTCAAATAAAATTGGGCGTACGCAAAAGACGTTACGCCCATGATCGAGTGATTTGCAAAAATGGGTTAAATTTGAATTCATTAAAAAATTATTTATTTTTACAAGAAATCACTTTTGATAAAAATAAATCAGAAAATTTATTCGATGTGAAAAATAATAAAAAATCAAACAGATTAAAAAAATTACAGCAATATTTGTCGCTGCAGCTTAACTGCAGGGAATATGATCCATTCAAAAAAAACCAAAATCGTCTGCTTTCTGAATTCTTTGAATTCAGAAAATCGCAACTTTTGGAAAAATTAAAATTATCGAATTTAAACCAGCAGCCCAGCTGTAGCGACATTTATTCAAAATTGTTTAATCAAAAACACATTATCTATGGCAAAAAAGCAGAAGCACATTTTTCTTTTTTTCCAAACATACAAAAAAAAGACCATGAAGCTGCAGTTCCAACTGCAGCTCGTCCGAAATTGCATTTGCCTCGGCGTACGCCAAAATTAACAAATAAAATTACTTCTAAATTGGAATATCTGGATGAACAAAAAAGATCTCAATTTATTCCTCTCCATCCCTTTCGATATTTATTACACGGTTTTCTCAGATCAAATCAAGATACTTATTTAACGCAACGTCCTGGAGTTGAAGAAGGCGATTGGGTTCAAGAAGGAGATTTATTAACAGATGGTTCAGCAAGTAAAAGTGGGGAACTGTCTTTAGGTAAAAATATTATGATAGCATATATGCCTTGGGAAGGATATAATTTTGAAGATGCTATTTTAATTAATCAAAGACTCGTTGACGAAGATATTTATACATCAATACATATAGAAAAATATGAAGTTACTGTTCGAGAAACTAAATATGGTGTTGAACAATTGACAAATCAAATCCCCGAAGAATCGAATGTCAATCATCTTCTTCCTACCGGTTTAATTAAATTAGGCTCTTATGTTAAAGAAGGTGACATTCTTGTAGGAAAAGTGGCTCCTATGCCACCCAAACCTCTTTCACCACATGAAAAATTACTTTATGATATTGTGGGAAAAAAAATATCAACAACAAGAGATACATCATTAAGAGCCCCACGAGGTGTTCATGGAAAGGTCATTCATATAGAAATTGTAAATGATGAAAAAAATCGGATTCAAATTTATATTGCTGAACAAAGACGAATAAATGTTGGTGATAAAATGGCAGGACGTCATGGAAATAAAGGAATTGTTTCAAATATTTTACCTCGACAAGATATGCCTTATTTACCAGATGGGACTTCCATTGACATGGTTTTAAATCCGTTAGGGGTCCCTTCTCGTATGAATGTAGGGCAAATTTATGAATGTTTATTAGGATTGGCAGGACGTTATTTAAATCAAAACTTCCAAGTTCGTCCTTTTGATGAACTTTATGGACCGGAAGCTTCACGAAGTGTAGTATATTCGAAACTTTATGAAACAAGATTAAAGACGGGGCAAAAATGGCTTTTTGATCCTAATTTTCCAGGTAAAACCCATTTATTTGATGGAAGAACTGGTGAATGTTTCGATCAACCTGTGACTGTTGGGCAAGCTTACATGTTAAAATTAATTCATTTAGTTGATGAAAAAATTCATGCCAGATCCACAGGTCCTTATTCATTAATCACCCAACAACCACTTCGAGGTCGATCTCAACACGGAGGTCAAAGACTTGGTGAAATGGAAGTATGGGCCCTTCAAGGGTTTGGCGCCGCTTATATTCTTCAAGAATTATTAACAGTTAAATCGGATGATATGCGAGGACGCCATCAAGTCATGCGTAGTATTTTAACTAATGATTCATTCATTCTTGGGGCACCTGAATCTTTCAAAGTTTTAATTCGAGAACTTCAATCTTTATGTTTAGATATTGGTGTTTATTATATAGATTCGACAGGAAGACGACGACAAATGGAGAAATTGTTTATGTCTTAGTGATTTACATACTTAGAAAATTGCAATGCAGCTGCAGTTTCTGGATTTTTTAAAAAATGACTTTTTCGCTGTAGGTTTAACTGCAGCTTTGCTGCAGGAAGGAAAAAAAACGTGAAAAAAACGAATATAGAATCTTTAGGTGTTGGTTTAGCTTCTCCTGAACAAATTCGTCAATGGGCTGAACGTGTTTTACCTAATGGTAAAGTTGTAGGTCAAGTAATGAATGCTCAAACAGTAAATTATAAAACTCTCCGACCAGAACGAGGAGGTTTGTTTTGTGAACGTATTTTCGGTCCCGTTAAAGATTATGAATGTGCCTGTGGTAAAATTAAGCCAAAATCGAAACAAAAATTTTGTTTTGAATGTGAAGTAGAATCGATATCTTCACGAGTTCGACGATATCGTTTGGGTTATATTCGTCTTTCTTCACCGATTGCTCACATTTGGTATTTTAAAGGAAATCCGAGTTATATTTCAACATTACTAAATTTACCAACTAAACAAGTCGAAGCTGTTATTTATTGTACTAAGAATCTTTCAATGCAAATTGGTTCAGATTATTATTATCATGAACAAATTGAAAATAATCAAAATGAAAATTCTCAAAAAATGACACTGGGTAAACGTAAACGACAGCGACATACAATCTCATTAAAATCAGAATCAAGGTCTGCAAACGGGTCAGTAGGTGCGCGCCAAACAATAGGTCTTATGTATTCTGCAGCTTCGCTGCAGAAGAATTCCTCATTATCGCTGGATTCGAGTACTAGGCACCTGCAGTGCAGCTGCAGTAAAAACAATTATTATACGATTTCTCAGAATTTTTATTGGGATTCTCATGAAGATTGGAAAGCATTTCTTAATTATATGACAGAAAAACCTCAAACTCATGACATTCCAATTTCTTTTTATAATTGTAAAAATAGTGAAAATCAACGAATTCAACCTACTAATATTCCTTTAACAGGAGGCGGAGCAATTCAAAATCTTATTTCAAATTTTAATGGAAAAGATTTGCGATTATTTATTGAAACTATGGATCAACTTTTAATGGAATATAATCAAGATATTAAAGATCTTGAAGAATTAATGGAATCGGGCTTTTTTCAACCAGGCGATAAATTTTTTTATAAATTATATGAAGCAAGACAAGGTTTATGTTTTCATAGACGAAAACTTGTTCGTCGCCTGAAATTTTTGAAATTTTTTCATAAAAGTCAAACTCAACCCGAATGGATGATTCTTTCGGCACTTCCAGTTTTACCTCCAGATTTACGACCAATTATTAAAATGGATGGTAATCAAGTGGCTATTTCCGATATTAATAAATTATATCAAAAAGTCTTATTTCGAGATCAACGATTAAATAAATTTCGCCAAGCAAAATATTCCATTAATACTTCAATTGAGATGCGTTATGCACACCGATTATTGCAAGAATCTGTTGATGCAGTTATCGCGAATGGAAAAGGGACTTCAGTAACATCAAATCAACGACCATTAAAATCCTTATCCGATATTTTAAAAGGAAAAAAAGGTCGTTTTCGTCAAAACTTATTAGGTAAACGAGTCGATTATTCGGGGAGATCCGTAATCGTTGTTGGACCTCAACTTAAACTTCATGAATGTGGTTTGCCAAAAGAAATGGCTGTTGAATTATTTCAACCTTTTTTAATTCGTCGTTTAATAACAAATCAATTCGTTCAAACTGTTTTAGGAGCGAAACGCCTCATTCAATCAAAGGAACCGATAATTTGGCAAATATTACATCAAGTTTTAAAAAATCACCCAATATTATTAAATCGCGCACCTACTTTGCATAGGTTGAGTTTTCAAGCATTTCAACCAAAATTAGTGGCTGGGCGGGCTATTTTGTTGCATCCTTTAGTTTGTAGTGCATTTAATGCGGATTTTGATGGGGATCAAATGGCTGTTCATGTACCTTTGTCATTTGAAGCTCGTGCAGAAGCTTGGAAATTGATGTGTTCTCGCAATAATTTACTATCACCGGCGACAGGTCAACCTGTTTTAGTACCGAGTCAAGATATGGTTTTAGGATGTTATTATTTAACAACAACAACAAATTTTGGTCAACAAAATATTTGCAGCGGCGCTCCAGGTCCGGTGGCTAAAAAACCCGAAATTACAAAATCTACGTTAAAGTTAAATGCAGCTTCGCTTGGCGTCCGCGCAGTTACTACGACAATGGAAAATAGAAATGAAAGTGAAACCGATTCTTATATTGACCATAAACTTAACGTTTCAATACATAATCCAATTTGGATTAAATGGGACACAAATTTTGAAACTGTTCCAGGCCGGGGCCAAAATTTACCTGTTGAAATTCGAATTGCCCTTTCAGGTTATTCCACAAAACTTTATCCAAATTATTTATATACTTGTAATACAAAACAACAAAAACAAAAACAAATTATACGAACAACACCGGGGCGTGTTGTATTTAATCAAATGTTGAAGGATACATTGAATGGAACAAAATATCTTTTTTAATCGTTGTTTTGATAAAGGTCGATTAAAAATCCTGCTTTCATGGTTTTTAAAAAACTTTGGTCAAACGAAAACTGTTAATCTTGTTCAAAAATTAAAATATTTAGGTTTTAATCAAGCGACGTTAGCTGGTATTTCTCTCAGCATTGATGATTTAAAAATTCCACCAGAAAAATCAATGATCGTAGCAGAAGCAGAAACAAAAACTTATTTTCATGATTTAGAGTATCATCGTCGTTATTTAACTCAAATTGAACGATTTCAACATTTAATCGAAACTTGGCATCGCGCAAGTGAAATACTCAAAGAAAGCGTCATTCACTATTTTCGAGCAACAGATGTATTAAATCCCGTTTATATGATGGCATTCTCTGGAGCACGTGGGAATATTTCGCAAGTCCGTCAATTAGTAGGAATGCGGGGTTTAATGGCGGATCCTCAAGGACAAATTATTGATTTTCCTATTCAAAGTAATTTTCGGGAAGGATTAACTTTAACAGAATATATTATTTCTTGTTATGGGGCAAGAAAAGGAGTTGTTGATACAGCCTTACGAACGGCAACTTCTGGTTATTTAACAAGACGATTAGTCGATGTTTCACAACATGTTATAGTCTCTTTATTTAATTGCAAAACGCGTCGTGGTTTAATTTTAACGGATTTAACTGTAGGAAATAAAGTCATTTTTTCTTTAGAAAATCGATTACTTGGACGAATTTTAACAGATTGTGTTGAAATTGATGGTAAAATCATAGCCAATAGAAATGACGAAATTGATGCCAAATTAGCTTCCAAATTAGCGACTTTGGCGGCCTCGAAATTGACGACAAAAAAAATCGGAACCGATTTTTCGGGGTTTTTTGAATACAAAATTAAAGTTCGTTCTCCATTAACCTGTCAAGCTAAAAATTCTGTTTGTCAACTTTGTTATGGATGGAGTTTAGCAGATCGAAATTTAGTTTCAATAGGTGAAGCTGTTGGGGTGATAGCTGCCCAATCGATTGGAGAACCTGGAACTCAATTGACAATGCGAACTTTCCATACGGGAGGTGTTTTTTCAGGAAATATTATTGATCAAATTCGGTCACCATATAAAGGAAAAGTTAAATTTATAAAACCAATCCAAGGTACGCTTGTTCGAACACAACATGGTCAAATTGCGTATTTAACGAAAGGTTCAGGGCAATTTTATGTTGATTTTGAAGAGACAAACCAAACCCTGCAGCTAAACTGCAGTGATAATTTTCGACAAAAACTTACATTTAATATTTCTCCATATACAATTTTATTTATTCGCCAAAATCAAAATGTCAAAAAAGATCAACTTTTAGCCGAAGCTTATATGTCGGGTCAAGAAAGCATTCGTCAGAAAAAAACAATTTTTTGTGATTTTGAGGGAGAAGTTTTTTTTAATTCCGCATATTTAAAGCGTGAGTTTGACGAAAAATTGTCAGTAAATTATGAATCTTTTAATATTGGACAATTTTCGCTTCTTTCCGCTCAACGAATGTCACTTCAGTTTAGCGGCGGGGAAGGGTCTCGTTTAAATTTTAAGGCAGGAGATTTAATTTTAAAAAATAAAATTGTAAAGCCTGAATTTAAATCAAACCTGCAGCAAAGCGGCAGTTTACGTTTCATCCAAAATAATCAAGTTTTTTATTTTGAAAATAGCCATCCGGACATATTAAAAAACCCTAGAAGATATTTATTTTTTCCTCGTCAATATAAAACACAATTTGGTGGTTTTGGTTTTTTTAAATCTTTTTTTATACTTCAAAATTTAAAAAAACATAAACGGCAGCTTCGCCGAAAGTTCAGCAGCAGTTTCAAAAACAATAAAAATTCCAAAATTTTACAACAATCCCAAACTCGCAGCTTCGCTGATGACAACATCATAATGAATTCCTTTAAGAAGACAAAGATTGGGGATGTAAATAATGTCAATTTTACAAATATTTATTGGTTTTCTACAGCTACGGTTTGTGGCCAACATTTAGAATTTAATGTTCCGGCAGCGAAGAGGCAGTTCAGTTATTATCGAAAAAATGCACAAAAAACTCATCAGAAATATTCTCGAATTACAGATTCCTTAGATAAATCAAAAACTGATACCAAAGAAAGTAAATTTGTCTTTGATTTACCTAATGTTCCCGTTCTTTCAAATCGAGTTGACGAACTTGATTTTACGCAAGATATTTTTGAAGTTTATAACAAAACTACAAAAAAACGGAAACAATCAAAAAGCCGGAATAAAGATGGGCAAACACAGTCAGGGTTAAATTTAGTTTGTCAGACTACATTTAGCAAAAAATTTCGAGAAATCTGTCAAAAAGCCGGATTAACTTCATTTCGCGAGTCTAAGACAAATGATCGCTCGTTTTTTTCTTTTCAAAAAACTTGTTGGGTAAACCATAGTAAATATTTAATTCTTAGAAAAATGAATCGACAAGGATTAACAAAATCAACCCAGATTCGATTTGAAGGTTGGACTCAAACGCTTACCCAATTCCAAAAACCTGCCTCGAAGCTCCATCAACAACAAAATGATAAAACACGGCCGACAAAGCTGCGGGTTAATGTTGGCGTACGCCATAAAAAACGGCCGACAAAGAACTCTTTTTCATCGGGCGGACGCCAGAAATTGATACAAAAATTAAATCCTGCAGCTAAGCTGCAGCGACAACAATTATTAAAAGAAAAATTTTTCAACTTAAATCAAACAAACAAATTAAAAAATAAACTGAAAACGATACTTGAACCCACAAGTTTACTGGTTCACCCGTTATTTAATATAACATCAATATGTCCAGGTTGGCTTTATGTTTCTTCATGCCCTAACAAATTTGCATCACAATTTACCGGACTGCAGCGAAGCTGCAGTTCGATTTCAACTCAATTTGTTAATCAAGAGATCTGTTTTGATCATGAAGTTATTTCAACACAATATTTGGTGCGTCTAAACAAATTAAAGCACAGCAATTTAACACAAGCTTTTATAACTTATCTTAAATTCTATTACGATTTTAATGAAAATAATATTGAAACAAATTCTTGGAATCAATATAACAATTTAAAAAGAAATTTTTATAAACCGGCCGTGAAGCGACAGCCACATGTTTATAATAAATCGTTTTCGACTTCTGTTATTAGAACAAGAAAATGTCGTTTTTTCCCGAAAAAATTAAAAAATACAAATCCAGTTTTTTTAATTTTATTTCAAAAAGCTGATCAATTTTATGTTAATACAACACAATTGAAAAAAACAGTTTCAAATTTACAAAAAATAAAGAATTTCTCATTGATGTCAATTTCCTCAAAAGAAAGTTTATTTAGCTTTAAGAAAACTGCTGCAAAACAAGTAAAAATCCCATTTTATAAACAAAATAAAAGTAAAAATCAAACGAAACTATTTCTTTCAAAAACAAAAAATTTTGACAAAGTTTTTAAAATAAAATTATCAAAATCGTCTGTTGATATTAATAATTATGATTATGATGATGCTTCTTCTGAAAACGTTCGTAAAAACGTTTTACTTGTTCAAACGTCTTACGCCAATGAATTAGCAGAACCCGGAATTTCAAACTCATTTACGTATCATTTTCCTACTTATTTCCTTCACCTTGAATATAGTCCGACTCATATGGAGAATTCGGAAAAACAAAATATAAGACATGATAACGATTCCAAGAAGACATCTGTTTTCAACAAAAATTCGAACAAGTTTGATAGTGATAAACAAACTTGCCGCGACGGTTCAAAAATCGAAATTATAAAAACAAATCCATCATTAATTTTAAGAAATGCAGATCAAATTTGTTTTGCGATTCCCGATACTCAATCGAGCGTACGCCAAAAAAACGATAAACCAATTGCGTTAAAAGTTAATCAATTTATACAATATGGAGATCAAATTATTCCGGGAATTGGATCTATTTCTGCAGGTCAAATCATTAGTATTGAGCCGACTAAAATTATTTTACGAAAAGCAAAATCGAATTTAGTTTTAAAAAATAGTGTTTTTCATGTTTTTAATCATGATTTTGTTACTAAAAATTCTCCTCTTTTTACCTTAGCATATCAAAGATTAAATACTGAAGATATTGTCCAAGGGATTCCAAAAATTGAAGAATTATTTGAAGCACGTGAAACACGAGAAGGACATGCTCTTCCTGAAAATTTAAATCAGCAACTTGCTGTTTTTTTTCAAAAAGCTAAATCTAAATTTGCTTTAAAAGAGGCTGTTCGATATAGTTTACTTCAAATTCAACAAACTATTGTAGATAGTGTTCAATCTGTTTACCAATCCCAAGGAATTAGTATTTCAGATAAACATATTGAAATTATTGTACGTCAAATGACGTCAAAAGTTTTCATTGTAGATGGTGGAAATACAGGTCTACTTCCGGGTGAATTAGTCAGTTTAGATTGGATTGAATTAGTTAATCAAGGTGTTTATGGCAAAAAAGCAGAATATCAACCCACTGTAATGGGAATTACAAAAGCATCATTAGAAACCGAAAGCTTTATTTCTGCGGCTAGCTTTCAAGAAACTACACGTATTTTGAGTCGCGCTGCTGTTGAACGGAAAATCGATTTTCTTCGTGGTTTAAAAGAAAACGTTATTTTAGGTTATTTAATTCCTGCGGGAACTGGGTTTTCTCGTTTTTTTAAAACAATGAAAACTTTGGATAAATCTCATTCTATGTCTTCGGAATTTTGATTAATCTCATTTTTTTTTTCAAGATTTAATTTTATGTCATTGCCGCGGGCGTACACCAACTGCAGGAAGGAGTGCTTCGACAATTATGAAGAATTTCGACTTCGTGACTCGGGACATTCTTGACTCCCATGACGCTGCAGTAATGGCGATATTTATTATTTAAATTTGAGTCAAACTCTTTGGCGTACGCCTCTTTTTATAGCGTACGCCAATGATCGAAAATTTTGAAAAATAAAATTAAAAAAACTTTCTCATACATATTTAAAGTTTTTAAAAATATTCGTAATATAAAAATTTGAATATAATTAAGTGAACATTGCCTGCTACTAGATTCGAACTAGTGACAATCCGCGTATGAGACGGATACTCTAACCAACTGAGTTAAGCAGGCTTTTTTTTATTGTTTCAAATACTTGACTATTTACAATGGCGTCACCTAAACTACCGTTTAATGCCGTTTGTTACAAAAATCTAAATTAAAAAACTGGATATTCAATATAAAAAACATTTTTTATATCTTGATAAATTTATCATATCAAAAATAAAACGTAAAGTCAACGGCATCGACATCTTATTTGACAAAACGTCTTTTTTTATTATATAATAAAAAATAATAAATAAACAAAGGAAAGGTGGCAGAGTGGTTGAATGCTTCGGTTTTGAAAACCGGCGTAGCTTCACGGCTACCGAGGGTTCGAATCCCTCCCTTTCCGATTTTTTAACGAAAATTTACATTTGTTCAAATTATTGGGCATAAAAGAATTGAAATACCATTCTGAAATTGCAGTTTATCTTTGCCTTGACGTACGACGAGTAATAAGCTGCAGCTACATAATCAAAAACAACAAATTTTAAATCTAATGAAATGGATATTCGAACTATAGTTGTAACATCAGGAAAAGGTGGGGTTGGGAAAACAACAGCAGTTGCAAATCTTGGCATATCAATTGCACGATTAGGATATAAAGTTGCTTTAATTGATGCTGATATTGGTTTACGTAATTTAGATTTAGTTCTTGGTCTTGAAAATCGTGTGTTATATACAGCTATTGATATTCTTGAAGGCCATTGTAGATTAGATCAGGCATTAATTCGAGATAAACGTTGGAAAAATCTTTCATTATTATCAATATCAAAAAACCGTCAACGTTATAAAATGAAACGTCAAACTATTCAAAATCTTATTAATTCAATTGCTGATTTAGGGTATCATTTTATTTTTATTGATTCGCCTGCTGGAATTGATATTGGTTTTATTCATGCTATAGCTCCGGCAAACGAAGCAATTATTGTTACAACACCTGAAATCACTTCAATTCGAGATGCAGATCGTGTGGCAGGTTTATTAGAAGCAAATGAAATTTTAAATGATAAACTATTAGTGAATCGAGTTCGACCTGAAATGATTCAGCAAAATAATATGATGTCTGTTAGAGAAGTTCAAGAAATGTTGGGAATCCCGTTATTAGGGGCCATTCCTGAAGATAATCATGTCATTATTTCAACAAATCGAGGAGAACCTACAGTTTTAAATAAAAAATTAACATTGTCGGGTATTGCTTTTGAAAATGCAAGTCGTCGTCTTATTGGTCAGCAAGATTATTTTGTTGATTTAAATACTCCCTATAAAAATATTTTTCAACATATTAAACAATTTTTTAGTATTTTTTAAAAAATAAAAAATTGGGGTGGGTAAACGACAGCGCTAACGTCGAAGCAGCAGTTTCGACTTAAACACCGTGCTTGCGTATTTTTATTAGCGTACGCCGATTTCAAATCTTTAATTTTAATAGAATATGAAAAAATGAAAATACGAAAAACACGTACGACTCAATTTGGTGTTTTAAAAAAAGCTAGAGCAAAAAGTATTACTGCAGCTTCGCTGCAGTCAATTTTAAAATTTTCTTTAAATTCAAATATTATATCAAAAAAATTCAATAAAAATTCTTTGTCGTCCGCCTTAAATCGAAGATTAAAAAAAAAGAAATTTTATCAAATCCATAAAATTCCATTTTATTTTACAAATTTAAAAAAATCGGTTTTGTTATTTCGCCCAATCTTAAATTTTACTCGTTTTGATATAAATCAATTATGCCATTTTTATTATTTACCGATTTACCCCGATCAAACAAATAATATAATTGATTTTAAACGTAATCGAATTCGAAAACAATTGTTACCCATTTTTCGGACTTATTTTAACAAAAATATAGATGCAACATTAATCCGTTTTTTAGAGATCAGTCTTTATGAAAAAAACTTTTTTTATCAACTTAAAAAAAGTTGTAAATTAAATATATTAAAAAAGAAAAACCCGGTTTTAACAATTTTACAAAATCAAAAAATAAATCATTTTGATGGACTTTTATTTTTCTTACCTAAATCAATACGAAATAAATTATTATATCAAATATTAAAATCAACCCATTAAATGCCTTATTAAATTGCCAAGAACCAGACTTGAACTGGTGACACGAGGATTTTCAGTCCTCTGCTCTACCAACTGAGCTATCCCGGCTAGAATTATTAAGAATTTTAAAACACTCCTTTATTTGCGTACACCAAAATACGATCCCAGAAAGTTGTTTTTTTAAGTTATCGAAATGTGCTCCGCACTAGTTGTATTATATGGTATATTTTCTTGTTTGTCAAGACAAATATGAAATTGGTTCATTTGAATCGTGTGTCATGTTAAAGAGTTTTAAAAAAAACTTTGACTCGACTGAATGTGTTTCTTAATTTTATAAAAAAAAATATTAGAAAAAAAGAATATAGTATATTGCTAATTGTATGCTCTAGTTTTTTCAACAAAGTACATAGTAGATAGTGTTCCCAGAAGACATCTTTAACTTAAAGAAAATAAAAAGTAACTGCTATGACTCGGGAACGAGTCATAGCAGTTAAATAAAAACTCAAAAAAAATCCCAAAGAAAAGTAAAAACTAATCTTAACCGTTGATTGAAGGAGCTTCAACTGAAGCTAAGTCTAATGGGAAGTTGTGAGCGTTACGTTCGTGCATTACTTCCATTCCTAAGTTTGCACGGTTGATGATGTCAGCCCATGTGTTTACAACACGACCTTGAGAATCAACTACTGATTGGTTGAAATTGAAACCGTTTAAGTTGAATGCCATTGTTGATAAACCTAGTGATGTGAACCAGATACCAATTACTGGCCATGCAGCTAGGAAGAAGTGTAATGAACGAGAATTATTGAATGATGCGTATTGGAAAATTAGACGACCAAAGTAACCGTGTGCCATTTTTGTTTTTATATTTTAAAAATTAAATATAAATCACAAATTAAAAATTGAATTCTTTTAATAAATTTTTAAAATGTGCCTTAAGTTTCCAAAAGGATCGGACTATATTATCAAAATTTGTGTTTAAATTTAAAATTAAGTCGGGCGCTCTTGCTGGTTATTAAGAGGACTTGACCTCACCAGTAGTCTCTGAACCTTCTAGTAATGCATTACTAGCTTGGCTGCTGATTTTCCTATCAATAAATGAAATAACAATTTCAAGAGGTTGTTTTTGTGGCGTACGCCAAAAACATTTTGTCTGTCTTGAAATTACAATAGATCGATTTTTTATTTGACATAAAATTTAAAAATTTTTTTATTGAAATAGAATTACAGCAATTCACCCAATTTTCTGTAGCCTATTCACGGACTTAAGCTACAATGTTGTAAGTTTCTTCTTCTTGACCAAAACGGTAACCTGCGTTAGCTGATTCATTTTCAGTAGTTTCACGAATTAATGATGAAGTTACTAATGAACCATGCATAGCTGAGAATAAAGATCCACCGAATACACCCGCAACACCTAACATGTGGAATGGGTGCATTAAGATATTCAATTTGTTATATATAGGTTGTTTACCCTATATTCTCTTTATTTCTAAAGAGTATCGGACTATATAATGAAATCTCAAACATTTTTAATACCGGCAATTTTGCCATTAAAGTTTGAGTTTTCCCAAGCGCTCGTGAAGCTTCATTATCCGTTCTGGATTGTGTGCTTTAGTCTCTGAACCTTCTAATAATTCCTTACTAGCTTGGCTGCTGCTTAAATTAATTAATCGTAAGTTTTCCTCTGTTAGTAAATCGAATAAAAATGAACGAAATTGGAAAATATCGTTTTTTGTATAACTGTAAGTGTCATGTCTCCTGAATTCTTCGAATTCAGTAAAGAATTTATGAAGTTTTTTTGTAATAAGAATTCCATTTGCTGGAATATAGCAAAGTTTTTGATCTAAGTGTGCAGAAATTAAATGATGACACACTAGATTTGCACTTTCTTTTGTTTGACCAGTTATTGCACACTTATTATCCCACTTCTAAAAAACTTTTTCACGCCACAACTGATAGTTTCTGTTTTTTCGCCATTTACGCGGTTTTCCGCCACGAAGGGGTCGGTCTCTGGCTGCTTGTTTCATTTTATCAATTGTTTGCATAGAAAAAATACGATTTTTAAGACGACTCATTTTAAGTTGATTTCCACAACACGGCATACCTGTTTGACTTCTTAAATAGTTATAAAATGTTGTTTCATGTTTTGTATCATGTTTCCAACAATAAATGACAAGCCTTGACTGTCGATTTTCATAAATCCCTTCACAAAATTGGTGATTATTTTTCAGAATTTTATCTAACATTAGCCTCCGGTTTTGTGTTATCTTTTGTGTTTGCCAATCAGGGTTTTTGTATATCATTTGTGTTTTATAATTAAATATTTATCTCTTTAGTATGCTGCTATAATATCGTGAGTCATCGATTATCGTCCCAGCAATTCACTTGGTTTTATGAGCACCATATCTATAGTAGTTTTTAATGCTCTGCTTGGAATACGATCATGAAGTTGAACGTACCTGAGATCATTGATGTTCAGAAGGAGTCGGGAATGGTAAAAAAAACGCGAAACTTTTCGTTTAGTTTTTGTAAAGAACATTGTTTTTTAACGCTGACACCAAATGTGTCTAAATACCAATATTCTCCTTCTCGAAAATTTTGTTATAAAATTTTCAGCTCATAGTTACCTATGAGATCAGACTATATCTTTCTCTTGAATTTTTTCCTGAATTCGAAGAATTCATTTAAACAAGAGTCTTGCCGTTTCGAGAACCCTTGTTCTCTACTCCCGAAATGGGATAGTCGTTAAACATTTATAATCCATTTATATAATTCAATTCATAAGACATTCTTATCGCTTCACTACAGAAGCCAACCATTTGTAGTTTTTAAAACGTGGTTCAGTACTATTACATCTTTCGCGAATCAAACGACGTGCGATGTTTGTTTTTTCTGATGCCTCAGTAATAGAACTATAAGCAATATTATTGATCGAAACTGGTTTGCGAAATCTTTTTAAAAAATGTCCAGAATTTGCTTGACCTATTTTACGTTTCGTTTCTAAAGTATTTTTTTTTCTAATAAACGACGTTCATCTCGATTTAATCCATTTCCAATAGAGAGTCTTTCAAATCGAAAACATTTTTCTCCAAAAAGGATAAAATCATTTTGTAATTCGCTGTTCGAATGAATTTTTCGTCTTAAATAAGATCGATGACTTGAAATTCGACCTGAAACATTTGATGTCTTCTGCAGCGAAGCTGCAGGATTCACCAATATATTGTTTGTTATTAATTTCGCATCTAATTGTGTATAAACCAGCCGGATTTAAATTCATAAGCCATTTTAAAGTAATTAAAAGTTATATAAATGGATTAATTTAGTAAGGAATCGTCCTTTTAAAATAAGTTGCTTTATTTTTAGGATTTTTTCCTTTTAAGCAAGTTAATCAATAGACAATTGCAATTGAATTGTCTAAGGTGGCTATCAGTTAACCAAGAGGCAGACCATCAGAGAATGAACCTTGACCGATTGGATAGATGATTAATACAGCTGTTGCTGCAGCTACTGGAGCTGAGTAAGCAACTGCGATCCATGGACGCATACCTAGACGGAAAGAAAGTTCCCACTCACGCAGTGAGATTCAAAGTTTTCACGTTGAATTAGACTATACAATAAACTGCAGCTTCGCGGCAGTTTCCGACGTATTGGCAAATGAAATATACCCTCACCTTTCGGTTTAGTCGTTACAGGTGACGAAAAGTCAATTTTGTCTTCCCACGGTATTACCATAGTCATTTTCGATATAATTCGTCATTAGAAAATTCGATTTTAATACTTTAGGTTTCACCGTTCATCATTTTATTTTAGTCAATTTGTAAAATTATTATTTTAATATTTATTGAAATCCTATTTGTCACGATAACTCCATAACGTTTGATGATTTTGAATCCAGTTTCGAATTGTTTTAGGAGAAACACCTAAGTCTTGAGCGGCTTTTGAAACACTTGGCCAAGATTTTTCACCATCTGTAACTGGTTTAGCAGCCGATCCGGAAAAAGGAGATCTTTGAATTTTTTGAATTTGTCCTTTAGTAAATTTGTTTTGATTACTTTCATTTATCATAAATTTAGCGAGATTCGGGTAATCCTTTTTGATTTGATCAATTAAATCAAGTTCTATCATTTGACAAAAAGTTACAATTTCATTTTGTGAGAAAAACCACGGTCTGACACTATTGAAGTTTAAATCAAACAAGTAAACTAATTTGAAATTTTCAAAAAAAACAAGCGGAACAAAACGAATATGGTCTATGTTATTTTGTTCAATGAGAAACGAATTAGAATGGGTTTTATTTTTTATGTCTCGATGATGTTCGCCTTTTCGTTGAGCTAAATTTTTACTACGCCCAATATAAAATTTGTCGGATTTCGGAAGCCATAATAAATATATGTCCGGTTTTTCAGTTAAACCACTATTGAATGTTTTTTTTAATGAAAACCCTGAATTCGAAGAATTCAGTTCGACCTATTGTTTCAGATTTTTGATTGAAAATCAAAAATATATCCGAAATGAGTTTATGTAATAATTTTTTAGCTTCGTTCATATTTTGTACAAATTTCATTCTATTAAATTATTTTTGACTAAAAATATATGATGTCAAAAAACATTGGTTAACGAGAAATTTATTAATTCTTTGTTTTACTTAATTCTTTGAATTATGGAATTAAAAAGGCCTAGGTCATCCAATATTTTTCGATCGAGTCGGTTGTCAATAAAAGGTTACCCTTTTATGGGGCCGTAAGTAAGTTAACCCATGTAGCAGCAAATACCGATGAAGAAGTGACAAACGATTAATTGGTAAGGACCACCGTTGTATAACCACTCATCTAAAGATGCAGCTTCCCAAATTGGGTAGAAGTGTAAACCGATAGCGTTTGATGTTGGAACGATAGCACCTGTGATGATATTGTTTCCATATAATAATGAACCTGAAACAGCTTCACGGATACCATCGATCGTGGACTTCATAAAATACATATGTTTTTATTGAGATTGTGATTTCACATAATAAAAAAAAACAAATAATTTCAATTTTTAAATTGATGAAGTCATCCATATGTTTCCATATGGCACGGACTATATAATCAAAATAATAATATTTTTCTTAAATTAAATAACTTAAGGTTTATTATTTTGTCTAGCGCCTTAGTCTCTGAACGTTTTATAAATACTAATAAATGTTTGTTTAGTTAAAATTTATATCTTCGCTGCGGATTTTCATAATAAAGATTTTCCATCCATATCTTTTTCTTTCTATACCACGAACAAGAGAACTCAGCCCACTTGTAAATTTCACACTATTTGGTAAAGTTTGATTTAATAGATTCTGAATTTGTTTTAAAGTCTCGACAGGCGGTGTTTCATAAATTAGACCACTATCATGAATCCAAACGATGTGATGTTTTAAAGCTTGTTTAGTTAAGGGATGTTGTCTTGTTAAACCAGCTTTTTTACCAAAAGTGTTTCCTAGTTTTTGACGGTGAAGATATTGCGCAGAAGAATTTTTTTTTCCACCTTTGCACCCTGATTTTAAATATTTACGTCGTTGTTCTTTTTGAGCAGGTGAGTTCAATTGACCAGCTTTATATCCCCCCAATTTAGCCGCTTGGCGTTTTATGTCTTCAGTATAACCGAGACGACCGCGAAATGCTAAGTAATCACCACGTTTTTTATATGAACACCATCTATAAAAATGGAGTAAAGTATGTTCTTTGAATGTTACGTAAATTGTTTCTCCATTTTTATGTCCACCATCAAATATCGGTAAAATATGATGTTTTTCAAGATAACGTGTTGAATCAAGAGGTCTGTTTTTAATATATGAAAGATAAGTGAGATAAAGATCACAAATGCAAACCCATTTTGATTTTTTTATGAAAATAGATTTTACTAGAATATCCATATTGTAGAGTTCCCGCAATTCACTAGATATTTTTTATGTATTGACTGTAGGGCGTACGCCAATACACTGGACTTGATGATAAATCCACTGGAGGTGCAGCTACGAATGCGATGATGAATACTGAAGTAGCTGTTAATAATGTAGGGAGTCGGGTAGGCAGTCTCTCACGAGCACAACCCCCCTAAGAACCGTACGTGCGCCTCTCAACGCATACGGCTCAAGCCTGTGTCTTTGCTATCATAATGGATTTTGTAATGACAATCCTTATGAAGAATTATCAAATTTTCGGGTTTGTTCGACCCGTTTTGGCTTTTTGGTATAATGTGATGAACTTCAAGTTCTTCATCCCCAAAGAATTCATTACATACAGGACATTTATATTTTTGCCTTTTTGCAATTTTGAATCGAAATGGTGTGGCATTTCGCATTCTCTCTTCTTCTTGATTTTTTGATCTTTGCTTGAAATATTCTTTAAATTCAGGATCATCGGCGTTACAATGAGTTTTAATGGGTGTATGCTCTTTAATTTTTGTACTTGCACATAATTTTAGATATAAAACCCCAAAACGAGGATCAATATCCGAAAAAATATACTTTCTATCAAATGTACAGTTTGGGTTATTTGATTTATACGATCGAAAATATTTCTGGAAAACCCATGTTACTGTTTTATTTGGATGAGTTCTTTTCCCAAATCGTAAAGCTTGATGCCAAATGATATGATCTAAATACCTAAAGGTTTTATTTGCATTACATTTGCTGTAATAATTCGTCCATTCTGTAATAAATTGATTTAATTTATATATTGCTTTGTATGCAGGTTTACCATGATGTGAAGACCAGATTTCTTTTAAATCAGCAATGGCTTCTTTAACTGCTTTTTTTGCTGGTCGAACAAGACAAATATTTCCTTGGATAATAAAATCAAATCCTAAAAAAGTTAATATTTGATTTTTGACATTGTATAGTTTTGTTTTTTCTTTAGAAAATTCGAAATTTCTTTCGTTTAACCATGGTTCGAGAAGTTGTTTGGCTTCGTTAAGTAATGTTTCGCTTTTTGCAAGTACAATAAAATCACCTGCATATCGAATAACTACATAATTATTTTCTGCACGAATTTGACCATTCTTGTGATATTTTATATTTAGGGTTTCTTCCATTCCATTTAATATAATATTAGCTAGTAATGGGCCGAGAACTCCATCTTGTCGTATATCCCTGCCGCTAAACTGCAGAGACATTTTGTTCTGGTAAAATGTATTATTTTCTAAAGATCCTGCTTTTAACCATCGAACGATTAGTTTTTTAGCTGGAAAATTTTCGATTTGTTTAATCAAGTATTTATGAGGAATTTTTTCGAAGCATTGTTCAATATCTGCATCTAATACCCAGGTTTTTTTGCCTGCGTTAAGAAACCGCCAAATATTGACCATGGCATCGTGGGCAGATCTTCTGGGTCTAAATCCGAAGTTTTTCGGGTCAAATTTAGCTTCCCACTCGGGTTCTAGAGCGTTTTTTATCATCAATTGAAGAATGAGATCTTTAATAACAGGAATACCTAAAGGCTTTCGTTTTCCATTTGATTTTGGGATATCGATTTTTTTTCTTGAAAACTCAAGTATGGACGTAACGTCTGGGCGTACGCCAATAACTTGCGATTTCGGATTCCATTGTTGAATATCCATTTCAAGAATATCTTTGTACAGTCTCCATTTTTGAACTGGTAGTAAAACAATTTTTTTCCCCTGCAGCTGGGCTACAGGTCGAGCTTTATTTTTTTGAGTAATAAAACGTATAGAATATAGAATATTTGCTTTGCTACTTAGCATTAGTTTTTGATGGATTTTTACTTTATGACTGTTCCCTTCCTTACTCGCGAGATATATTTTTCTTCTCAACCTGGTAATATACAAATTAATTTTTTTCCAATTAATTGTATGCCAGTGGTTTGTTTTCACCATTTTCGTACTATTCATTTTAAAATCCTTTAAAAGAGTATTTCCTTAGAAGATGAAATTATTCTTCCACAAACTTTCTTCTCCTAATGACAATCCAGTTATGTTTTCCTGTTTACTTTCGTTTTCGGCTTAAGGATTCCGTTAACTTCGTAAGATTGTTTGTATTTGACATATATGCCTACAGTCAAATACTAGGAAGAAGAATCCACCTCATCCTAAAAGATTCAGCAAACATTACTGTGGCTTTATCTAATGTCACACATCTCAAATTGTGCAACTTGAGTTTTACTTTTGATAGTTTCATTAGAACCTTTAGGACGATTACACGTTTTACTTTTAACCAAAATTTACTCGTAAGTCATATAAGTCTTAAGACCGACGGTAATATAGAGTCGCACTGGAACCAGCATAGCGAGTTACTGTCCTCTTACCGTTTTAAATTGGGTTTACGACCCCATCTTATATCTCTTACTTTCATATTTATTATCCGGAGTGCTTATTTGTGTTTCATTACTGAAACTCAAACCTCCACATAGAATTCGGCGTACGCCGAAGACCTTAACTGCAGCTTTGCTGCAGGAAATGTTATGTTTTGATAATAAATCGTTTCGGCGACTAAACGGAAATTTTTAAAATTTCATTGAATTAAAAGTAACATTGTTGCATAAGACTACGTGCCGCACTCATTAAAACACCAAACCAACCGATGTATAAACGGTTTTCTGTGCTAGTAATCCATTCGCAGAAACGAGCCCATAGGCTTGTTGATTCACGTCTTTCTAAAATTGCAGTCATTGTCTAAAATCCTTTTTTTGTTGATAAAAACCTTTCCCACAATAATGCTAAAAAATCTTTAGTTGTGTTAAATTTTATTATTACGAGTTTTTTATTTTATGTCAATTTTTTATTTATTAAAGAAAAAAAAAATAAATAAAATAAAGTAAAAATTAAATAACTCTTTTATTTAATTTGAAGATTTTTAAATAAAATATTTTTTTCTTTCAATTAAACATTTGTTTGAACGTCTGCCGTTTAAATTATTGTCTTTTTATTTTTGTTCTAAACTATTTAATTCTTTGAATGTAAGATACTAAAATTTCCTTAATTCGTTTAATTTCATTATTTTAATTAATATAAATTTTCTGTATTTTCATTTTCACTTGATGTCTTATTAATTCGAAGAATTAAGGAAATCTTATTTACCAAGAACAAGCTTAACTATTCGTTAAAAATTTTTATAAAACGGCCGAATTTAATAATCGAAACTCAATTTTTGAACTCCCAGTTCTCGAAAATCATGCGATCCACAACCTCATACTCCCTGCAGTTTCGATGTAGTTCAAGACGTTACGTCCATACATGTCTTCTGCCGCGAAGCTGCCGGAAGTTCAAATGTAACATTTAGCAAACATTCAGTCAATAAAATCGAGCTCTGGTTAGGCGATTATATGTTAAAGATGAGGCCCAATAAAAAAAAACAAACCGCCATTATCATTAATAAAGTGAAACACCAAGCATGATAAATTGAAAACCAAGATAGCAAGACTTCATATAAGCATCAACGCGCTTAAAGTCCTTATAAAACAAAAAAAAGACAAACGAATTAAAAAGTTTGACTTGAGCCTCCGGAAACAAAAAATTTTAATTTTTCAAATTAAAGTTGACAACAAATGCTAGAGAAAAATATCAATTGAATCATGAAATTCTAGGGAATTGATTTTTTTTATTTTTTTAGTTAACATTAATATAATAAATTTAAGCTCTTCTGGTGGAATTGGTAGACACGCTGGTTTTAGGAACCAGTACCTTTGGTGTGAGGGTTCGAGTCCCTCGGAGAGCAGTTTTTGAAATTAAGATGCTTACTACTTAAGTTTTTGATCCGGAACTGTATAAACTTATTTACTCCTCAAGTTGTTGAACTTGAGATTCTTAAAAAATTAAAAATTATTTCAATTAAAAAATAATGTCTAATCTCAACAATCGTCAACAGGTTATTGGCGTACGCCCAGACGTTACGTCCATACTTGAGTGCTATTACTATTTAAAAAACATTCGACTTGAGCGGAATCCCTGAATTCGAAGAATTCAGTTCGCTGCAGAAGACATACGTAATAATGGTTTGCAACCCTGCAGATATATAATAATAGAATAAACAACATGTTTTTTATGTACAATTTTTTAAAATATATTTTAAAATGTCATTTTGTATTACAAATCGTTGTGAGGCTATTCCATTTATCTTAATAAAAAATACTCGTATTTTGTAATTTCATGTATAGAAAGTTCAAAAAAAACAAATAATTTCAATTTATAAAATTCAAAATTGCATCCAGTTGGGTTTGAACCAACGATGTTCCAGAGAAATCGCATTATGAGTGCGATGCAATCGACCACTCTGCCATGGATGCGAATAGAAAAAAATTTTTACAATTTTGTTTTATTCTTTTCTCAAAAATTCGTTCTTGATTGATCAAATTGAATAAAACAAAATTGTAAAAATTTTAAGTAAAAAAAGTTCCATTGAACTCAAAATTCAAACCAGATCTTTATTCAAGTTTTGTTTTATTTAAAAACTTAAGTGATTCTAGTAAGCTAAGCCCATACTACGAGTTGTCTCCGACCCTAAGTAAACACGTACACTTAAAAAATCTGTGGGACAAGCCGATTCACAACGTTTGCAACCAACACAATCCTCTGTTCTAGGAGCAGACGCAATCTGACTTGCTTTACAACCATCCCATGGTACCATTTCTAGAACATCGGTAGGACAAGCTCGTACACATTGTGTGCATCCAATGCATGTAGAATAAATTTTTACAGTATGTGACATAAATTCAAATTTTTAGAATTAACACAAAAGATTACGGATTAAATGAAAATTATTATTTAATTAAAGAATTTTTTGTTGATTTTTTTTAAAACCAAGGCCGCTACAGAAATTAAAAATCGATAAAATTCCTTGACGTCCACGATTACATCCCCCGAATTCTTCGAATTCAGTTCGACATGCTTAAATCGAAGACTTAAATAAGTTAGAATTGAAAACTAGTTTGAAGTCAACTGTTTAGGAGCACAAATTTATTCAATTTTATTTAAAAAATTGAATAAATTTGCGCTCGTTTAATTTAATTTGGATAAACTAACTAAAAAAAAATCATTTTTTTATTTAGTTAAAATTAAAGAGTATCGATAGTTTCGAATTCAAATTTAATTTCTTTCCAAACTTCACAAGCAGCAGCAAGTTCTGGGCTCCATCGACATGCAGCACGGATTACATCACCACCCTCGCGAGCAAGATCACGGCCTTCGTTACGAGCTTGAGTACAAGCTTCTAAAGCTACACGGTTTGCAGCAGCACCTGGAGCATTACCCCAAGGGTGACCTAATGTACCACCACCGAATTGTAAACAAGCATCGTCACCAAAAATTTCTACAAGCGCAGGCATGTGCCATACGTGAATACCGCCTGAAGCTACTGGCATAACACCAGGTAAAGAAACCCAGTCCTGTGTGAAATAGATACCACGACTACGATCTTTTTCAATATAGTCATCACGCATTAGGTCAACGAAACCTAAAGTTACTTCACGTTCACCTTCTAATTTACCTACAACAGTACCAGAATGTAAATGGTCACCACCAGACATACGTAAAGCTTTTGCTAAAACACGGAAATGCATACCGTGATTTTTTTGACGGTCAATAACCGCGTGCATAGCTCGGTGAATGTGTAATAATAAACCATGATCACGACAATATTGTGCTAATGTTGTATTTGAAGTGAAACCACCTGTTAAATAGTCGGGTAGGTTGAATGTTACCATTTTCCCCCCCCTAAGAACCGTACGTGCACCTCTCGATGCATACGGCTCAAGCCTTATTTCAAAAACTTTCCCCAATATTGTCTACATATGATAATAAAGTAAAGCTTTCCTCCAAACCTGAATTCTTCGAATTCAGTTTTAAACTTCAGCGAAGCTGCAGTTTAGTATTACTTTTTATTATACGTTTTGGGTCTGGCAGAAATTCATTTAATATTGCTTTATTCAGATCTTTATTTGAATGTAGAATTTGATGGCAAGATTTATGGATGAGTAATAAATTCCAATACTTATCTATTTTTTCCACTGATTGAGGAATAAGATGATGTTTATCTAGATTTTCTTCTCCATATAAAGATGTTTTACATACTGGACATAAAAATTTTTGCCGGTGAGCCATTTTAATTTCAGACAATGTTTTTGTTTTTTTAAATAAGTGGATTTGTCTTTTTTCCCAATATTGCTCAAGTTTAGGATCATAAATTGAGTTATGCCCTTTAACTAAAATATGTCTTTGTATATTACCCCAGGCAAATTTTTGCAAATGGTTACCTGTTCGTTTGTCACCAAATATCCATTTATCGTTTCGAGTAGAAACGAAATTTCCAAAATATTTCTCATAAATCCAACGTTTGCCTTTGTTAGGATGCATTCTGCTAGCATAGTTCCAAGCTTTTAAATATGTCCAGTTATCTAGTTCTCGAAATGTGTTTACCGAAACATATTTTCTGAAATAATTTCTCCATCCTAGGATTTTCGGGTTAAGTCTATTAAGCACTGTGGTTATTGATTTCCCACGTAAAAAGCTCCATTCAGATTTCAATTTTTGTTTAATGTTTAAAATTTCTATCTTACTAGGTCGCATTAATAAAATTTTACCCTTCACCTTAGATTTCGCTTTTGTTTCATATTGTCTAATATTAATTCCAAGGAAATCAAAACCGTCTGAAATATTAACTATTCTTGTTTTGTGAATAGTAGTTTTTAAACCTTTTGATTTAAGCCACGTCGAAATTTCGAGGTGAGTTTTTCTTGCCTCTTTTAACGAGGAACATAAAACAACAAAATTATCGGCGTATCTCACATATACTCGCGAACCCCTAACTCTACCGGTCGAATCGGGCTCAGTTTTAAGAACTTTTGCTAAATCGGTTAGTACAATATTAGCTAATAAAGGGCTTATTATCCCGCCTTGCGAAATACCTGAATCTGTTGGATTGAATTTACTCAATTCTATATGTCCTGATTTTAGCCATTTATATATTAAATGTTTCATTGGAAAGTTGTCCAGTTGTTCAAAAATATAATTATGATCAACATTATCAAAGAAACTTTCAATATTAGCATCTAATACCCAGTTTTTACGATTATTTCCTATCTTTTTTACACTAAGTGTGGTATATATGCGAGCTAATGCATCATGATGAGAGCGTCCTGGTCTAAAGCCGTAGCTAGTAGATTCAAATACTGCCTCCCATTCGGGTTCTAAACAGTTTCTAACCATTGCCTGAATACAGTGATCCTTTATTGTTGGAATTCCCAAAGGACAAAGCTTGTTTTTTATGCGTTTTACTGGTAAAGGTTTATATTTATGCATATCCATTTTAGATATTTCATAATATAACTTTATTCGTTGTTTTTTAGAAATAGTGGTTTTATCAATCCCAAGCGTTTTCTTACCATCATTGTAAATTAAAACTCGTCTTAAAGCAATTAACCTATTTGAATGACTTTTAAATAGTAATTTCTGTAATCGCCGTAACTGACGTCGATCGTTTTTTTGTTTGGCCACAAATATTCTTGTTTGCAAATTTTTAACTTCATTTCCCACGGTTTCCCAATCGATGTTTTCCCATGTTAATGTTTCCGAAGTACAATTCATAATGTCAACTTCCTTCTTCGTATTTGTATCTATATTTGTGAAATAAGACTAGACTCTCATTTGCCCTTTTTAATAAAAGAAGATAATCAAGTTATATAAAATTCTAATTCGAACCGCCGGTTCGAGTTTCGTGACGTAATTTCAGTAATGCGTCGAAAATTATTCTTTGTCTACCCAAATTAGAGATTTGAGTCATACAAAATTGTGCAGCGCCAATTACGCGATTTTTAGGATTCGTATGTATTACTGTCTTTGCGCTGTGAGAGTTCTATTTTCCTTTTGTCTTTCGAGTAGTTGGCTCTTTGACAGATTCTCTTAAAGCATAGCAGAGTCTTCCGTAGACTATTACTCATTCGAATATTATTACTAATATTCTTACTAATAATATATATAACTACAGCTTTGCTGTAGTTAACTTAACAAATAGAATTATTAGAGAGTAAAGCCTTCCCACGTTCCGCAGGGTAGTTTATTGAAAGAAGCTCATAAAGACAATCACCCCGAAGTCTAAGAAATGACGAGAATTACCACGACGATTAATTCCCTCTTGTTTGACTCAAATTTAACATCATTACGAGGCCGTAACTTTATCTTCCACTTTCTGTTCCCTAGCCCGAAGGCGTTTATACAGTGCTTGATACATGTTTTTATACACGCACCCTGTATATGGGAGAACCTTGTCATCGAAGGTTAGACTTAACGCTAACGCCAATTGTCCATCCTACCCAGCGACTTCGTGTCGCACGTCGTGCATAATAATAGGCACACCTAATTCTTTGGCACATTGAGCACGTTTTAGCATTTCTTCATTATTACCTGCTGTAGCATTTAAATAATGACCTTTGATTTCACCAGTTTCAGCTTGAGCTTTGTAGATAGCTTCAGCAACGAATAAGAAACGATCTCTCCAACGCATAAATGGTTGAGAATTTACGTTTTCATCGTCTTTTGTAAAATCAAGACCACCACGTAAACATTCATATACAGCACGTCCGTAGTTTTTAGCTGAAAGACCTAATTTAGGTTTAATTGGTTAAAACTAGAGCCCAGATTTTTCTAGAAACCCCGTCGACAGATCCGGACGTGAGATTTTCACCTCATCCGGCTCCTGTAAATAAATCGTAAATTTAAAGCAAGTTAATTTTTTGTGTACAAGTTTTTAGCAAAATATTTTATTTTTCTAATTGAGTTTTCTTAAGGTGACAATGTTTGTGAAGCAGTTGAAGATTGTCGAATGAATCGTTTCGTTGCTCTTTATTTGGAATAATATGATCGATTTCTATAAAATCAGTTGGGTAAAAACTATTTTTACACCAAGTACATCTCCCTTTTTGCCTTTTAAAAAGAGATTTTTTGAGAGAACCCGATATACCATATTTAAAAAATCTTAGTATCCAATAGTCGAAATTCCTATCGTAAATTGATAAATTTCCTTTAACTTTTACGAATTTTTCTTTTTTAATCCATTGCATTCGTGGTAACCAAATTTCCTCCATTTTACCATTTTTTCCTTGACGTTTAGCAAAAAAGACCCAGTTGTCATAATAAATTCGATTGTCAAATTTATAGATTCGACCAGAAGGAAAGTATTTTTCCTTAATTTTATATCGCCCATGTAAACGATCACGTCGAAAAACCCATGATTGCAAAATTTGCCAGATATTAGAATCTATTTTCCCAAAAACCTTTTTACATTCACAATATTTGTAATAATTGGCCCAACCAATAACGATCGGGCGAAGAATTTTAATTAAATCGTAAGCCGATAGAGATCTGTTTTTGCGAGCAATGTCACCAACATTAGCCGTAATTTTTAAAACGCTTTTTTTAGAGGGGTAGATTTTAATCTTAGTTTTGTTATCGCGTTGTAAGCTAATAATCTTGAAACCAAGAAAATCAAAACCATTAGAAGAACATACGATTTGAGTTTTATTAGAATTGAGTTGAAATTTTGATGTTGAATTTAACCAATTTTTAATAAAAACCTTAGATTCATGAACGATAGTTTTCGATTTATGAATAATAATAAAATCACTTCCATACCTCACACAAGCTAAGGACTTCATCTTATCTCGTCGACTCATTTTTTTGCTGGCGCCAATGGGGATTTTCGAACATACCCAGTTTTTTAAGTCAGTTTCTAATCCATGCAACACAACATTAATCAAAAAAAAACGCATAATGACTTCTTGTGGTGCTTTCATGTGCGCATGCCTAGGAATAGCAGATATAAAGTTTGAATAAAACGTCGGTATCTCTCGCGTCCCCAAAATACCAGCATTCAACCAAGCAAACACCTGAGATTTAATTTCCGGTAATGTATTTAATTTGGACAAAACAAATTTGTGATCAACATTCTCAAAGCAGTCTTTTATATTCGTATTTAATACATATTTATAATAGATTGGTTTTTGATTTGTGTTTGCCAAACTCAAATAAATTGCCTCGATAGCGTCATGGCAACTGCGTCCTGGTCGAAAACCAAAGCTATTTGCCTCAAAACGAGCTTCCCACTCTGGCTCAAGTGCAAAAAGCACAAGAGCTTGTTTAGCACGATCTGAAATAGTAGGTCTGTCTAATAAGTTTTTAGCAAAACTTTTTTTTTTACTCAAATGAAATTCAGTTTTACCATCAACACGGAGTTTTTCGACTAGTCGAATTTTTTGCTCACTCGTAATGTATGTTTTTCCATTTATTAAAGATGTTTTTTTTTCTATGTTGAAGGAAGTGACCTTTCTAACAGACAAAAGTTTTGCATCTAAACTATTAATTATAATCTTTTGTAAAACTTTCACTAAAGATATATTGTTTTTTAAACTTGCTTTGTATATACGTTGTTGATATCGAAGTATTCTACGTTCAACTTTATGCCATTGAACTTCTTCCCATGTGTAAAACACAATAATATGTTATCTCCTTTGTATATAATTTAAAATTTATTTACTAAACGTACGTCAGCCTATCATCAACATCTAAAGCGAGACACTGATGCATTCGCTTCTTACGCTTATCCATAACGAAATGTTCATAACCTATAAATGTGTAAGGCACCCAATGGGAAAACATATCGCCTTCTCCTGTTCCAATATCTTATTTCGCTTTTGTTTTAGGTCGCCACTCTACACAATTTGTTTCCCAAATTGAGATATTCTGGTCAGAATAAGGATGCAAACCTATCTGATAACATTGAATTCTTCCTAAAAAAGTCAGAAAAACTTCCAAATTATTGAGTCAAATCTTTGAAATACAATTACATGTCTTCTGCAGCGAAACTGCAGGATTTAAGATTTCCCTTACTGTAGGTTCAACTGCAGTTAAACAAACATCAAGTTTTTCAAAATTTAAAGAAGAAACACTACCTGAGGCCTAACTGCAGCTCCGTTGCAGTTACCCCCCTATTACTTTCGGTAGAATTATGCTTACATGACTACGAACCGATGTTCGACGCTAATAAACCATGACAAAATACTTATACCCTTTGCTAAATCTCTCCGTCATTACCGGATCACCAATGATATAAGGCTAGTACCAGACTACTAGGAGGGAATTCAACCCCCATAAGATATTAGTTCTGTTAAAAACAGCTTAGCTTATTGTAAAGGTTCGGGCATAATTAATTGAAACCTTTTTTTATCACTAAGAACGGATCGCACTACAACCTAATAACCCACGGCCGTATTTGTTTAATTTATCACGTTCGACTTGAATACCGTGTGGAGGACCTTGGAATGTTTTCACATATGCTGGTGGAATACGAAGATCTTCTAAACGTAGTGCACGAAGTGCTTTGAAACCAAAAACGTTTCCTACAATTGAAGTAAATAGGTTTGTAACTGAACCTTCTTCGAATAAATCAATAGGATACGCAACATATGCAATATATTGATTATCTTCACCTGCTACAGGTTCGATGTCATAGCAACGACCTTTGTATGAATCTAAACTTGTTAAACCATCAGTCCAAACCGTCGTCCACGTACCCGTAGAAGATTCCGCTGCTACCGCCGCACCACATTCTTCTGGAGGAACACCAGGTTGTGGAGTCATACGGAATGCCGCTAAAATATCAGTTTCTTTTACTCGGTAATCTGGTGTGTAATAAGTTAAACGGTAATCTTTTACACCAGCTTTAAAGCCAGCACCTGCTCTAGTTTCAGTTTGTGGAGCCATCAATATTTGATCTTACGTATTAACGATCATCCAATCTTCCCGAAATAGATATAGATATATTATAACATGATTTAAAAAAAGGCACAAATATTTTACTAGAACCTCTGACTCGAGTCCCAAATCTTTTAAATCAATTTAAATTAGACTATTAAAAAATGTTTTAATGATCTTAGTAATAGAGGGCGTACACCAAAAATTATCGAGCAAGGAGGGATTCGAACCCCCGACACCGTGGTTCGTAGCCACGTGCTCTAGTCCACTGAGCTACAAGCCCAAAATAATAAAAAAATAATTTATTTACTATTTATGCTATGTATTACATTAACACAAATATAAGTCTAACCTTTTTTTTTTTATTTGTAAAGTCTTAATTTATTTAAAAAATGATTTTGGGCGTATTGTACAATACGCCCAAGTTATGTTTAACTGAATTCGAAGAATTCAGGATTAGTCTAAACGGCAGCTTCGGCATACGCCGCTACAGTTTAATATTAAAATGTAAAAACTAATGGATCTGGGAAAAAACGATTAACTTCAATAATTAAACCGGCTGTAAAAGTTAACCATGCAAGTGCAACTACTGGTGCAGTTGATAAATATGTAGTAAAATCTTTCATAACGTCTTCCTTCGTTAACACAAAAATCGAAATTAAACTACAGCTTCGCGGCAGTTTAGTGACGAATATAATAATTAAAAATTTATTTCAATACTTTCGTCAACATTTTTTAGTTCAGAAAAACTTTTCGTTTTTTTTTTCGACAGCTTTGTTACAGATTCCGAAATTCTTTGTCTTCTGAATTCGAAAAATTTAAGAATTCAGAAGACATGAAGTTCAGGTTTTAACGGTATAAAGAAATACCTAAACGAACAGCAAAAATAGCATTCACGAGTGCAACGAAAAGTGCAATAAAAATTTGATTATCAGAAATCATATATTTGTTTTCCTTTTAACAAAAATAAATCAAAATTTCAGATAAAATTAAGAAAATTTGATTTTCTGTGCAGTGCACGGATTAACTGAACTCGTTTTACGAGCTTTTTTCAATAAACTTCATGTCAACATGAAGTTTACATTTTAAAATACTTAAATATTGCCGTTACGGCTGAATAATAAAACAATAACCATCGGACCTGCAGCTAGAATTAATAAAAGAGCTGCTAATTGGAAAAAAACTTCGAAGTTCATTTTTTTTACCTCTTTAATAAATAACAGTTGACTTAAGTTTAGTATATTTTATATAAATAAAAATTTTCTTGACTGCAGCTGAGCCGAAAGCTCAGCTGCAGTAATAAGACATCCGTTTTTTTTTTATTAATTTTCTTACTTTAAGACATTTTTCAAACTTATTAAAACTTTACTCAAGTTTTCACTTTTGAACTGCAGCCGAAACGTTACGTCCCCTGCAGCTTCGCTGCAGTTCGAGACGTTACGTCCATGCATGCCTTCGGCGAAGCTGCAGTTAAGTCCCCGATAGGGACAGACTTGAAGGTAAAGAAAAAGTTGAGATTTTTTTTTAATCGATAACGTGATTTTTTTATGTTTTAAACTTAAAGGAGTTTTATCTTTGGCGACACTTTTTTATTTTATACCGTTTATCATAAAACGATAAATTAGCGGAAACTAACCGAAGCTTGCCAAACAAAAGCTAATAATAAAAATAAAACAGGGATAATAGGTAATACGTCTACAATTGGATCGAATGGAGCGTACGCTTCAGGTAGTTTAGCTAATAACATAGTCATGAAGATTTCCTCCTAACAAAAAAAAAACAATAGCCAAAGCTATTTGGTTAAATAACTTTTTTAATAAGATTTCGAACAAAAATAGTCCAAAAAAATTTTCAGTTTGTAAAAAAACAAATCAAAAATTTTGAGCTTTATGTTAAAGCGTCTCACCGAGACGCCTGCAATATACTTAATTTAAAAAATTATAGTACTACTTGTAACTCGAGCCGGAGGTTCGAGTTATTATAACTTCAAAAAATTTTTTTAAAGAGAATTTTATAGTTATTATATCAAAAGCATATTGTTCAAATTTTCAACTTTAGTTAAAAATATTATTCGTTTTACAAATTATTTTTAACATTTTATTGTTTTATAAAAATGTTTGACGAATTTAAATTGAAAAAAAGAAAAAAATGTGATATAATTAAACTACAATAACGAAAGATCCGTAGCTCAGTTGGTAGAGCTTCTGCCTTACAAGCAGAATGTCATCGGTTCGAGTCCGGTCGGGTCTATGTCTCCTGCAGGAAGCTGCAGTTTAGTTAACTCCAGAACAAATACTATTTTAAAAAATAATAAAAATGACATCTGAAATTTGCTATTTTTTCTTTTTTTTTTTATAATTATTAATATAAATAGCCTACTTAACTCAATTGGCAGAGTATCGGTTTTGTAAACCGACGGTTATCGGTTCGACTCCGATAGTAGGCTAAAATGTATTTATTATAATTTAAGTTAACAGGTTGGTCTAATTTATATCAGAATACAATATAAAACACTTTGACTCAAATTCTGCCTTACAAGCTGAATGTCATATTCAATGGTAAAGACTTCGGTTTACAAAACCAAATAAAAAGATATTAATAGAAAAAAATTGAAATTTTTTAAAAATGTCGCCGCAGAGCCTGCGTTTTTTTAATATTATCGTATGACACGACGATTGCGATAAATATAAATAAAAAATATAATCGGGATGACAGGATTCGAACCTGCGACACCCAGTTCCCAAAACTGATGCGCTACCAAACTGCGCTACATCCCGTCAATTTTAATATCAAGTAAAAGCTTACGTCATAAAAAAAAACTTATTTAGTCAAGACATGTTTCCCGCAGCTTCGACGAAGGCATGCATGGACGTAACGTCTCGGCTGCAGTAATTTAAGTTTGTGGATACTGTAACTTCAATGCAGTCAAGAAGTGTAAAAAACTTTTTCAATTAATATCTTCGACCTGAAATAGAATTACAGAAGATAATTTGCTAATATTTATAAAATATCCAATTTTAAATATAATGTCAAGATTGAACTTACTGCAGCCGAGACGTTACGTCCTCAGCTGCAGGAGACATGTACCATGACGTTACCATGATGCTTTTCGAACTCCGGGTAAATAACCTTCATGAGCCATTTCACGTAATACATGTCGTGATAACCCAAAAAATCTAAAGTAGCCTTTTGGGCGCCCTGTAATTAAACAGCGATTATGAAGCCTTACAGGGGAACTATTTCTAGGTAATTCTTGAAGTTGTCTATGAAGATTAAGTTTTTCTTCTAAAAAAGTCGTTTTTTGAATTTGTTTTTTTAAATTATTACGTTTCGTTCCATATTTTAATACTAAAAATTGACGTTTTTTTTCACGTGCAATCATGCTTTTTTTAGCCATAATTAAAGTAAACCTTGTTTAAATTTTTTTACGAAAAATTATTGACTTACAAAAGGAAGTAAGCCCATCATTCGAGCATTTTTAATAGCTTTTGCCATATATCGTTGTTGTTTGGCTGTTAGCGCTGTTACGCGACGTGGTAAAATTTTACCTTCAGCACTAATATATTTTCTTAATAAAACAACATTTTTATAATCAATAGTTCCTTGAAATGGTGGTAATTTTGATGTTGTTTTACATTGAATAATAGGGATTAAACGTTTCGACGGTGAAGAGTAAATTTTTTTCATATAATCCATATTTTACAATTTAATAATTTATAAGTTGATAAAAAACATGTGGGTCTTGAAGAGCTAACTGGGATAACCATTTACGATTAATTGAAATATTTAATTTTTTTAATTTATGAATAAATTGATTATAGTTTAATTTATAATTTCGAGTCGTATTATTAATGCGAGAAATCCATAGTGCCCGAACTTCACGTTTTTTTTGTCTACGGTCTCTATAACTATATTTTAAAGCTTTCATCGCTCTTTGGTTAGAAGGGCGAAATAAAACGGATGAACGAAAACCTTTTGTTATTTTTAAGATTTTTTTACGACGATTACGGGCGACATAACCACGTTTTACTCGAGTCATTGATCAAAGTCCTTCTATAATTGTGAAAATTAAGACAAACAGAAACTGCTTTGAAACTGCAGTTTCAAAAAATGGATTTAATAATAAAATCAATCTATAAAATTGACTTAAATCAAACGATTTAATATGATGAAAGAAATCTGCAGCAGAGGGCAAGTGTACTACTCGAGTTAAAAATTTGCACCACAGTTAACCGCAGCTGCAGGAGACAAGGCAGTTAAGTTTTACTTAAATAGAGTGCGCAACGAACCGTTCTGATCGGAACTGATTCTTGCTGAAGTTTTGTTGGCGTCCGCCGTTAATAAATACTTGATAATAATTTGCGTCTATTAAAATAATAGCTTTTTTCTTATTTTTTTTCAAAAAGTTTAGTTGAAAGTATTTTCAATTTTAAAACAAAATACGGAGAGAAAGGGATTCGAACCCTCGGTACGGAAAAGCCCATACAACAGATTAGCAATCAGCCGCCTTCGACCACTCAGCCATCTCTCCTTTTTTCCATTATACAATTTTTTTTTGAAAAAACAACTAATTTTAAACCCTAATTTGTTTTTTTTCTTATGATTTGAGGTACGTCGCAGGTGCGGTATATAAGTTTTTACCTTAATCTGCAGCTAAGCTGCTTCTGTTGTCCGCTGGCGTACGCCAAAATATTACTAGTTAAATTTTTCCTTAATTCGACCTGTCGGGGTCAAATTTAAGATATCTACATTAAACTCAAAGTTGCTATATTTGATAAATTAAAAATAAATTTAAAATCAAAATTATTTAAAAAAGATGGGTTAATATTTTGGCGTACGCCAATAAATCCCTGCAGCTTCGCTGCAGAAGACATCTTTTTGTAAAGCTTGTGTCTTACAATATATAACGCTATACTACATAAAACTGAGTGCGGCAGAAAAATCTCATTTAAATTTTTGATGTTTTTTTTACAGAACTTTATGTAAACAACAACTTTTTCTTTTAAAGGACATGCCCTATTGGCTCCGCACTAAAAAGTCCGTAAGAACGAAAAAATTGACGAATAAATACTATTTAACATCAAGTTGTAAAAATTTGAAGTTTTATTTTAGTTATATTTTGAATGTTTTTTTTTCATAAAGTAGATTTTTACAAAGTTCCGTATTTATTCAATTTTTTATTTCGAGTATTCTACTCGGAGGAGTCCGACGAACATTGGTTTTGGCGGACGCCAAAGGCGTACGCCAAAACTAAGACGAACATTTATAGGAGTTAATTT